ATCCAGAATAATTTAGTAACATTTTCTGACTTTATGAATACTTTTATATATAGTTATATATAATAAAGAAAGTCTTAAATCTTTTTATTCAATAATTCACATAATCAGGTTAATCGTTTTCATATGATCTTGTCAAGCCCTATTATAAAATCTAAATATAATTAAATCAATTAACAACTCAAAGAATAAATTTTTTCCTCTTATCTTATCTATATATTAAACTTATAAAACTATATTGAAATAGCATCTTTTTAATGTAAAAAGTATGTAAAAAATAGATTTAACTATATATTCAGATATTTCATAAAACAAAAATAAAAATCAATTATTTATATATTTATAATAATAAAAAAAATATTTATTATATAAGTACCAAACAAATTCTGATTTTTTCTTATTTTATAAAGAATATATAATTCATCAGACATGTTCTTCAATTAAATTTTTTTTATACCATTTAAATCATTATTTGGAATTTCATAGAAATTCATGAAAACTGTAAAATATATTATAATAGCTAAATCTGTGCAACAATAATTTCATTATATTTTTCAGGAGAATCAAGCATTGGATAACCAAAAAGAAAAAATATTAATAGTAGATGATGAAACAAGTATTAGAAGAATACTAGAAACAAGATTATCTATTGTTGGATATGAAGTAGTAAGTGCATCTGATGGTGAAGAAGCACTAGCTGTATTCAAAAAAGAATACCCCAATTTAGTTGTTTTAGACGTCATGATGCCTAAGTTAGATGGCTATGGTGTTTGCCAAGAATTAAGGAAAGAATCAGATGTACCAATAATTATGCTAACTGCTCTTGGAGATGTATCTGATAGAATTACAGGATTAGAACTAGGAGCAGATGATTATGTTATAAAACCATTTTCTCCTAAAGAATTAGAAGCAAGAATTAGATCTGTATTAAGACGTGTAGATAAAATTTCAACATACAATAATATACCTAGTTCTGGTATAATTAACATTGGTTTTTTAAAAGTAGATATAAATAAAAGACAAGTGTATAAGAATAACATACGAATTAGACTAACAGGCATGGAATTTAGCCTTCTAGAACTTTTAGTAAGTCGTGCAGGAGAACCCTTTTCTAGATCATCTATTCTACAAGAAGTATGGGGGTATACACCAGAAAGACATGTAGATACACGAGTAGTTGATGTTCATATTTCAAGATTAAGATCCAAACTTGAAGATGACCCAAGCAATCCAGATTTAATATTGACAGCAAGAGGAACAGGTTATTTATTTCAACGGATTATTGAAACAATACAATAGATACCTTATATCTATTGTATTTTACAATATTAACAAAAATAATCATTTATTTATAAATATATAAACCTTCACCCTATGAAACTAATCTTTAAATCTTAATTCAATAAGGGCATAAACCAATTCTGAAAATAAATTATATTATATAACCTTTTAATTATCCACCATTTTTTTAATATTAGAAGCAATCAATAGTACTTGGATCATTAATATATTTTATTACTATAGATCAGCAATAATCATTGCATATAATATAACTATCATATTAATATAATACAGAAAACAATATCATTAATTTATTCATAATAAAAATTATTAAATACTATAATTAATATAGCAAGAAACTTAGAGAACTATTTAAAACAATAATAAAATAAGAAACTCCATCTGATTTAAATTATATTTATAATTATAGATAACCGTAAAGAAAAGTAAATTAATATCGTAATAATCTTACTTAGGTTAATATTTAAAGAATTTACAATATAATATTTACTTATTTAGCTTGCTTTAGATATTTATTTTATGACTATAGCAATTGGACAAGAAAAAAATCGAGGTAAATTTGATCTAATCGATGACTGGGTTAAAAGAGACAGATTTGTATTCGTAGGATGGTCTGGATTATTACTTTTTCCATGTTCTTATTTAGCATTAGGTGGTTGGTTAACTGGGACAACTTTTGTAACATCTTGGTATACTCATGGATTAGCAAGTTCATATTTAGAAGGATGTAATTTTTTAACAGCTGCTGTATCTACACCTGCGAACAGCATGGGACATTCACTATTATTACTTTGGGGACCAGAGGCTCAAGGTGATTTTACACGTTGGTGTCAAATAGGTGGATTATGGTCATTCATAGCGCTTCATGGATCTTTTGGATTAATTGGCTTCTGCTTAAGACAATTCGAAATTGCACGATTAGTTGGAATTAGACCTTATAATGCAATTGCATTTTCAGGACCTATTGCTGTTTTTGTGTCTGTATTTTTAATGTATCCACTAGGACAAGCAAGCTGGTTCTTTGCACCTAGCTTTGGAGTTGCTGCTATTTTCCGTTTCTTACTATTCCTACAAGGATTTCATAACTGGACATTAAATCCATTTCATATGATGGGTGTAGCAGGAATATTAGGTGGTGCTTTATTATGTGCCATTCATGGAGCAACTGTACAAAATACATTATTTGAAGATGGTGATGCAGCTGATACATTTAGAGCATTTACACCAACGCAATCAGAAGAAACTTATTCTATGGTAACAGCTAATAGATTTTGGTCACAAATTTTTGGAGTTGCATTCTCAAATAAACGCTGGTTACACTTTTTTATGCTATTTGTACCCGTAACAGGAATGTGGACAAGTGCATTTGGCATTGTAGGTCTAGCATTAAATTTAAGAGCTTATGATTTTGTATCACAAGAATTAAGAGCAGCTGAAGACCCTGAATTTGAAACATTTTATACTAAAAATATTTTACTAAATGAAGGTATTCGTGCATGGATGGCAGCTCAAGACCAACCTCATGAAAACTTTATATTCCCAGAGGAGGTTTTACCACGTGGAAACGCCCTTTAATAATAATATTGGTGTAGGCGGACGAGATATAGAATCTACAGGTTTTGCCTGGTGGTCTGGCAATGCAAGACTAATTAACGTATCCGGAAAATTACTAGGTGCACATGTAGCACATGCTGGAGTTATGGTTTTCTGGACAGGAGCAATGACTTTATTTGAAGTTGCACATTTCTTACCAGAAAAACCATTATATGAACAAGGTTTTATTTTGATTCCCCACTTATCTACATTAGGATGGGGTGTAGGACCTGGTGGAGAAATCACAAATATTTACCCATATTTTGTAGTAGGAGTAGTACATCTAATTTCTTCAGCTGTACTTGGTTTTGGTGGCTTATACCATTCACTAATAGGCCCAGATACCTTAGAAGAATCTTTCCCATTCTTTGGTTATGATTGGAGAGATAAAAATAAAATGACAACTATATTAGGGATACACCTAATTCTATTAGGTATTGGTTCTTTTCTGTTAGTCATTAAAGCACTTTTCTTTGGAGGAGTATATGATACATGGGCTCCTGGAGGTGGTGATGTAAGGATCATAAATAATCCCACTTTAAATCCATCTGTAATTTTTGGCTATGTATTAAAATCACCTTTTGGTGGTGATGGCTGGGTAGTTAGTGTTAATAATATGGAAGATTTAATTGGTGGACATGTATGGATTGGTGTTATATGTATTGCAGGTGGAATATGGCATATTTTAACTAAACCATTTGCTTGGGCAAGAAGAGCATTCGTATGGTCAGGTGAAGCATACTTATCTTATAGCTTAGGTGCTTTATCAATAATGGGATTAACAGCATCTAACTACGTATGGTATAATAACACTGCTTACCCAAGTGAATTTTATGGACCAACTGGACCAGAAGCATCGCAAGCACAAGCTTTTACTTTCTTAGTCAGAGATCAAAGACTTGGAGCAAATGTTGCTTCTGCACAAGGACCTACAGGACTTGGAAAATATTTAATGCGATCACCAAGTGGAGAAATTATTTTCGGTGGTGAAACAATGCGTTTTTGGGACTTAAGAGCTCCGTGGGTAGAACCATTAAGAGGACCTAACGGTCTAGATTTAAATAAAGTTAAAAATGATATTCAACCTTGGCAAGAACGAAGAGCTGCTGAGTATATGACACATGCACCGCTAGGATCATTAAATTCTGTAGGTGGAGTTGCTACAGAAATTAATTCAGTTAATTATGTATCACCTAGAAGTTGGTTAACAACATCTCATTTTTTCCTTGGCTTCTTCTTATTTATAGGTCACTTATGGCATGCAGGAAGAGCTAGAGCTGCAGCAGCAGGATTTGAAAAAGGAATTAATAGAGAAAATGAAGCCGTATTATCAATGCGTCCTTTAGATTAATGACTACAATTTAATATTATAATACAAACTATTCTTAATTTTAATTGGGAATAGTTCTTATAAATTTCATAAACCTAAAAAACTTAAAATAGAAAAAGAATACTTAGCTTCTATATAAAAAATAATACAAAAAGCAATCATAGCTAATCTTCCATTCCAACTTTCTGCACCTTTTGAAAAACCCCAAGTCCATTTATTCAAATTATTGAAAAGACGAAAATTCATAAAAGATGATATAATCTTTAACATTACTAATTATAATTATTTAACCAATAATAAAATTCAAAGTAGATATGCCATTAAATATATATATTATATCACATCCGATAATCAGTATATTATCTACACAAATTATATCTTCTCTTCAAACAAATAATAAAATTAATGAACCTATTTATAGTGAAATTAATTTCTTACTGATTTATGAATTATTAAGAAAATGGATTAAAGTAAAAAATATTTATATTAAAGATATTAATAAAATGAAAGAAATATCTATGTTTAATCCAAAAGAATCATACATCTTATTTACAAATATAGAAAAATACTACAATATTATAAACCATCTTAAAATTTTAATGCCAAAATTATCTTTAAGACATATTGACATAGATAAAAATAACAATGATTATACAAAAATTTACTTTAATTCTAAAAACAGAAAATATCCACAAAATAATAAAATTATAATTGTACAAAAAATATTAAACAATGATGCCATTATACACTTTATCAATCAATTAATAAATGAGTATAAAATACATATTAATTCAATTAAAATTATTTGTATTGCATGCCATAAGAAAGTCTTAGAAGCAATTAATACAAAATACTCAAATTTAGACATATACACTACTAAAATCATCAATACATGAATTGATAAATATATATAATAAGCTTATAATTAGTAAATAACAATGAATACTATCAGCAATTCTTTTAACTTAATATTTACATCAATTGCAAATTTCTCTGAAATATACCTAATATTAATTCTTTTAAAATTATCATTAGCATGGTTTCCAACAGTAAATTGGTATAATGAACCATTTTGTTCATTAAATCGATTAACAGATCCATACCTACGATTATTCCGAGGAACAATACCTATGATATTTGGAATGGATATGTCGCCTATGCTTGGCATTATTTTTTTACAATGCTTAACCGTGATTTTTAATAATATAAGAGTAGAATCAATAACATAAATTAACACTATAAATATAATACTATGATAAAAATAAGACTAAAAAGATTTGGAAGAAAAAAACAACCTAGCTATAGAATTATTACTATAGATAGTAGAAAAAAAAGAGATAGTAAAGCAATTGAAGAATTAGGATTTTACAACCCTCTTACAAAACAAGGAAAATTTAACATAAAACTTATAAATAAACGTTTAAAACAAGGTGCACAAATGACACCAAAAGTTTGCTATTTAATAAATAAAATTCAAACACATGATTAGGGAGATAATATTTTGCAAAAATTTACATTTAAAATTTTATGGTTAGAGAATAATGTTGCCATTGCAATTGATCATATAGTAGGTGAAAATTTTAGTCCATTAACATCTTACTTTTTTTGGCCTAGAAATGATGCTTGGGAACAACTTAAAATTGAATTAGAATCTAAACCATGGATTACAAAAAACGATAAAGTTTTTTTATTAAATCAAGCAACAGAAATAATAAATTTTTGGCAAGAAACTGGGAAAAATAAATCTATATCACAAGCACAAGCTAAATTTCCAAATTGTATTTTTACAGGCAATAACTAATAGAATAAAATCTATAATGATTAGTTAAATTCTAAGAACTAATCATTTATTAACATCGATAATAAATCACAAATTTATGATTAGTAAAATAATATATATTAACAATTCACTTAATAAACTTATTATTAGTATAAAAACTTTTGATATCTATTTCTTAGACAGCTTTAAAAAATATTTACATAAAAACAAAGACCAAAATACAATTACACTACACAATAATAAATATAAAAATATAGTTAATTTATATGCAAAATATAACTATTTATGCATAAATGAATTTCAATATCTATCATTAATTATATTAAAAAAATACTGTGATAATTCAGAATCAAATATTAATTCAAAATATACAAAAAAATTTCAATATATATATAATCAACATTCAATCTATAATAAACATAAACAAAGTCAAAAGAATATTAAAGTAGCTATTATTTATATATATATTTTAAATCAAATACAAAATCCATATGGTTTTTATAAATTAATTCAATACTTCTTAATAATATAAAACACATATTTTTACTCTGATTCTTCAATAACTATACATTCTGTTGTCAAAATCATAGAAGCTATAGATACTGCATTTTGGACAGCAGAACGAGTAACCTTTGCTGGATCAATAATACCAGCTTCATACATATCCAATAATAAATCTTGATTAGCATTGTAACCAACTGAAAAATTACTATTTTTAACTTTTTCAACTATTACAAAACCATTTTTTCCTGAATTTTCTACAATTTTATATAAAGGCGCTACTAAAGCTTTTTGTACAATATTAGCACCAACTAATTCTTCATTTAATAAATTACTCTTTGACCATTGACTTAAAGATTCCGCAATATGAACTAAAGTAGAACCTCCACCAGGTACTATGCCTTCTTCTATAGCTGCTCTAGTAGCATTAATTGCATCTTCCAAACGTAGTTTTTTATCTTTCATTTCAGTCTCAGTAGCAGCACCTACTTTAATAATCGCAACTCCTCCCACTAACTTAGATAATCTTTCTTGTAACTTTTCTTTCTCATAATTATTACTACTAATTTCTAGCTGTCGTCTAATTTGATCACATCTACTTCTAATATTTACAGAATTACTATCAGCAATAATTGTAGTAGAATCTTTAGTAACACAGATTCTTTTAGCAGAACCTAATTGATCAAGAGATAAATTATCTAAACTCAAACCCAAATCTTCTGTAATTAGTTGTCCATTAGTTAAAATAGCCATGTCTTCTAGTAAAGCTTTACGCCTATCACCAAAACCGGGTGACCTAACAGCTACTACATTCACTATTCCTCTTAACTTATTAATTACAATTGTTGCTAAGGCCTCTTTTTCAATATCTTCAGCTATAATTAATAAAGGTTTACCAGTTTTAGATACTTGTTCTAAAATAGGTATTAACTCTTGCTGAATCAAAGTAATTTTTCGATCAGTCAATAAAATATAAGGATTATCATAGGCAACTTCCATACGAGAAGAATCAGTAATAAAATAAGGAGAAATATAACCTTTATCAAATTTCATACCTTCTTTAATTTCCAATTTCGTTGTTGTAGACTGACCTTCTTCTATTGAAATGACTCCTTCTTTACCTACTTTTTCAATAGCATCTGCAATCATATAACCAATATCTTTATCATTACCTGCTGATATAGAAGCAACTTGGGTGATATTATTAATATCAGTTACAGGAGAAGATTTTTCAGCTATTTTAGCTACAACAAATTTGACAGCCTTATCCATACCTTTTTTTAAAGTCATAGGATTTGCACCTGCCGCTACATTACGCAAACCTTGTTTAACCATGGCATGTGCCAGAACAGTAGAAGTTGTTGTACCATCACCTGCAACATCATTAGTTTTAGATGCCGCTTGCCTAATTAACGCAACACCCGTATTTTGAGTGAAATCTTGTAATTCAATTTCTTTAGCTATAGTTACACCATCATTAATAATTTGCGGAGAACCAAATTTTTTTTCTAAAACTACATTTCTTCCTTTAGGACCTAAAGTAACTGATACGGCTTCACACAATATGTCCATGCCTTTTTCTAAAGCTTTACGAGCACTATCTTGATATAATATTTTTTTACTCATATAAATTATTTTTTTTATTCTTGAAAAATGATATAATTATTCTTATTAAGGGCTTGTAGCTCAGTGGATCAGAGCACGTGGCTACGAACCACGGTGTCGGGGGTTCGAATCCCTCCTTGCCCGATTTTCATATAATATTAACTTAACAAATAAATTAATAAGTTAGGACAAAAAGCTATGCAATTGCTACGAGGTACTAAAGATATATTACCAGATGAAATATTTTTATGGCAGCATATAGAGAAAACAGCTTCGCAAATAATGAAATTGGCAAATTACCATGAAATTCGTACTCCTATTATAGAATCTACTTCTTTATTCAAAAGAAGTATAGGTAATGGAACAGATATAGTCAATAAAGAAATGTATAATTTTATAGATCAGGGTTCAAGAGAAATAACATTAAGACCAGAAGGCACAGCAAGTATAGCAAGAGCATTTATCAATAATAAATTATATACACATAAAACAACGAGTAGATTATGGTATTTAGGGCCTATGTTTCGGTATGAACGACCTCAACAAGGTAGACAAAGACAATTTCATCAACTAGGCCTAGAATGTATTGGAAGCTTAAACCCTATGGCAGATGCTGAAGTCATAAGAATTGCACATAAATTACTAAACGCACTAGAATGTTCAAACTATAATATGGAAATTAATTCCATTGGGCAATTAGAAGAAAGACATAAATATAAGCAATCATTCGTAGAATACCTAGAGCGTTATATCAATGATTTAGATAATAATTCAAAAAATAAACTATATACAAATCCACTAAAAATATTAGACAGTAAAGATATAAAAACACAAGAAATTATATATGATGCACCCTGTTTACATGATTATTTAAATACAAAATCTAAAAAACACTTTGACAAAGTATGCGAATACTTGGAATTTTTAAATATTCAATATAATATAAATAAACAACTAGTAAGAGGCTTAGATTACTATAATTATACAGCATTTGAAATAAAAACTAAATTACTAGGTACACAAGATACAATTTGTGGAGGTGGACGCTATGACTCATTAATCCAAGAATTAGGAGGACCAAATATTCCTGCCGTAGGTTGGGCAATTGGCATGGAAAGACTATTACTTACTATAAAGAATCAATTAAATGAAAAAATACATAATAAAAAACCTATTGTATACCTAGCAGTTAATGGACAAAATACAGAGAAAGAAATTTTTAATATAATTCAATTACTGGAACAAAAAAATATTAGCTATCATCTAGATTTAGATACCAATAGCCTACAAAAACAATTAAAAAAAGCAAACAAACAAGAAGCAAAAGCATGTTTAATTATTAGAGACTACGAAATAAAAAACAACTGTGTAACAGTAAAAAAATTATCAACAAGTGAACAAGAACAATTTAATATGATTAATATACATGATCTTATTAAAACACTAAAAACAATAAATTGAAAGTTATATAACTACGTAACTTGACAAATAAACACCTTTAATTGATACAATGATCGCATTGGGGTGTAGCCAAGCGGTAAGGCAGCGGACTTTGACTCCGCCATTCGCAGGTTCGAATCCTCCCACCCCAGATTAAACTTAAAAATATAAAACAACAATTTATCTTGCACAAAAAAATCCAAATAACATAATATATTTAGAAAAGACTTACTATAATTATAATACAACTAATTTTATATAATAACTCATAAAAAATGGCAAACATTCAATTTATTGAAGGTATCAATGAAACAATAATCCCTGATATCAAATTAACGAGATCAAAAGATGGAAGCACTGGTACAGCAACATTTAGATTTAATGAACCAGATATTCTTAAATCTGAAATGCAAGAAAAAGGAGAAATTACAGGTATGTACCTAAAAGATGAAGAGGGATCAATGGTAACTAAAGATGTCAACGCAAAATTTATTAACGGAAAACCACAAGCTATCGAATCCATATATATTATTAAAAACCCAAAAGACTGGGATAGGTTTATGCGATTCATGGAAAGATATGCAAATGATCACAATTTATCTTTTACAAAAGCTAAATAACAGATAAAATAAATAAATTAATTGATTATAAATCCATATTCACTATTTTATCTACTATAAATATTACTGTATTTCAAAAAAAATATGAAATTTTCTTGGAAATGGATTAAAGAAATATCAAACCTACCAAACATTACATTAGAAGAAAGTATTATAAAATTAACATTGGCAGGTTTTGAAATTGAATCCATTGATAATAAAAAAGATATAAATGATATAACTTTAGAATTAAACGTTACAACAAATAGATTAGATGCTGCTAGCATCATAGGAATATCTAGGGAACTAAAAACTATTTTTAAAAGTTCAAATACATTAAAAATTAACGCTAGTACTAAAGTTAATATAAAAAATGAGCAATTTCATGCAATTGGACTCAAGAAATCTAAATTCACAAAAAAAAATTTATCAGATATTAAAATCACAATTATTAAAGATATTAAAATCACAAATTCACCTGCGTGGCTAAATAATAAATTACAAGCATGTGAAATTACACTAGAAAATACTTTATCTAATATTGCAAAATATATAAACATTAAATGGGGGCAAGATATAGAAATTTTTGATGCTAGTAAAATAGACAAACAACAATTTACAACAGAATCCATAGCCATACGTCATCTTAATATACAGAAAGATACAAATCCGATCATTATATCTAATGAAACTTCAAATAAATTTGTAGAAACATTAACCTATAAAAATTATCCTCTTTCTCTACTTGGAATCAAATCAAACCCTAGTTTTTATTGTGATCATAATACTTCATCTATTATTATATTTGGACATATTTGTAAACCTGAATATATAAATAAAACAACTAAATTATTAAAGTATAAAACTGAAAAATCACAAAAACACATAAAAGGATTATCTAGAGACGATTTTATTAATGCATATAATGAAACAATTAGTTTAATTTTACAACTAACAGAATATAAAAAAAAAATTTCATACTATATGTGGCATGAACAAAATAATCACATAACTAATATTGTAATTAATACAAACAAAGTAAAAAATATACTAGGCCCTATAAATCAAACAAAAGATTTAAAAACAGGAGAAATTGTCAATATATTACAACGATTAAATTTTAAAACTAAACAAGACCAACACTTGATAAGAGTACATATACCAGAATACAGACAAAATGATATTAAAAGACCTATAGATATTACTGAAGAAATTGGCAGAATATATGGTTTTAATCATTTTATAGATACATTACCTCAAAAAAAACATAAAGGACATGTATCAAAAATGAAGATATTAATACAACAAATTCGTAATACCTTAAAACAATTAGGCTTATATGAAATTATTCATTACTCACTTATAAATAATAAAAAACATAAAAATTATATTTCACTATATAATCCATTACAAGAAGATCAAAAATATTTAAGAAAACACTTACTATATAATTTACTAAACAGTTTAGCTTATAATCATAAACAAAAAAATACATTTATGGAATGTTTTGAAATTGGCAAAACATTTCAATCAAACAAATCAATAAAAAATAACAACCAAATATACTATAAAGAAGATATTCATATAGCAGGCATCATAGGGAAAAATAATTTCTCTAGAAGATTATGGTCAGAAGATGGACAAGAACTTAGTTGGTTTCAAGCTAAAGGTTTACTAGAAACTTTATTTGAGCAAATACATACTGAAATTGAATGGACAAGCAATTTCAAAACAACCAAACATTATCAAGAGATAATTAATATGTGTCATCCATATAAATCTGCCATCTTAAAAAATAAAATGAATCAAAAAATAGTTGGTGTATTTGGTGAATTAAATCTATATTATTCAAAAAAGATAAATCAAAATCATAAAAATTATATTTTTGAACTTGACTTGAGAGAAATTCTGAAAACTATTCAAGTGAAAAAACATTTATCATATATTTTTACTAAATATTCTCTATATCCAAGTATAACAAGAAATGTTTGCTTAAAATTACATAAAAGCATAACATCTAATTCAGTACAGAGCATCTTACTATCACATAATAAAAAATTAATAGAGTCTATTAAAATAGTAGATGAATATCATACTAACAATTATCAAAAAGAATCAAGAAACGTTAGCTATAAAATTATATATAGATCATCAAATCAAACTCTAAGTGAGAATACAATTAATGAAATTGATAAAAAATTAAATCAAATAGTAGAATATATAAAAACAACTATATCTTCAAGTATTTAAGAGTAAATCATAAGCCGGATTCTGTTCTTTAATGCATATTAAATTCATATATTGCATTAAGGGTAGTTATTTATCTAGAGTTTTTTTATACTAAAACTTCTTGCAGCCTTAATAAATAATTATATTGTTTACTTATATAGATACTTACAATAATATATAACTTTACTCTTCATACGGGGTTTACCTAGCTAACATTCTAATCATATTACTGGTACACTCTTAATGCACCTTTGCACCCTTACCTAAAAATATGGCGGTTTATTTCTGTGGCACTTTCCTCATAGTTACCTATACTATTTTTTATATAGCTATACTATTCTAAATAGAGACCGGACTTTCCTCAAATTTGTAAAAAATTTGCAACTACCTATGCCTACTCTATAATTGAATAATTATAATGAATTATCTTATAAATTATCAATATAATAATAATATAATAAATAAAATTATTAAAATGCAAATCAATCAAAATTTCACAGAAAACAATTTCGCATTTGTACTTAATGAATATAAATACAATATCAATTTAGGTGATATCGTGGCAGGAACTATTTTCAATATGGAAAAGCGAGGATTTCTAGTTGATATAGGTCTTCCAATATCTTGTTATTTACCTTATGAAGAAATTTCCTTATACTATAAAATAATAAGTAATGTCCATTATTCATACTCAATCAATAATACTACAAGAGAGTTTTTTATTCTTGCATATAATAAACAAAAACATCAACTAATACTATCAATAAAAAGACTTGAATATATTAGAGGATGGAAAAGAATCAAACAAATAGAAAATGAAGATATTATACTCAATTTAAAAATTCACAATCAAAATAGAGGTGGCCTTATTACTATCTTAGAAGGCATACAAGGCTTTATACCCAATTCTCACTTAAAACCACTAGAAACACAAAGACTTAAAAAAAAGAAATATATACAATGTAAACTACTGATGGCAGATGAAAAAAATAATAAACTCATTTTAAGTTATAAAAAAGCTATCTTATCTATATTATCTAAAAAACTCAAAATTGGAACTATAGTTAGTGGTAAAATTATAAAAATTGAAAAATATGGCATATTTCTTGAAATTTATAATACTTTGAGCCTTCTCCATATTTCAGAAATAGCTAATCAAAATATTAAAAATATCAATACAATATTTAAAATAGGCGAAATTATAGAAGTAAAAATTTTACATCTAGATATGCAACAAGGAAGAATTTCTGTTTCAACACGCAATATATAATCAGCCACCACCAACAATTGTAACAACTTCTAATTTATCTCCCTGATTGAGAAAAATTTGATCAAGATTATTTAAAGATACAATCTCTTGATTATACTCTACAACAATATTTCTAATATCAAATTCAAGATAAATTAAAAAATTATACAAAGACATTTTACTATAACAATTAAAAACTTCACCGTTAACGGTAACCGTATTATATTGAAAACTCATAAATAATATTATATTAATATATAGACGTAATAAGAAAAAAAGACTATAATAGATTAAAAATGGCGGATGTAGCCAAGAGGTTAAGGCAATGGGTTGTGGCTCCATCATTCGCGGGTTCGATTCCCGTCATTCGCCCTTATACATTTTTGTTATCATAAACTGTGCAAGTTCAGTACGATTTCTAGTAGACGTTTTACTTAATAATTTACTTACATATTTTTCTACACTACGTATACTAATATTTAATTGCTCAGCTATTTCCTTATTCCTTAAACCTTTCAGTAGCAATTGTAACACAATTTTTTCTTTTCCTGTTAATTTTGCGAATGATAAATTAGATTTTTCAAAATTATCAAGCTTATCTTGCAATGGTAAATCTATACTGTTTTGAACTTTAACTTGATACTTTAATAAATTCTTAATAATCGACAATAATTCATCAGGATTAAAAGGTTTAGTTAAATAAACATTACAACCTAAGTCATAACCTTTAATTCTATCCTTTGTCATACCTTTAGCCGTTAAACAAATAACAGGTATCTTATAAAATAATTGATTAGAACGTATAATGATTAAAAATTGATAACCATCTATATTTGACATCATAATATCAACAATAATTAAATCTGGTAGTCTTCTACTTAATTGTTCTAATGCAGATTGAGCATTATTAAATATAGATACAGAAAAATGTTGAGAAATTAAATATGTAGATACAGAATTTAACAAACATACATCATCATCAATTAACATAATTGTTTGTGTCATTATTATAAAATTTAAATACTTAATATAAATTACCCATATAATTATAACAAATGAAATGGCTTAATTATTTTTTAAACTTTAATATACCTTTTTATATATATAAACTGAATGCGAATGATTCTATAATTTTTTCTAATAATATAAACATTAATAGACCTATGATTATTTTACATGGGATAGTTTATATAGTAAAAAACTTTCACAATGATAAAAAAATAACTATTGCAATACTAGAAACTGAAAATATTTTATACATCAATCCAACCAAAAATGAAAATTATTATTATAAAACAATAGCTATAAGCACAAGTTTTTTAATCAGCTTTCAATGGAAAAATTTAATTAATATCAATACAAATTTCAGTCATATAATATTGAAAGAACTTATCAAAATATATACAAAGACAAACAAAAAATATGAAATAATGAATATGATCATGAGTCATAAATATATTAAAAATCGTGTAATTCAACTTATTCTTTTACTAGGGCGAGATTTCGGAAATATTAATAAAATAAATATAATGATATCACATTATATATCTCAATATAACATAAGTAAAATAAGCGGAAGTAATAGAACTACAATTAATAGAATTCTCCAAGAACTAACTTATAGTGAATTCATCAAATATTCAGTTGATAAGAAAATCATTATCAATATAGATTATTTTCATATAGCTAAAATAAAAAAAAGATAAATATAAACATTAATTATATTGAATATGTTATAATAAATATGCTTAAACAAACAGTAGCTTAAATGTAAAATACTAAATATATGTATAAACCTCAAATATGGGAAAAATGTATGACTGGTTTGAAGAAAGACTAGAAATTCAAGCAATAGCTGATGATATTACAAGCAAGTATGTACCACCCCATGTAAATATTTTTTATTGTATAGGTGGTATAGTTTTTACATCATTTCTAATACAAGTAGCAAGTGGTTTTGCTATGACTTTTTATTATAGACCAACTGTTGCTGAAGCATTTTCATCTGTAGAATATATTATGACAGATGTTAACTTCGGTTGGCTTATAAGATCTATTCATAGATGGTCTGCGAGTATGATGGTTTTAATGTTAATACTTCATGTTTTTAGAGTATATTTAACAGGAGGTTTCAAAAAACCACGTGAGCTTACGTGGGTGACAGGTGTTATCTTAGCAGTATTAACCGTATCTTTTGGTGTTACAGGTTACTCTTTACCATGGGATCAAATTGGATACTGGGCAGTTAAAATTGTAACAGGTGTTCCTGAAGCAGTACCAGTAGTTGGAGGAACAATTGTTGAACTTTTAAGAGGTGGAGTAAGTGTAGGACAAAATACTTTAACTAGATTTTATAGTCTTCATACATTTGTACTACCATTACTAACAGCTGTCTTTATGCTAATGCATTTTCTAATGATCCGCAAACAAGGAATTTCCGGACCACTATAACACTAAAATATATCATATATTGACACTAAGGAAAATATTAATGTCTATTATTAAAAAACCCGACTTAACAGATCCTAAATTACGTGCAAAACTAGCAAAAGGCATGGGACATCACTATTATGGTGAACCTGCATGGCCTAACGATTTATTATATATGTTCCCAGTAGTAATCTTAGGTACCATTGCATGTGATGTAGGTCTTGCTATTTTAGAACCATCAGTAATAGGAGAAAAAGCAAATCCTTTTGCAACACCCTTAGAAATTCTACCAGAATGGTATTTTTTTCCAACATTTAACTTATTACGTGTTATACCCAATAAACTTATTGGTGTTTTATCTATGGCATCAGTACCACTAGGACTTATAACTATTCCCTTTGTAGAAAGTATAAATAAATTCCAAAATCCTTTTCGAAGACCTATCGCAACAACTGTATTTTTAATCGGTACGTTTATAACAATATGGCTTGGAATTGGAGCTACAATGCCATTATCTAAAGCTATTACATTAGGGCTTTTTTAAAACCAAAATATAAATTCTAATAAAATAGATAATAATAACATATTTTAATTGTTATTATTACTTATTTTATTATTTAATAGAAACTTTAGCACCAGCTTCTTCTAGTTTACTTTTCATCTCTTCTGCATCTTCTTTAGACGTAGACTCTTTCAATACTTTAGGAGCTGATTCCACTAAATCTTTAGCTTCTTTTAAGCCCAAACCAGTAAGAGAACGTACCACCTTTAAAATTGCAATTTTCTTAGGAGCAGGCACTTCTTCTAAGACTAAATCAAATTCTGTTTTTTCATCAGACTCATTAGATCCAATAGAACCATCGGTATCTGGCATAACAAACATACCAGATGGAGCAGTAGAAGATGCATCGACATCAAATGTTTCTTCAATACCTTTTACAAGTTCTGCTGCTTCTAATAGAGTTAAAGACTTTAATTCTTCTAAAATACTATTGATTTTTGTCATATTAATTTAATTCCAATATTAGTATAATTTAAGTACTAGTAAATAAAATAAGCATTATAGTATATTTCTTTATATTACATTATTTTTTATCATTAAATGATCTATAAGAACAGAAGGACCCATTGTAGTAGATAAATAAACTGACTTGCAATATTTACCTTTAGAACCAGAAGGACGATTTTTATCAATAGAATTATATAACGCTGATAAATTTGACATTAAATCTAATGATGAAAAGTTTAATTTACCAAAAGGCACATGCACAATACCAGAGCGATCTACACGATATTCTAATTTGCCCAATCTAAACTGGTTAACAGCATCATATAAATTTGTAGTAACAGTACCAGCTTTAGGAGAAGGCATTAAACCCCTAGGACCTAAAACTTTTCCTAATTTTGCAACTAAAGGCATTACATCTGGAGTTGCAATTAGCTTATCAAAATCTAAACGACCATCTTTTATTTCTTGTATCAAATTTTCAGAATAAACAATATCTGCTTCATTATTAAAAGACTGGACTGTTATTTCATCTTTAGTTATTACTGCAATTCTCAATTTTTTTCCTGTACCTTTTGGTAACACAACAGTTGAACGCAATTGCTGATCTGCATACTTAGGATCTAAACCCAAAGCTATATGGGCCTCTATAGTTTCTATAAATTTAACACTTGATAAATCTTTCAATATATTAATAGCATCTATTGGTTTATAAAGTTTACTACAATCAACTTTCTGTAAGATTTCTTGAAAACGACGTGAATGCTTACGCATATATTTTGTCTCCATATTATACTAAAATATTAATTTTAATTCCCATACTTTTAGCTGTACCACGAACAATTTGCATAGCCTGCTTCAGATTATTAGTATTTAAGTCTTGAAGCTTAATTTGTGCAATTTCTTCTAATTGCTTTTCAGAAATGAAACCAACTGTATTTAAATTAGGTTTTCCTGAACCTTTGGCAATTCCTGCTGCTTTCGCTAACAAAATAGATGCTGGAGGAGTTTTTAAAATAAATGAAAAACTACGGTCTTCATAAATAGAAATTTCTACAGGAATTACTAAACCAACTTTATCTGCAGTTTTCGCATTATATTCTTTACAAAACATAACAATATTAGCACCATGTTGACCCAAAGCAGGACCAACTGGTGGAGCTGGAGTAGCTTTACCTGCAGGTAAAGCTAATTTAACTAAACCAATTATTTTTTTTGCCATAAAATTCAAATCATAAAATTATAAATTAAAACAAAGATAAATTCAATTAACAAATTTAACTTACAATAAGATTATACTTAAAAACAAGCTATCATAAACAAAGATAAAAAAGTAAATTGAAAAAATCATACACGTCTTGAAGGACTTGAACCCTCGGCATTAGGTTTTGGAAACCTACGTTCTACCAACTGAACTAAAGACGTATAAACATATTATAATTTATAATAAAATTAAAATTTGAAAATATTTATCAAATAAATTAGATTATCAGAAAATTACTAAATTCAAATTTATTATTGATAAACAATGCTTAACACTAACTTAAAGAACACATATCTATTAGATGAAGAGTACGTAATGTATGCACGACATCTAATACTTGATCAATTAAATGCAGAAGGACAATTAAGGCTTAAAAACGCTAAAATATTAGTAATAGGAGCAGGTGGCTTAGGATGCCCAGCAATTATTTATCTTGCATTATCAGGAATTGGATACATAGGTATAGTTGATCATGATATAATATCTAAATCTAATTTACATAGACAAATTCTATATAACCAAAATAGCATAGAAAAATTAAAGATTAAAGTAGCTGCAGATAATCTCAAAAAGATGAACCCCAAATGTCAAATTAGTACATATCCTGAAAAAATTCATCGAAAAAATGCAAAACAATTAATTAAAAATTACGATATTATTTTAGATACTTGTGATAATTTTAATACAAGATATTTAATTGATGATATATGCAAGAAATTACACAAAGTACATATTTATGGTGCAATAGAAAACTTTGAAGGACATCTTAGTGTATTTAACTATAAAAATGGTCCTAGATATTCTGACCTGTATCCATATAATTTACAATTAAAAGATAAACCATGTACTGGTGTTTTAAACGTTTTACCAGGAATCATAGGTATTTTACAAGCAACAGAAGCCATCAAAATTATTACAGGTATTGGTACAATCTTAAGTGGCTATTTACTAGTATATAATAGCTTAGATTTATCATTTAAAAAAATAAAAATACAGAATATGCAGACTATTAATAGAGTCACAAGTACATACATAAGTTCAAAAATCATTGATATCAATAATCTTAAGCAATATATTAAAGAAAAACGTAAAATATCTATTATAGATATAAGACAAAAGATAGAATTTAAAAAAAAACATATCAAAAATGCTATTAATATTCCTTTGAAAAGTATAAAGAATAAAAACAACTTAAATTTAATCAAAAAACTCAGTAATAGAAGTATTTTAATTATTTATTGTAGCCATAATTCCAGATCTATAATAGCATCAGAATTACTGCAAAGAGAAAATATTAAACACTACAGACTAAAAAATGGTTTCCAATAAATAGTTATAAATCAATACAAATATTTAATATAAATATCAAATCGAATATAATAATAAAAAAATATACTAATAACAAAAATACTATATGAATAAAAAAATAACCATGATTTTAAGAGATGAAAAAGATAAAAATCAACAACAAATCATCCAAGTAACGAGAGGATATGCATTTAACTACTTGATACCACAGGGTATAGCAGAAATTGCAACTCCTGGTAAATTAAAACACATAAATATGTTGCAAGAAAAGCAAAAGCAAAAAATACAAATTAATAAAGAGAAAGCAAATCTTACATCAAAATACTTATCAACAATAAATAAAATTACTATCACAAAAAAACACGGTAATAAAATGCAAATTTTTGGCCAAATAAATGAAAAAGATATATCAAATAAAATAATTGAATATACTGGATATACATTAAATAAAAAACAAATAAATATACCTAATATCAAAACTATAGGTAAATATCAAATAACAATTAAATTACTTAAAAATTTAGAATCATACATATCACTGAACGTAATACCAGAGATCATAGAAAACAATATTAACTTTAACTAAAAAAAAACAATAAATATAAAACTTGTAAAAAATATATAAATTCATATAAAAACTTAAAATTTTATAATAATTTTGTTAAACGACTATTTATTAGATACAAGAATATGTTTATATTAATCTAATAAATTATTAAATTGATAATAAAAAAATATTAATGAATCATTTATATCAAGATCTAATTCCGCCTAACAATTATATAGCGGAAGAAATAATAATTGGCTATATTATCATTAATCCATCCGTGCAAAAAAATTTATTACAAAATATTGATACAGAATATTTTTTTCTTGAGTCACATAAACTTTTTTATTTATATTTAAAAAAAATTCATAATAAAAATCAAATAAATTTTAAAAATGTATTTAATATTATTAATAATAATTCAAAAATCAGTCATATAATTACACAAAAAACTATAATTAAATTCATTAAACAAGGTCAAATATTTAATAGATCTGAAAATAAAAAATTTTATATAAATCAATTACTCAAATTAATATATGAAAACTATATCAAAAGATTATTTATTCAATATTCATATAATATAATAAACTTATCTTATAATCATAAAGTATCTATACATAAAATATCTTTACAAGCTTCCTTATACTTAAATAAAATTAATAAAAAATTAGAAAAACAAAATCTTGACAACTCACATTTTTTTTTATCTGAATTATTTCAAGATTTAACTTATAATAGAAAAAAAATAAAAAATTCTGAAATAACAATTAAATCTGGATTCCAATATTTAGATAAAATTACTACTGGTCTTCCTTCTGGAGACTTAATCATAATTGCTGGCAGACCATCAACAGGTAAAACTTCTTTTCTTATTAATATAGCATATAATATTTTAGAAAAATTCGACACTCAAATATGCATTTTTAGTCTAGAAATGACAAGAAAACAAATCTTACAAAAAATTATATCTATAGGATCAGCCATTCCATTATACCTCATTTTACAAGGAGAAATTAATATACAAGAATGGAACAAAATAGTAAAAATTTGTCAAAAAATACTTACATCGAAAATTTATATTAATGATAGTACAAATATATCTATTGAAAATATTCTAAATACATGCAAAACAATATGCAAAGAAATAAATAATAAAACTATAATATTTATTGATTACTTACAATTAATTAATAGCCAATATTCAACATTTTTCAATAGAAATGAAGAATTAAGCTACATAACACGTAAATTAAAAATCACTGCTCAATTATTAAAAATTCCTATTGTTGTACTGTCACAATTAAACAGACGTATTGAAACTAGAATCAATAAAAAACCTCTATTATCAGACCTTAAAGAAAGCGGCTGCATATCATATATACTATTCATATATAATAATAATAAACATAAAATAAATATCATTTTCAATAATGATTTCAATACATTGATAAGTTCATATATAAATTACATAACAAATAACTATGATTTATTTCATTATTTACAATATATAAATAATTCCATACAAAAAATTAGCTTATTCATAGAATATATATTTGATTACAAAATATACAACCATAAACAACTTAAACTTACAGAAAATCATCCTATTCTACAATACAATATATGGATAAAAACACGATATATAGAACAAAATAATACCATAAACCAATATAAAAATATTCTAAACAATATATGTAAAAGAATAAAAAAAAGTCATATAAGTATTACCTTCCTAAGTTATTCTTTAGTATATGAAATTAGTAAAAAAGAATATTGTAATTTTAATTGTCAAAACTTTATTTTACATAACTCCATCGAACAAGATGCAGATATTATTATTATGCTATATTCAAATAATACAAATAACCAAGAAGAATATTTATCAAAAAGAATAATTGACATTAATATATTAAAAAATAGAAATGGAATTACTGGTTCATTACAACTTTTATTCAACTTATCTCTCACAAAATTCAAGGATAAAAATAATAAATCAATCAAATAGTTGCAAAAAAAATGTAATTCTGATACTGTTAATATTGATATAAAGGCCGGGATAGCTCAGTTGGTAGAGCAGTGGACTGAAAATCCTCGTGTCACCAGTTCAAATCTGGTTCCTGGCAATTAAAAAACAATATTATTTATATTTTAATTTAGGTATAAATAATATTATTCAAAAAACATACAACTTAAGAAGATAAAAGCTCTAATTTTTCACCAAGAAGTACTGTAACTTTTCCTTCATCTGTTACATCAACTACAGCACTATCACCTGCTTTTATTTTCCCTGATAAAACTTCTTCCGCTAAACTATCTTCTAAAAGTCTCATTACAGCTCTACGCAATGGACGAGCACCATAACTAGGATTATAACCCTCATCTACTAAACGATTTTTAAATCTTTCTGTAACCTCTAGCTCTATCTCTTGCTGTTTAATTCTTTCAAAAACTTCTTTAAGCATAATATCAGCTATTTCCCTTACTTCATCTTTAGTTAACTGCCTAAATACAATAATTTCATCTAATCTGTTAAGAAACTCTGGTCTAAAATATTGTTTTAATTCTTCATTAACAAGAGATCTAATACGGTTATATTGAGATTCTGTTTGAGATTCTCCTAATTCAAAACCTAAACTACCTCCTCCTTTTTCAATAACTTTTGAACCAATATTAGAAGTCATAATTAATAAAGTATTTTTAAAATCAATTGTTCTACCTTTAGCATCAGTTAAACGTCCATCTTCTAAAATCTGCAATAAAAGATTAAAAATATCTGGATGTGCTTTTTCTATTTCATCAAATAAAATAACTGTATATGGACGCTTTCTAACAGCTTCTGTTAGATATCCTCCTTCACTATAACCAACATATCCAGGAGGTGAACCTATCAGCTTAGAAACAGTATGCCTCTCCATATATTCAGACATATCTAAACGAACCATAGCTTCCTGAGCCCCAAAAAAGTAAGAAGCTAATGCTTTAGTTAATTCTGTTTTACCTACACCAGTAGGACCAGAAAAAATAAAACTTGCAATAGGTCTGTTTGGATTTTTCAATCCGACCCTAGCTCGCCGAATTGCCCTAGAAACAGCAACAACTGCTTCATCTTGACCAATAATGCGACTATGCAATGTTTCTTCCATGTGCATTAACTTTTCAGACTCACTTTTAGTTAACTTAGTAACAGGAATACCGGTCCAAAAAGCCACTATTTCAGCAATATCTTCTTCAGTAACTATAGGATCCTCAACTTGTAAATCAGGTTCACTTTTTTTACTTTGTGCAATAGCTGCAATTTGCGCTTTAATTTCCATCTCACGCGTTCTATATTGTTCAGCTTTTTCATATTTTTGAGCTCTTATAGCTTCATCTTTTGTTTTTAAAACAGATCTCAACTCTTTATCTAATTCCCTAGCAGCAGGTGGTAATTGAGAATTTAATAAACGCACTCGTGAACCAGCTTCATCAATTAAATCTATTGCTTTATCTGGCAAAAATCTATCAGAAATATATTGATTTGCATATTTAGCAGCAGCAGCTAATGCAGCATCTGACATTTTTAGTTGATGATGCTTCTCATAACGATCTCGTAAACCAAATAAAATTTCGATTGTTTCTTCAACACTAGGTTCACCCACTAAAACAGGTTGAAAACGTCTTTCTAATGCAGCATCTTTTTCAATATGTTTACGATATTCTTCTAATGTAGTTGCACCAATACATTGTAATTCACCTCTTGCTAACGCCGGTTTTAATAAATTTGCTGCATCTATAGCACCTTCAGCTGCTCCAGCTCCAATCAAAGTATGAACTTCATCAATAACTAATATTACATTATTAGCTGATTTAATTTCATCCATAATTCTTTTTAAACGTTCTTCAAATTCCCCTCTATATTTAGTACCCGCAACTAACAGTCCCACATCTAAGGTGACAACTAATTTATCTTCTAAAATAGCTGGAATATCTCTATTTGCAATTCTTTGCGCTAAACCTTCAGCAATAGCCGTTTTACCAACACCTGGTTCACCTATAAGTACAGGATTATTTTTCGTCCTTCTACCTAAAATTTGTATAACTCTTTCAATTTCTTTTTGTCTACCAACAACAGGATCGAGAACACCTTCTATAGCTAACTCTGTTAAATTAGATCCAAACTCTTCTAAAGTAGGAGTTTTACTTCTAGCCTGCATTGTACTATTACCATTAGCATTAGCCTCTGCATTATCTCCTAACATTTGAATAACTTCTGTTCTAATAGATGCAACATTAACTGCTAAATTCTCCAAAACACGTGCAGCAACACCTTCACCTTCACGGACTAAACCCATTAATAAGTGCTCAGTACCAATATAATTATGACCTAATTGTCTTGCTTCTTCTAAAGACAATTCTAAAACTCTTTTTGCCCTAGGAGTAAAAGGAATTTCAACAGCAACAAAACCTGAACCACGACCAATAATTTTTTCTACTTCTATCCGAGCATCTTTTAAATTTACATTCATAGATTTTAGTACCTGAGCCGCAATGCCAGTACCTTCACCAATTAAACCTAGAAGAATTTGCTCAGTACCAACAAAATTATGACCTAAACGTCTCGCTTCTTCTTGAGCTAACATAATAACTTTTATTGCTTTTTCAGTAAAACGCTCAAACATATACAAGAACCAGTTAAATATTTTATTACCTTTGATATTATATAATAATAACACAATTCCATAAATAACTAAAGTTAAATTGAAAATAAATACAATTTGACTAAACAAATCAATATTCAATAAAATAATAATAATCATAAACACAACAAAAATAATAAAAACTTATGGAATTTCGTGTAAATGTAAAATCTAATATAATATACGATATAGAAAATCAATTAAAAAAAAAGAATCTACCAAACATACAAGTAGGTGATAGTATCAAAATAGGAGTATTAATTAAAGAGGGTAATAAGGAAAGAGTACAAATATCAGAAGGAGTAATTATATCAAAAAATAATTCTAATTTAAATACAACTATAACAATACGTAAAGTATTGCAAAATATTGGAGTTGAAAAGGTATATTTAATTCATTCACCAAGAATTACAGAAATCAATATAACAAGAAAATCAAAAATTAGAAGAGCAAAATTATATTATCTACGGAATAGATCTGGAAAAGCAACAAGATTAAAACAAAAATTTTTTTAAAATCTTTAAAAGTTATTATGGATACATAACTCAGCTGGTTAGAGTATTACGTTGACATCGTAAAAGTCACTGGTTCAAATCCAGTTGTATCCACCCAAATATAATAGAAACTATTGTTGATTTTTCTTATTGCATCTAGTAGAATAATTGAATATCATAAATGGGTCGGTGCCCGAGTGGTTAATGGGGGCGGACTGTAAATCCGTTGGCTTAGCCTACGTTGGTTCAAATCCAACCCGGCCCAATCAAATAATAAACGCCCTTATAGCTTAGTGGTAGAGCATCTTTTTGGTAAGAAGAAGGCCATGGGTTCAATTCTCATTAAGGGCTTTAAACTAACAACTTTTATTCTATATTAACAATTCATTAATTAACTCATATTAAATAATCCATTGAATTTTTTTGACTGTTTTATAATACCTATCATTTGAGAATTACTTTTGCCAGGAGCAACCATAGGATAACAATTTTCATCTTCAACAACTTTACAATCTAAAACACATGGTCCATTATAATTAATAAAAAACTGTAAAACTTGATCCATGCTATTTTTATTTTGCAATTCAAGACCTAAAATACCAAAAGCTCTAGATAACTGAACAAAATCAGGAGAACCTTTATCCATATTAGAATGAGAATAACGCTCACCATAAAATGCTTGTTGCCATTGACGAACCATCCCCTGCCATTTATTATTAATAATTACAATTTTCAAAGGTAAATTATATAAAGAAATAGTAGCTAATTCTTGCAAGTTCATTTGAAAACTTGCATCACCACTGATACAAACAACTTGTCGAGATAGATCAAACATCTGTACACCAATAGCAGCAGGAAGACCATAACCCATAGTTCCTAATCCAGCACTAGACATCCAATGACGTGGTAAAACATTTAAAAATTGCGCAGCCCACATCTGATGTTGACCTACATCTGTTGTGAAATATGCTTCTGGTGCTAGTTCAGATAAATAATGAAGTATTTCTTGTGGTGCAATACGATGCTCTTTTTGAGGTACTAATAAAGGATAATTTTGTTTCCATATAGCAATTCTCTCCCTCCAAGCTCTTGTCTGATCATTAATATAATTTATATGATTATCATCATGAACATACTTAAGCATTTCATTGACAACAAATTTAATATCCCCTACTACAGCTACTTGAGGGACTCTATTCTTTCCTACTTCTGCAGGATCAATATCAATATGAATAACTTGAGCATTACAAGCAAATTCATCTAATTTACCTGTAACCCTATCATCAAAACGAGCTCCTAAAGCAATCAATAAATCACATTCACTAACAGCAAAATTAGCATAAGCTGTTCCATGCATACCAAGCATACCTAATGATAAATTATCTCTCTCATCAATAATACCTTTTCCCATTAAAGTAGTAGTAATAGGTATTTGAAAATGCAAAGCCAATTGTTTGATTTCAGAATATGCACCTGAAATTATAGAACCACCACCAACATATAGCAAAGGCTGACTGGATTGTTGAATCATCTGTAGCATCTTTATTATTTGTTTATTTTTAGGTTTCATAATAGGTCTACAACCAGGTAAATATATATCATTAAGTTCTACCGGCTGATAGACAAACTTTTCTAAACCAACATCTTTGGGAATATCAATTAATACAGGCCCAGGACGACCATGTTGAGCAATATAAAAAGCTTCTGTAATAATTTGTGACATTGCTCTAGGATCTCTAACAACATAAGAATGTTTTACAATAGGTAAAGTAATACCAAAAATATCAATTTCTTGAAAAGCATCAGTACCAATAAAAGATCTAGCAACTTGACCAGTAATTAAAATAAGGGGAACAGAATCCATTTGAGCAGTTGCAATACCAGTAACTAAGTTAGTTGCCCCTGGACCCGATGTCGCAAAACAAACGCCTACTTTACCTGTTGATCTTGAATAACCATCAGCAGCGTGAACAGCACCTTGCTCATGTCTGAATAATATGTGTTTAATTTTATTTTTTTGTTCCCAAGCATAAAGTTCATCATATATAGGTAGGATAGCACCTCCTGGATAACCGAAAACATGAAATACCTCATGTCTGACTAAACTATCCATTAAAGCAAAAGCACCTGTTACTTTCTCACAATTTATTGACATAAAATATTTTTCGTTATATGTATTAAGTAAATAATATTAATATTGGTTTAAGTATTATATTAGTATATAATATTATATATGTTTAATTTTATACATTTTATTTTTTATTTTATCTCTAGCATTAACCTTAGTGTATTATATATAATGATCAATATAATTGTTATTATTGTGGGTATTATAATTCTATTTTTTCTTTTCTTTAATAACTTAAAAAAAGGTTGAATAGTTGTCAAGAAAAACCCTATAAATACAGAGATTATAAATAATGGGAATTTTTTAATATTTTTCCATAAATTATTCATGGTTATTTTTTTACAATAAATTTTTTTAGTTGTTGATTGTCTATATTTATTTTAGGATTTTTTATGTTGAATTCTACTCAGTTTATACAAGATTTAATAAGTATATCTTCTTTAATTCGTCAATACGTTGGTCAAGTAATTGTAGTTAAGTATGGTGGATCTGCTATGCAAGATGAGTCTTTAAAAAAATCTGTCATAGATGATATTTTATTTTTGCATTCAATCGGTATTAAAGTTGTTGTTGTACATGGTGGTGGTCCAATTATAAATCATTGGTTATCTAAGTGTAACATAAAACCTTGTTTTAGAAATGGTGTTAGAGTCACAGATTATAAAACTATGCAAATTGTTCAAATGGTTTTAGAGGGTAAAGTCAATAAGAATTTGGTTTCTATGTTAAATTTGTCTGGTAATTATGCAATAGGCCTTTCTGGCCGTGATGTGAATTTAATTAATGCTATTCCTCTTTCTGCAAATGATGATGATTTTGTTGGTACTGTAAATAATGTTAATTCAAAAATTTTGAGTTCTCTTTTGGATGATGGTTATATTCCAGTAATAGCTAGTATTGCTTCTGATTCTAAGGGAAGAGTATATAATATTAATGCTGATATTGTAGCTGGTGCTTTAGCTAAAGCTTTAAAAGTGGAAAAATTAATTTTTTTAACTGATACTCCTGGTATTATGTTGGATATTACAGATGATAGTACATTAATAAAAACTTTAAGTGTTTCTGATGTTTTAAGTTTAAAATGTAATCATATAATTTCGGCTGGAATGATTCCTAAAGTTGATTGTTGTATTGATGTTCTTCGTTCTAATGTTCAATCTGTTCATATTATAAATGGTTGCCTACCTCATGCTTTATTACTTGAAATTTTGACTATAGATAGAATTGGATCGATGTTAACTCTTTAAATTTTATTAAAAGAATTTGTTTCTTTATTTATATGATGATATAATATGCTTGTAACTTTCTTGGCTCAGTAGCTCAGTTGGTTAGAGCAGGGGACTCATAAGCCCAAGGTCGCAGGTTCAAATCCCGCCTGAGCCATATTAAAAAGTTATTATTATGTATGATTTTTACGGAGAAGTGGCTGAGAGGTTGAAAGCGGCAGATTGCTAATCTGCTATATGTTTATGAACATATCGAGGGTTCGAATCCCTTCTTCTCCTTTTATATTTTATAACTTTTTAATTCTTTTAGAAATTGATATTTTACTAAATTGTAGTTATAATTATTATAAATGGGACTGTAGTTCAACTGGTTAGAGCACCGCCCTGTCACGGCGGAAGTTGCGGGTTCGAATCCCGTCAGTCTCGTTTATTTTTTAGTTAGCATATTCATATTTCTGTGGAATTGATGTATATTCACTTATTATTTCACGAAATTCATCACCATCTATAGTTTCTTTTTCTATGAGTAAATCTACAAGCCTATCAATAACTACTCTGTTTTCTTGAATAATCTTTAATGTATTTTGATGACATTCTTGTACAATTTGTTGAATTTGTTCATCAATTTTTATTGCTACTTCATCAGAATATTCTGATGAAGATCCCATGCCTCTTCCTAAAAAAGGATTAGATTCTTCATTTTCTAGTGACAGTAGACCAATTGAAGACATTCCAAATCTTGTCACCATTTGTCTTGCCATAGATGTAATTTGTTGTAAATCATTACTTGCACCTGTTGTTACTTCTGAGTCTCCAAATACTATTTCTTCAGCTGCTCGACCCCCTAATGCACCCATAATTCTTGCTTTAATTTCTGATCTTGAGATTAAATTTTGATCTTCAGAAGGTGTAAACCATGTTAAACCTCTTGCTTGTCCTCTTGGAATTAAAGTAACCTTTTGTACTGGATAATGATTTTTTAATAGTGTACCTACAATTGCATGGCCGATTTCGTGATAGGCTATTAAACGTTTGCTTTTACTATCAATTAATGGCATACCTTCCATTCCGGCTACAATTCGATCAATTGAAGTATCAATTTCATTTAGTGTAATAGCATTTTTTTTTCTTCTTACTGTTAATATGGCAGCTTCATTTAATAAGTTTGCTAAATCAGCTCCAGAAAACCCTGGTGTTCTTCTTGCTATTATAGATAAAGAAACTGTAGGTGCAATTTTTTTATTGCGTGCATGTACATTTAGAATAGCTAGTCTACCTTTAAAATCTGGTACATCTACACTTACTTGCCTATCAAATCTTCCTGGTCGTAGCAATGCAGAATCTAATATATCTGCTCTATTTGTGGCAGCAATAACAATTATGCCTGTATTTCCTTCAAAACCATCCATTTCTGTAAGTAATTGATTTAGTGTTTGTTCCCTTTCATCATTACCTCCTCCGATACCTGTTCCTCTCTGTCTTCCAACTGCATCAATTTCATCAATAAAGATAATACAAGGTGCGTTTTCTTTTGCTTTTTTAAATAAGTCTCTTACCCTTGATGCACCAACACCTACAAACATTTCTACAAATTCTGAGCCAGAAATGCTAAAAAATGGTACATTTGCTTCACCTGCAATAGCTTTAGCTAATAATGTTTTGCCAGTTCCAGGAGGTCCTACTAATAGCACTCCTTTAGGTATTTTAGCCCCAACAGCTGTAAAGGATTCTGGTTGTTTTAAGAAAGTAACAACTTCTTCAAATTCTTCTTTTGCTTCATCTATACCTGCTACATCATCAAAAATAACTCCTGTTTTTGCTTCCATTTGAAAAAGTGCTTTAGATTTTCCAAATGACATTGCTTGTCCAGGTCCGCCATTAGTGTTATTGGAGCGTCGAAATAAGTAAGCTAAACCTCCAATAAGTAAAAGAGGAAAAAATAAATTACCAATTAAGTTCCATATGGCTATGTTATTTTTAGTTGGGTGTGCATCTAAATCTATATTATTTTTTTTCAGTTTTGTGATTAATTCAGGTGCACTTGCTGGGAGTTCAACACGAATTTTTTGTAATCGGTTCCCTAATTCTGGTCCTACAGCTTCTACGATAGCTGTATGACCATTATCATATATATCAACTTTTTTAACCCATCCCATATCTAAATATTCTAAAAATCGTCCGTAGGTCATTCTGGAATTTGCTGTATTATTATTATTCAAGTCATTACTATTAGGTGTAAGGAATCCTTGCCATAAAAAAAAGCTAATAATCATTATTGGTAAAGACCATAGTAAAAATGTTTTCCAAGATAGTTTCATAATTATTAAGCCTTATTTTTATTAAATTCATATAATTTATAATTTATGAATGTTTAATTATTTATATTATTTAAGTGAATGTAACACTTTTTCTATTTTTGTGGCAACTATATGCGTTTAAATTACTTTTATTATATTTAATTTATTTTTTGTGTTTATATAAGTTAATTTTATTTTAAACTTTATCTGATATAATAATGTATTATTATTATTTAGATTTAGTATTTAATATTTTTATGATTAAAAAAGGTTCAAAAGTCAAAATTTTACGACCAGAGTCTTATTGGTTTCTGTATACTGGTACAGTTGCTAAAGTAGAAAAAGATATCAAGTACCCTGTTGTAGTAAGGTTTAATAAAGAATCTTATAATGGTGTTAATAGTAATAATTTTTCTACAGATGAACTTGAATTAGTAAGTTAAAATACTTAATGAAAAAAAAGTATTATTTTTTATAATACTTTTTTAATTTAAATTTAGCTACCTAGGCTTGCCCAATCTACATCTACATTTTCTAAAATTAGTGATGAATTATATATTTGTAGTATGATTAATAAAAATAAAAAAAATAATAGCATAAATATTGCCATTATAGGTGTTGTACCCCAGCCTGGAGCAACTTTTCCATATTCTGAATTTAGAGGTCTTAATATTTCTCCTAGTCTAGTTCTTAGTGCCATATTTTATTTGTTTAGTGTTTATATTGTTTATGTCTATAATAGTATTATTATAAAAAATAACTTTATTTGTATTTGATTTATGGAAACTGCAACAGTTCTTAGTATTTTTATTTCTAGTTTGTTATTGGGAATAACATTATATTCCATATATACAGCTTTTGGTCCAGTTTCAAAAGAATTAAGAGATCCTTTTGAAGAGCATGAAGAATAGTATTAATTGTTTATATAAATTTAACCACTCTCATATTTTAAATTTAAAATATGAAATTTGAGAGTGGTGTTAATATTTTGTTTTTTTATATACTTATTAGTATTATGTTTTTATTGCATAATATTTCAACTATTTTGCTATTCTTGGTGGGTCTCTAAAAAATATGGCAAAAAATATTACCATTAAAGTACCAACCAATAAAAAGACGTAAACTAACGCTTCCATATGTTTCCCTTTTTATTTTTATATATTTATTGTTTATATAAATAGAAATTATACTGCACCTTGTTTTTTACTACTTCTGTCACCTAACTTTTGGAATGCACCAAATTCTACTTGTTCTGTTACTTCTGCACCTATTCCAGCAAATACATCTCTAAAAATAGTCCTAGATCCATGCCAAAGGTGTCCAAAGAAAAAGATTAATGCAAAATTAGCATGTCCAAATGTAAACCATCCTCGTGGACTACTTCTAAATACTCCATCAGATTCTAAAGTTGTTCTATCGAATTCAAAAACTTCTCCTAATTGTGCTTTACGTGCGTATTTTTTTACACTAGGTGCATCTGTAAAAGATTTACCATTTAATTTTCCACCATAAAAATTGACAGTTACACCTACTTGTTCAATACTATATTTTGATTCTGCACGTCTAAATGGTATATCTGCTCTGATAATACCATCTTTGTCTACTAATATTACAGGAAATGTTTCGAAAAAAGCAGGCATTCTTCTTACAGTCAATTCTCTTCCTTCTCTGTCTTGAAAAATTGGATGGCCTAACCATGCTTCTGCAATACCATCACCTTTGTCCATTGGGCCTGCTCTGAATAATCCTCCTTTTGCTGGATTATTACCAATATAGTCATAAAATGCTAGTTTATCAGGTATTTTTGACCATGCTTCTTCAGGTGTTGCGCCTTCATTAATATAGTTTTCTACTCTTCTTTCAATCTCTTGTTGAAAGTAGCCGCTGTCCCATTGGTATCTTGTTGGTCCAAATAATTCTAGTGGTGTTGTTGCTGAACCATACCACATAGTGCCGCATGTTATAAAAGCACTAAAGAAGACAGCTGAAATACTACTAGAAAGTACCGTTTCTATATTACCCATTCTTAAAGCTCTATATAATCTTTGTGGAGGTCTAACTGTTAGATGAAATAGTCCAGCTAAAATTCCAACTGTTCCTGCTGCAATATGATGTGAAGCTATGCCACTAGGGTTAAATGGGTTGAAACCATCAGGCCCCCAAGCTGGTGCTACAGGTTGTACTTTTCCAGTAACTCCATATGCATCTGATATCCAAATGCCTGGTCCAAACAATCCAGTTGCATGAAATGCTCCAAAGCCAAAACATAATAAGCTAGATAGTAATAAATGAATACCAAATATTTTAGGTAAATCTAAAGCTGGTTCACCCGTACGTGGATCTCTAAATAGTTCTAAGTCCCAATAAACCCAGTGCCATATCGATGCTAAAAATAGCATGCCAGATAAAACTATATGTGTAATAGCAACACCTTCAAAGCTCCAAAGGCCTGGATTTGATACACTTTCTCCAGTTATACTCCAACCACCCCAAGAGTCTGTAACACCTAGTCTTGCCATAAAAGGCATAACAAACATTCCCTGTCTCCACATAGGATTTAGTACAGGGTCAGATGGATCAAATACTGCAAGTTCATATAAAGCCATTGATCCTGCCCAACCAGCAACTAGAGCAGTGTGCATTAGATGAACAGAAATCAGTCGTCCTGGATCATTTAAAACAACTGTATGTACACGATACCATGGTAATCCCATGAATTCCATGCCTCCTTTCACAAAAAATAGTATATTTGCCTTTCTTACATTGTTTTTGTGATAATTTTTATTTATTTCTATTATAACACTGTTTGCTTGAATATTTTTATTCGAATTTATAATAAATAATATTTTTTACGATAATTAGGTTAGTAATATTAAATAGAATTAATATCCATATTCCTTGTTCTATTGTTATAGTCATCCATAGATTTTGAAGAATTAATGTTTTATATTCAATTATGGTTTTATCTAGTAAGTGTCTTGTGATTTCTATTGCGTATGTTAAAGGATTAATGCTTGCTATTATTTGTAACCAATATGGCATAAATGATAATGGTGCTAATGCTGTACTTGAAAAAAGCATTGGTAGATTAATTAGTAAAATAAAAGCTAATAGTTCTATATGGCCTGGTAAAATGAATGCTAAGCAAATACTAATACTACCAATACTTAAAGTAATTAGTAAGGTTATCATTATAGCTGTAATTATTATTGTTGGAGAGTAATTTATATTTGTATATAAAATTATGTTAAAAAAAATAATAAATAGAGTTTGAATCGTTGTAATTGTAATAATAAATAATACATGAGAAGTAATTAATGAGTTTCTTGATTTAATAGGTGAAATTAAAAGTCTATTAAAAAATCCAAACTCTCTATCAAACATTAATGGTAATCCAGCATTTATAGAACCTGTGAAAGCAGTGAATATAATAATACCAGGACTTAAAAATGAATTATAGTTAGTATTAGCTGTAAATAAGCCTACAGGTGCATTTTGAAATAAAGCTCCAAATAACATAAGCCATAGTAAAGGTTGGAGAATACCAGCTATAAGTGTAGAGGGCCTTCTTCTTGTTTGTAGATATAATCGCTTTATTAGAGCATAAGTTTCATAATAGATACAATGTAAATTATTGTTTGGAATAATTTTATCTTTAGGTTTTAAGTTAATTTTTGTATATTTTAATGAATATGTCATTTTAAAATTATGTTAATTTTGTAAATTTATTTCTAAATTCTTTAACTTTATTTAACTTTATTTTTTATGATTCTTTCGTTTTATTTAATTTAATTTTATATTAGCTTTGTTCTTCGGTTTTAATATTATTTTAAGAGTGAGAAATATGTTGTGTAGTCATTATTTAACTCTTTTCTATATAATAAAATAAAAAGGAGAAGTTGTTGTGAAGTATAAAGTAACACTAATTAATGAATCTGAAGATACTATTAATGTGATTGATTGTCCAGAAGATACTTATATTTTAGACTTTGCAGATGAAGAAGGTTTAGATTTACCTTATTCATGTAGAGCTGGTTCTTGTTCGACATGTATTGGAATTGTAACAGAAGGAACCATTTCTCAAGAAGATCAATCTTATTTGGATGATGATCAATTGGCAGAGAATCTAGTACTAACCTGTGTAGCATATCCTACAAGTGATTGTACGATTTTGACGCATAAAGAAGACGATGTATATTAATAATTTTAAAATAAGGAAATTATTTTAAAGATAGAGAATATAAATAATATATATTCTCTATTTTTTATTATAATTTAATTTCAATATCTACACCTGCTGGTATATTGAGTTTCATAAGAGAGTCGATTGTTTGTGAGGATGGATCATGAATGTCTATAATGCGATTATAACATCGAATTTCAAAGTGTTCTCTTGAATCTTTATCTACATGAGGAGACCTTAATACGCAATAGATTTTGCGTTTTGTTGGTAATGCTATAGCCCCACTAGATTTAGTATTTGTTATATTTGCTGTATTGATGATTGTTTTACATGATTTTGTTAATAAATGATGTGTATAGCTTCTTAATTTTATTCTGATTTTGTTATTTTGAACGATTTTCATATATTTTTTTTATATAAGAATTTTAGATACTACTCCTGCACCTACAGTTCTTCCACCTTCACGTATAGCAAATCTCATACCTTGTTCAATTGCTATAGGGTTTATTAGTTCAGCGCTCATCTTAATTCTGTCTCCAGGCATAACCATCTCTGCTTCTGTACCATCATCTGCAGTAAATTGTTTAATAGTCCCCGTAACATCGGTTGTTCGAACATAAAATTGTGGTCTATAGCCAGAAAAGAAAGGCGTATGTCTTCCTCCTTCTTCTTTTGTTAAAATATATACTTCGGCTTCAAATTGTGTATGTGGTGTAATGGTTCCTGGCTGTGCTAAAACCATACCTCTTTCTATGTCTTTTTTTTGTATACCTCTTAGTAAGATACCAATATTATCTCCTGCCATTCCTTCATCTAATGTTTTTTGGAACATTTCTAACCCTGTAATAGTTGTAGTAGTTGTGTCTTTTAAACCTACTATTTCAATAGTATCTCCAACTTTAATTATACCACGTTCAATTCTACCAGTTGCTACTGTTCCTCTTCCAGTAATTGAAAATACGTCTTCAACTGCCATTAAAAATGTTTTTTCTGTATCTCTTGTTGGTGTTGGTATATATTCATCTATAGCACGCATTAAGCTATGTATTTTGTCAACCCATTCATTTTCGCCTTTTTGAATAGTACTATTGGCTGATACAGCTTCTAGTGCTTTTAATGCAGATCCAGCAATACAAGGTATATCGTCACCTGGAAATTCATATTGGGCTAGTAATTCACGTACTTCTAATTCTACTAGTTCTAGTAATTCTTCATCATCAACTTGATCTTGTTTATTTAAAAATACAACTATATTAGGTACTCCTACTTGTTTAGCTAGTAAAATATGTTCTCTTGTTTGTGGCATGGGTCCATCAGCAGCTGATACCACTAAAATAGCTCCATCCATTTGTGCAGCCCCTGTAATCATGTTTTTGACATAATCTGCATGTCCCGGACAATCAACATGAGCATAATGTCGGTTATCAGTTTCATATTCAACATGCGCAGTATTTATTGTTATGCCTCTAGCTTTTTCTTCAGGAGCTGCATCTATTTCATCAAATTTTTTGGCTTTTGTATTGCTAGAAGCTGCTAATGTAGCTGATATAGCAGCTGTCAATGTTGTTTTGCCGTGATCAACATGTCCAATGGTACCTATATTTACATGTGGTTTTTTGCGTTCAAATTTTTCACGTGCCATATTTTAATTTTACCCTCTTTTTTTTATTATATTTAGTATCGGTAATGTGCAAAAGCTTTATTAGCTTCTGCCATGCGATGTGTTTCTTCACGTTTTTTTATTGTATTTCCAATATCTTTATAAGCATCTATAATTTCATTTGCTAGTTTAATAGACATATTTTTTCCAGATCTATTTTTAGAGAATTTAGTTAGCCATCTTAAGGCTAAATTAGTACCTCTATATGCTCTTACCTCCATTGGTACTTGATAAGTTGAACCTCCAACTCTTCTAGCTTTAACTTCTACTAATGGAGTTGAATTTCGTATAGCCTGTTCGAGTACTTCTAATGGATTACTAGATGTTTTTTTTTCAATTATATCAAGGGCTTTGTAGATGATTTTTTGTGCTAATCCTTTTTTTCCGTTTTTTAATATACGTACAGTTAACATACTTATAAGTTTACTTTGGTAGATTGGATCAGGACTAATAAATCTTTTTGTTGCTTTATTACGACGCGACATTTTTATTTTTATTATATATTAGTTTTTGCTTTTTTTAGTGCCATATTTTGATCGGCTTTTTTTTCTATCTTTTACTCCAGTAGAATCTAATGTACCTCTAACTATGTGATATCTTACACCTGGTAAATCTTTGACACGACCACCTCTTATTAAAACAACAGAGTGTTCTTGAATATTATGGCCAATACCAGGTATATATGCTGTTACTTCGAAGCCAGAAGTTAATTTAACTCTAGCAACTTTCCTCAGTGCTGAATTAGGTTTTTTAGGTGTTGTTGTATAAACTCTAGTGCATACGCCTCTTCTTTGTGGACAAGACTTTAGTGCGGGAGATTTCGTTTTCTTATTAGATTTTTTACGTTCGGATCTGATAAGTTGTTGAATCGTTGGCATGTTTTTTATTTATACTCAGTTTTTTTGAATATTCTTAATATTATAAATATTGTCATATATGCTGTCAAACATTTTTATTTTAATGTTGACTAAGTATAATTATTCGTCAGTTGTATGTTCTTGTATTTTATATTTTTTCATAAATCGTTCAACTCTACCTTCAGTATCTATGATTTTCTGTGAACCTGTAAAGAACGGATGATTGCCGGACCATATATCTACATGTAATTCTGGTTTTGTTGAACCGACAGTCATGATGTGTTTTCCGTCACAGTATACTTTTGATTCTTTATACCATGCCGGATGTATATTTTTTTTTGCCATATCTGAATGATTATTTTTAACGTTTTGAATATTGAGGAGCTTTTCTTGCTTTTCTTAGTCCATATTTTTTTCTTTCTTTTACTCTTGCATCCCTAGTAAGAAAACCTTCTGCTTTTAATGTCATGCGGTTTTCTGGATTTATTGTGCATAAAGCTCTTGCTATACCTAATCTAATTGCTCCAGCTTGCCCTGTTAAACCACCACCTTGAGTTTTTACGTGAATATCGTATTCTGTACTTAAACCTAATATTTTTAATGGTCCATATGAAATACGTAAGTAGTTAGGACTGAATTGTAGATATAATTCACCTGGTATACCATTAATAATTAATTTTCCAGATCCCGGTATTAATCTTACTCTCGCTACAGATGTTTTTCTGCGCCCAGTCCCTGAGTATGATATCGTTGAGTTATTAGATATAATAGTCATGTGTTGTACTATAGATTAATTGTAATAGTTTTAGGTTTTTGTGCTATATGTGGATGTTGTTCATTTTTATAAACATTAATTTGTTTAAAGAGTTGTTTTCCTAATTTATTTTTTGGAAGCATACCTTTAATAGAATGTTCTATAATTCTTGTTGGTATTCTTCTATTTAAATTTGCAAAATTTTCTATTTTTAAACTTCCTGGTTTTCCTGAGTGTTTTATATATTTTTTATGATATTTTTTCTGACCTGTGACTATAATATCTTGTGCATTAATTATGATAATATGTATTTTAGGGTTTATATGAGGTGTATATGTTGTTTCATATTTACCTCTTATAAGTTTGGCTATATGTGTACTCATTCTTCCTAGTGTTTGATTTTTGGCATCTATTAAATACCATTTTTGTTTATTTAAAGTTTTTGGTGTATTTGTATTATTCATTCTTGGTTATAATTTATCTCTTTTTCTTGTGGTAAATAAATATCTAATTTATTTCTTAACGCGTCTATAACTTCTTCAGCAGATTTTTGTCCAAAGTTTTTGATTTCTAATAATTCTTCTTGTGAATAATCTAATAAATCAGAGATAGAGTCTATTTGTGCTCTCTTTAAACAATTATATGCTCGTACGGATAATTGTAGTTCTTCAATTAAAACTTCATTTATTTTATCATCATTTGGACCTTGATTTTTAATAGCTGATTTAAAATCTATATTAGTTAGAGGATAAAAAAGATTAGTTAATATATAAGCTCCCTGACTAATGGCTTCTTGTGGTGATAAGCTTCCATTTGTCCATACTTCTATGGATAATTTTTCTTGAATAGTATGTGAATCAATACGTTGCTCTTCTACGTGATAATTAAACTTTGTAGCTGGCATAAATATAGCATCAATTTGTAGAAAATCAATAGATTTTTTGTCAACACCTCTATCTATTAATCTATAACCATGACCTTTTTCAATACGAAATTCCATCTCAAAAATTGTATTGTTACATATTGTAGCAATATATTGTTTTGGATCAATAATTTTAATTTCAGTGGGTAAATCAAATAAACCAGCTGTAATGATAGCTGGTCCTTGTATTCTTACTCTTCCTATTTGTGATTCTGAACTATAACTTTTAAGTACTACTTCTTTTAGGTTTAGTAAAATCTCCAAAACATCTTCTCTAACGCCTGTAATAGTTGAAAATTCATGGTTAATTCCTGCTATTCTGACTGCAACTATAGCTGTTCCTTCTAAGTCAGATAAGATACTTCGTCTTAATGAATTACCAAGAGTAATTCCTTGTCCTTGTTTTAGAGGTTGTAATATAAAGTGTCCATATTGTTCACGAGCACCTTCTATTTTTGACTCTACGCATTCTATTTGAAAATGAGTCATTCAAGAAAGTTCCTTATTAAATAGATATTCTATATATTAAATTTATTTATACTCTTCGTTTTTTAGGTGGTCTACAACCATTGTGTGGTACTGGTGTAATATCTTTAATTAGAGTAATTTCTATACCAGTTGCTTGTAAAGCTCTAATAGCAGTTTCTCTACCAGCACCAGGGCCATTTACCATCACTTCTGTTTGTTTCATACCTTGTTCTAATGCATGTTTAGCTGCTTTTTCTGCAGCTATTTGTGCAGCAAATGGTGTTCCTTTTTTTGCACCTTTAAAGCCACTGGCACCGGATGAACACCATGATATAGTTTCTCCTTTTAGGTCACTAATTGTTATAATAGTGTTATTAAATGTAGATTTGATATGTGTTATTCCATTAATAATTTGTCTTTTATTTTTACTTTTTGTTTTTTTTGTTTGTCTTGCCATGAAAATTATTGTCTTTTTATAAAAAGAATTATCTATTATTTATTTTTTAGGAGCTTTTTTCTTGCCTGCCATAGTTTTTTTAATACCTCTTCGTGTTCTAGCATTTGTTCTAGTTCTTTGTCCTCTTAAAGGTAGGCCAATCCTGTGTCTTTTACCTTTATAGCAATTAATTTCCATTAATCTTTTAATATTCATGGATTCTCTTCTTCTTAAATCTCCTTCTATATCATAATTTTCATTTAAAATTTTTCTAATATCAATAATATGTTGATCTGTTAGATCTTTAATAAGAATATTATGATTAATTTGGATTTTTTTAAGTATTTGTTTTGAACATGATAAACCTATACCATATATATAGGTTAATCCGATTTCTATTCTTTTATTTTTTGGTAGATCTACACCTGCAATTCTAGCCATGATTTATTTTATTGATAATAATAATTGTTTAACCTTGTCTTTGTTTGTGTTTTGGATTTTCACAAATAACCATTACTTTTCTATGTCTACGTATAATTCGACATTTCTCGCACATTTTTTTTACTGATGGTCTTACTTTCATATTGAGATATTTATATGTTATATTCAAAATTTAATATTTAATTTTATTCTCCCATCATATTATCATATTGTTGAGATATTATATAAGTTTGTATTTGTTTTGCTGTATCAATAGCTACACTAACCAAGATTAATAGTGAAGTTATACCTAATCCTTTAAATACGTTTAGATGAGTAATATGAGATAAGATAGATGGCACTAATCCAATTATAAATAAGAAAATAGCACCTAAAAATGTAATTCTATTTAAAATATTTTTTAAATATTCATATGTTTCTAAACCAGGTCTTATATTAGGTATGCTGGCTCCCATTTTTTTTAAATTTTCACCTATATCTTCTGGATTAATTACTAATGATGAATAGAAGTAACTAAAAAAGATAATAAATATAGAATATAGTGGTAAATAAAAAATATGATTTGGATAGAATAATTGTATTAACTTTTGTATGTTAATATTAGGAATTATTTGTGATAAATATGGTATTATTGTCATAGTTGCAGATGCAAAAACTAATGGCATAACTCCGCCTTGATTTAGTTTTAATGGAATATAGCTTTGAGAATTGAGTTCTTGTATTTTGCCTAATTGTCTAGCAGATAATATTAGTATTTTTCTTTTTCCTTCTTGTACAAGTATAGTAATAGTTAACATTGAGATAAATAGTATAGATAGTAGTAAAAATTTATAAATAGTTTCTTTACTATAAATATTATTAGTATACTTTAAGATAACCTTTGGTATTCCAGAAACAATATTTTGAAATATCAATAATGAAGCACCATTGCCTATTCCATATTCTGTAATTATTTCTGAAAACCACATAATGATTATTGAACCAGTGGTTAATGTTATCATGCAATCTAATATAAAAGATTGATTCCAGTTGAATACATATGGTTTAACCCAAAAAGCTATTGCACTACTTTGTAATATAGCCCATAATAAAGTTAAATATCTAGTAATTTGTGTAATTTTTTGTCTTCCCAATTCACCTTCTTCTTTTTGAAGTTTTTCTAATTCAGGAATAATATTTGTTAATATTTGTATAACAATAGAAGAATTAATATATGGTACAATGCCCAGAGCAAATATTCCAATTGTTGAAAATCCTCCTCCAGAAAATATATTTAAAAAATTGATAATTTCGTTTTGTGCTGTGTTGCTATAAAAAGAATTGTGGTCAATTCCTGGTACAGGAATAAAGATGCCAAACCGGGCAATAATTAATATAATGATTGTAACAAAAAGTTTTTGTTTAAGTTGAATTGTACTCATTGTATAATTTCACTGATTTTTTAAGCAAATATTTATTTCTTATGATAATTAATAGAAGTTTATCATTTTTATATCTCTGTTTTTTGCCGTTTCAGAAAAAGTTTTTAATTGTGATAAAGCATTTAAAGTTGCTCTTGCGTTATTTAGTGGGTTATTAGATCTGATTTGCTTTGCTAGTATATTCTTTATACCAGCTAATTCTAATACAGTTCTGACGGACCCTCCAGCTATAACACCTGAGCCTATAGCAGAAGGTCTAATAATAACTTGTGCAGCTCCTGATATTCCTTGAACAGTATGTGGAATGGAATTTGATTTTGTTAAAGATATATTAATGATATTCTTTTTTGCATCAGCTACACCTTTTTTTACAGCACCTATAACATCGCTAGCTTTTCCCTTACCTACTCCAATTTGTCCTTTTTCATTACCTACTACTAAAATAGCTCTAAAACTTAGTTTTTTTCCTCCTTTGACAACTTTTGTAACTCTTCTAATTTGAACGACACGTTCATTCCAGTTTGATTCTTGTTCTTTATTTTTTGTATTTTTCTTTTTATTGACCATGAATATTCTGTATTAAAATTTTATACCTTCTTGTCTTATTGAATCAGCTAATGCTTTTATACGACCGTGATATAATCTCTTACCGCGGTCAAATACAAGAGATTTAATACCTTTTGTTTTAGCTTTTTTTGCAATATCTTTACCTATTAAGATTGATATTTCAGAGTTAGCTTTGTTTTTAAATGGTAATTTTGCTTTTAAATCTTTTGCAATACTAGAGCTGCTTAAAAGAATTTTTTGTGATATATCATCAATGATTTGTACATATATATGTTTTTTAGAACGAAAAACATATAATCTAGGACGTTGACTGTTACCTTGTATTTTTTTTTTCATATTTTTTAAGATATTTATTTTCCTGCTTTACCAACCTTTGTTCTAATTATTTCTCCGCTATATCGAATGCCTTTTTCTTTATATGGTTCAGGTGGTCTAGTTGACCTAATTTTTGCTGCGAATTGACCTACTTTTTCTTTATCAATACCTTCAATAATGATATGGATGTTATCTTCGACTTTAATTGAAATTCCTTCAGGTGGTTTTATAATAACAGGGTGGCTATACCCTATATTTAATATTAAATGATTTTTATTTATTTGACATCTATAACCTACACCTCGAATTTCTAATTTTTTTTCAAACCCTTTTGACACTCCTATGACCATATTATTAATAAGAGTTCTAGATAATCCATATAAAGCCTTTGATTCCTTATTAATTTTAATAGGAGATAGTTGTAATTTATTATTGTTATTTTCAATATGAATTGTGTTAGGTAAATCATATGATAATTTACCTTTTGGACCTGTGATAGTAATTGTGGATTCTTTTATTTTACTTTGAATACCTGGTGGTAAAATGATAGATTTTTTTCCTATTCGAGACATTTTAAATTTCCTCAATGATTATTTAATTACCAAATATAGCATAAAACTTCACCGCCTAAACCGTTATTTCTTGCTTTTTTATCTGTCATAATTCCTTTAGATGTTGATATTATTGCTATTCCAATTCCTCCAAGTACTTTGGGTAATTCTTTATGGTTAGCATATACTCTAAGTCCTGGTTTACTTATGCGTTTTAAGGCTGTAATAACAGGTTTTTTACTTTTTCCTTTGTATTTTAGTGATATTAAAAGATAATTTCTTAAATTTTCGCCTATCTCTTCAAATTCGTATATAAAGCCTTCTTCTTGCAAAACCTTGATAATACTTCTAGTCATTTTTGTTGCCGGTACTTGTACAATTTGATGTTTGGATAGATTGGCATTTCTAATACGTGTTAACATGTCTGCAATTGTATCATTAACCACTTTTTCTATTTTATCTCCTTTTTACTTTTATAATTTTAATTTATTTGAATGGCATACCGAAGCCTGCTAGTAATGCCAAACTTTCTTGATTATTATTTGCTGTGGTTACTATGGATATATCCATTCCTCGAATTTTATCTATACTATCATATTCTATTTCTGGAAATATTAATTGTTCTTTAAGTCCAAGGTTATAGTTACCTCTACCATCAAATTTATTTTTACTGATACCTCTGAAGTCTCTAATTCTTGGTAGTGATAAATTTATTAGTTTATTTAAAAAATCATACATCTTATTTTTTCTTAGAGTTACTGTCAAACCTACTGGAGTGTTTTCTCTGATTTTGAAACCTGCAATAGATTTTTTTGCGAGTTTAACAATAGGTTTTTGTCCTGTAATTAACGTTAATTCTTTTATACTATTTTCAAGTATTTTTGAGTTTTGTGCTGCTTCTCCTAATCCTCTGTTTACTGTAATTTTGGTTAACTTAGGAATTTGATGTTTATTTTTGTATTCAAATTTTTGAACTAAATTAGGACAAATTTTATTATAGTATAGTTCTTTTAAAGAATTATTCATATTATTTTATAATTTCACTATTTTTAATTAATATTCTTTGCTTTTTGTTTTTATTATTTTTTATATATCTAAACCTACTTGCAGTTTTTTCATTAACACTATAGAGCATAACATTAGAACTATGAATAGGTGCTTCAATTTGTATAATTCTTCCAGAATCTTGTTCTTGTTTTGGTTGTATATGTTTAGTTTTTAAATTTATATTTTCTACAATTACTTGTTGCTTTTTGTAAATGATTTTTGTTATTTTTCCTGTTTTTCCTTTATGTGTACCGCTAATAATTTGTACATAATCGCCTTGTTTGACGTGGATTTTATTTTTTTTTCCTTTCACTATACTACCTCCGGTGCTAAAGATATAATTTTTGAGAAATTTTTATCTCTTAACTCTCTTGCAATAGGTCCAAATACGCGTGTTCCTTTTGGGGTGTTTTCTTGATTAATAATAACAGCAGCATTATCATCAAAACGTATATTCATTCCATCTGCTCTACGAATAGTTTTTTTGGTTCTAACTATGACGGCTCTAACAATATCAGATCTTTTAACTGGCATATTGGGAGATGCATCTTTAACTACGCCGATGATGATATCACCTATTTTTGCATAATGTGGATTGCTTGTACCGAGTACTCTTATGCACATAATTTTGCGTGCTCCACTATTATCTGCAACATTTAAATAGCTTTGGTTTTGTATCATATTTTTGATTATATAATAATTTTATTGACAAATTTCCACTTTTTTGTTTTACTGATGGGCCTAGTTTCTTTTATTTTTACAATATCTCCAACTATACATTCATTATTTTCATCATGTGCATAGTATTTTTTAGTTTGTGCAATAATTTTGCTGTATTTTTTATGTTTAACCTGATTTTTTACAGCAACAGTAATAGTTTTTTCCATTTTATTACTTATTACTGTACCAATAGTTTCTTTAATGGCCATATTTATTAGTTTTTAATGTTAATAATTGTGCTATTTCATGTTTTTTATGTTTAAATTCATGATTTTTGATAGATTGTTTAGTAAATTTTCTAATTTGTAAATCTAATATTTCTTTTTTGAGTTTGAAAATATTTTCATTAATTTCTTCTATATTTAAATTGTGTAAATCTTTAATTTTGTTAAATCCCATAGTTATTTTGTTGTTGTTCTGGTTATAAATTTTGTGTTTACGGGTAATTTATATGACGCTAATTTCATAGCTTGTTTAGCTATTTCTTTTGGTATTCCTGATATTTCAAATAAAATGTGTCCAGGTTTAATAACTGCAACCCAATATTCTGGAGTTCCTTTACCAGATCCCATTCTTGTTTCTGCAGGTCTGGCTGTTACTGGTTTATCTGGAAAAATACGTATCCATAATTTTCCACCTCTTTTTACATATCTTGTTATAGTTCTTCGTGTTGCTTCAATTTGTCTTGAAGTAATCCATCCGGGCTCTAAGGTTTGTAATGCATATTCACCAAAAGCTATACTATTGCCTTTACATGCTTTACCTTTCATTCGTCCGCGATGTTGTTTTCTAAATTTTGTTTTTTTAGGGCTTAACATATGAATATTAAAAAAAATTATTGTATTTATGATTATTTTTGAGGTAATGCTTCACCTTTAAATAACCATACTTTGACTCCTAAAATACCATAAATAGTCTGCGCTGTTTTATGTGAATAGTCTATATTTGCTCGCAAAGTTTGTAATGGTACTCTTCCTTCTCTTATCCATTCGCTTCGTGCAATTTCTGCTCCATTTAGTCTTCCTGAAATTTGTATTTTAATACCTTGAATATTGGTTTTTTGAGATCTTTGAATTCCTTGTCTAATAGCTCTTCTGAAAGCAATTCTTTTTTCTAGTTGTTGTGTAATAAATTCGCAGATTAATGTTGCTTCACTGTCTGGTTCTGTAATTTCTATTACATTAATTCTTATTTGTTTATTAGCTAAGATTTTTTGTTTTAATTGTTTTTTTATTTCTTCTATTCCAGTCCCCATTTTGCCTAAAATAATTCCTGGACGTGCTGTATGTATTTTGATTTCAATTTGATCTACTTTTCTGCTTATTTTTATTAAAGACACACTTGCATGACTAAGTTTATATTTGATTATTTCTCTAATATCATGATCTTCTTTCAGAAGATTTGAATATTTCTTTATTGGTACATACCAAGCTGATTTATGTTCTTGAGTTATACCTAGTCTGAAGCATAGTGGATGTGTTTTTTGACCCATATATTGTATTTTGATTATTATAATTCTTGTATTTTAATTGTTATATGGCATGTTGGTTTATGTATAGGAAATGCTCTACCTTGTGCCCTGGGTTGAAAACGTTTTAATTGTGGTCCTGAGTTTGCAAAGGCTTCAGTAATGACTAGTTTATTTTTATTTTCTTCATAATTTGTTTTAGCGTTGTACATTGCAGATTGTAAAATCTTCTTTATAGTTTTACATGGTTTATAAGGCATAAATTCGAGCATTAGTAATGCTTCATTACATTTTTTGCCTCTTATTTGGTCCAAGATACGACGTACTTTATTTGGTGACAGTCTTAAATATTTCCCTGTAGATATGGCTTGTATTTTTTCATTCTTCATATTTATCTTTTAATATAGTGTATACGTTTATCGCTTAGTTTTTCTATCACTTTTTATATGACTCCTAAAGTTTCTAGTTGGTACAAACTCGCCTAATTTGTGTCCAACCATTTGATCTGATATAAAGACTGGAAAATGTTGTTTTCCATTATGAACAGCAATAGTGTGTCCTACCATAGCAGGTATAATAGTTGATGATCTAGACCATGTTTTGATTATTTCTTTAGTGTTTTCTTGATTTAGTATATTAATTTTACGAAGTAGTTTTGATTCTATATATGGGCCTTTAGATAAAGATCTTGACATTGTTTTAAGTGAATAGTTTATTTACGACGACGAAGTATATAACAATTACTATATTTATTTTTTGGACGTGTTTTTATCCCTAAAGCAGGTTTACCCCAAGGAGTAACAGGATGTTTTCTGCCAATAGGTGATCTACCTTCTCCACCGCCGTGTGGGTGATCTACTGGATTCATTACAACACCTCGTACGGTCGGTTTTTTTCCTAGCCAACGGTTTCTTCCTGCTTTGCCTATTGTAATATTGCTTGCATCTATGTTACCTACTTGTCCAATAGTAGCGTAGCATTTTTTGTGTATTGTTCGAACTTCACTTGAAGGTAATTTTAAAGTAATAAAATTACCGTCTCTAGCAACTATTTGTGCATATGTTCCAGCGGCTCTTACTATTTGTCCTCCCTTGCCTGGAGTAAGTTCTAAATTATGTACAGCAGTACCTAAAGGAATTTTATTTAATGGTAAGGAGTTTCCAACTTCAAGACTGGCATTTGGTCCGGAGCTAATTTTGTCTCCTATTTGCAAGCTTTTTGGGTGTAATATATATCGTTTTTCACCATCACTATAGTGTAGTAGTGCTATACGTGCATTTCTATTTGGATCATATTCTATTCTTACTACTTTTCCTTGAATATTTAATTTGTTCCTTTTAAAGTCTATAATTCTATATTTTCTCTTGTGTCCTCCACCTTTATGTCTAGTTGTAATTACGCCTTGATTATTATGTCCTTTCATTCGGTGCTTATGAACAACTAAAGATTTTTCTGGTTTTTTTGATGTAATTTCTTTAAACGTTGATACAGTTCTATTACGTGTGCCCGGTGTGTATGCTTTATATAGACGAATGGCCATTTTCGATTTATTAATATTTATGTTAAGATTTTAGTTATCTGGAAATAGTTGTATAATATAGTTGTCTTCTAAAGTAATAATGGCTTTTTTATATCTTTTTTTGTATCCTACAAATTTTCCCACTCGTTTTTTCTTTGGATATCTATTACATGTATTAATAGTTTTTATTTTTACATTAAAAGTATGTTCAATAGTCTTTTTTATATCCTTTTTATGAGCTTGGTCATCTACAGCAAAAGTATATTTATTTTCTTCTAATAATTGTGTAGATTTATCTGTGATAACCGGGTATTTTATTATATCTATATTTATTGATTTAGCATTATTAGTCATTATAAGCCTTATTCAGATGATTTAATGCACTTATGGTAATAATTATTTTATGTGCTTTTAGTAGTGCAAAAAGATTTAATTGATATACGCTAATTAGTTCGATGTTTTTTAAGTTACGTGTAGATAAATATAAATTTTTTTGTTTTTTATTTACAATAATTAGTAGTTTATTAGGTTTATTACTATTTAAACCTAATTGATTAATTTCTTGTAATAAAAGTTTTGTACTAGGATTATTGAGATTATGCCCAAAATCTGTAATTACTAGTGTATCTTTAATTTTATTGTATAGAACACTATTTAAGGCTAAGTTTTTTTCTTTTTTATTAATTTTTATATTATATTTTTTATATTTAGGTCCAAAAATAGTTCCTCCTCCTGTCCATAAGGGTGATCGGGTTGAGCCAGCTCTAGCTCTTCCTGTACCTTTTTGTTTCCATGGTTTTTTTCCTCCTCCTCTAACTTCACTTCTTGTTTTAGTATTTGCTGTTCCTTGTCTTTTATTATTTAGTTGTTGTATTAGTGCTCTATGAATTAGGTATATACCTTTGTATTCATTAATATTTAATTTTAATATTTCACTTTTATTAGTGTTATGAAGATTGTATTTAATTTCTTTTTGAATCATAATTGTTTACGTATGCTTATGTTATACTAATAAGATTACCGGGTTTCCCGGGGATAGATCCTTTTATAATAACAATATTTTTATCTGAATTAATATCTACAATTTGTAAATTTTTAATTGTTATTTTTTTATGACCCATTCTTCCAGCCATTTTTTTTCCAGGAAAAACTCTTCCAGGAGTTGTACCAGCACCAATGGATCCAGGTTGTCTATGATTTTTAGATCCATGACTCATAGGGCCTCTACTAAAATGGTGTCTTTTTTGGTATCCAGTAAATCCTTTACCAATGCTATATCCAGATACATTTATTAAGTCACCTATTTTTAATTGATTGACCGTGATTATTTGTCCTATTTTAAAATTGTTTATAGATTCTGTTTTATATTCTTTTAAATATTTAAATGGTGGTGCATCAATTTTATTTAGGTGTCCTAATTGTGGTTTAGTTAAATTATTTTTATTAATTGCAGAGTAACCTATTTGAATAGCTTTATAGCCATGCAACTCTGTATTTTTTATTTGTGTAATCATACATGGACCTAATTGTAAAATTGTAACTGGTATAGCTTCACCTGTATTATTGAATATTTGGGTCATACCAACTTTTTTTCCTAACAGACCAATTGACACAATTTATTTTCCTCCAAATTCTGAAAGATTTTTACGCACAAACTAACAAATAATATAAATAGAATATATCTATTATCTTTGAATTTTTAATTTATTGCAAGATATTTATGATTTGTGTGGTAATCACTACTTTATTAAATAATTAATTTATTGCATTATGTAGATAAGTCAGTAGTATAAAAATATTTATTATAAGGTTATATGTTATATGGGTAAAGTTGTTGGTATTGATTTAGGTACGACAAATTCTGTGGTTGCTGTTATGGAAGGTGGCAAGCCTACTGTTATACCTAATAAAGAAGGTTTGAGAACAACACCTTCTGTAGTTGCTTATACTAAAAAACAAGATAAGTTAGTTGGTCAGATAGCTAAAAGACAAGCTGTTATGAATCCTGAAAATACTTTTTATTCTGTTAAAAGATTTATTGGCCGTAAAAAAAATGAGGTTAATAATGAATCTAAGCAATCGTCTTATGTTGTTAAAACAGATCATAATTTTAATATTAAAATTGAATGTCCTGCTTTAAATAAAGATTTTGCTCCTGAAGAAATTTCTGCACAAGTGTTAAGAAAATTAGTTGAGGATGCAAGTACTTATTTAGGAGAATCTGTAACACAAGCAGTAATTACAGTTCCTGCTTACTTTAATGATTCACAAAGACAAGCAACAAAAGATGCAGGTCAAATAGCTGGTTTAGATGTTTTAAGGATTATTAATGAGCCTACAGCAGCTTCTTTATCTTACGGATTAGATAAAAAAAATAATGAAACAATATTAGTTTTTGATTTAGGAGGTGGTACATTTGATGTCTCTATTCTAGAAGTAGGTGATGGTGTATTTGAAGTTTTATCAACTTCAGGAGATACACATTTAGGAGGAGACGATTTTGATAATCAAATAGTATCTTGGTTAATAAATGAATTTAAAAATGATGAAGGTATTGATTTATCCAAGGATAAACAAGCTTTACAAAGATTAACTGAAGCTGCAGAAAAAGCTAAGATAGAGTTATCTAACTTAGCTCAAACAGATATTAATTTACCTTTTATTACTTCAACAAATACTGGTCCAAAACATTTAGAGAAAACTATTACCCGTGCTAAATTTGAAAATTTATGTCAAGATTTAATAGATAGATGTAAAATACCGGTTCATAATGCGTTAAGAGATGCTCAGTTAAATGCAGGTAATATAGATGAAGTTGTTTTAGTAGGAGGTTCTACGAGAATACCTGCTGTTCAACAATTAGTCAAAAGTCTTATTGGTAAGGAAGCTAATCAAAGTGTAAATCCAGATGAAGTTGTTGCTATTGGAGCAGCTGTTCAAGCTGGTGTTTTAGCTGGTGAGGTGAAAGATATATTGCTTTTAGATGTAACACCTTTATCTTTAGGTGTAGAGACACTGGGTGGTGTTATGACTAAAATTATAACTAGGAATACAACTGTTCCAACTAAAAAATCTGAAGTTTTCTCGACAGCTGTTGATAATCAACCTAATGTAGAAATACATGTTCTTCAAGGAGAAAGAGAGTTTACAAAAGATAATAAAAGCTTAGGAACTTTTAGATTGGATGGTATTATGCCTGCTCCACGAGGTATACCTCAAATAGAAGTTACTTTTGATATAGATGCTAACGGTATTTTATCTGTTAATGCTAAAGATAAAGGTACGGGTAAAGAACAATCAATTACTATTACTGGTGCTTCAACTCTTCCTAAAGAAGAGGTTGAAAAATTAGTTCAAGAGGCAGAAAAAAATTCTGAAATTGATAAACAAAAGCGTGAACAAGTTGATTTAAAAAATCAAGCAGATTCTTTGTGTTATCAATCAGAAAAACAATTGTCAGAAGTTTCTGGTAAAATTTCTAATGAGGAAAAAGAAAATATAGAAAATAAGATTGCTGATTTAAGACAAGCTATTAGTGAAGAAAATTATGAATTGATTAAGTCATCACAGCAAATATTACAACAATCATTAATGGAAATAGGCAAGAAAGCTTATGCGAAAGATAATAGTTCTAATCAGACAGATTCTTCTGTGATAGATACTGATTCTAGCGAAGCCTAAATCTATTTAATATAAAACTAAAGCGGGTAACGCGATTCGAACGCGCGACATCAACCTTGGCAAGGTTGCGCTCTACCACTGAGCTATACCCGCACTATTCTAATATAATGATAAAACATAAACTTTTTGTCAAGAATACAAATAGATATTAATAATATCTATTTTGTATTTATTTTTTATATAATAAATGAGTTAAATATGCCAGTGATTATCACTAATCCAGCCCATATTCCTGCACTGGTATAAATTAAATTTTTAGATTGTTCCCATTGACCAGGAGATGCTAACGTAACAGGTATCCCTATGGTTAGTAGAGTTGATAAAATAATTAAAATAAATACAAGTAATTGAACAACGATAGTCATTATATTCTCCTTATTTAAAGTTGAAATTTATCAATATATTATTAATATTTATTTATTATATATATAATAATTTATGTCAACATAATTATAGAAATTAAATAGATAATATATTATAAATTGTATATTTAATATGTGTTTGTTTTTATAAAACATAAATAAATAAGAAGAAAAGTTCAAAATGGTTTATATTTCGTGTACATTTTTATAAGTATAAATCTTTTATTTTTAAATTTGTATAAATCAATAGAGGTGTATTTTATGTCTACAATTATACTTTTAACGCAGTTACCAGAAGCTTATGCAGTATTTCGTCCATTAGTTGATATTTTACCCGTTATACCTGTATTTTTCTTATTATTAGCATTTGTTTGGCAAGCTGCTATTGGTTTTAGATAAAAGTTATTATGTGGTTATATATTTTTAGTGTAATTATTTTATTATAAGGTGGTTTAATATGGTAGAACCTCTTTTATCTGGTATTGTTTTGGGTTTAATTCCTGTTACATTAGTTGGTTTATTAGTCGCAGCTTATTTACAGTACCGTAGAGGTAATCAGTTTGGTTTATAATGATTTTTTATTTTTATAAATACTCTATTGTATAAACATAATTTTTGTGTATTTTATTAAGAGTATTTATTTTTTTTGTAATTACCAGCTAGATTTTGTTACACCTGGTAATAGGCATGCATGTGCCATTTCTCTTAATGCGTGTCTCGATAGACCAAAATTTCTATAGAAACCTCTGCTTCTACCAGTTATCCAGCATCTATTTCGTTTTCTAAACCTTGCACTATTTAATGGTAGTTTTTGGAGTTTTTTTTGCAAATTCATTTGTTGTTGGAAGTCCGATGTTTTTTTGATTAATTTTTTGATTTCTTCTCTTTTTTGTCTATGTTGATGATAAAGTTTGTCTCTTTTAATTTCTCTTTGGATCATACTTTTTTTTGCCATTTTTTAATATGTGTTCAATTTTTTATAAATTTTATATTATCTAATTAGTTAGTGTATTGCAATAATAAGCTCATCTGTGTTATATAAAACAGATGAGCTTATTAGTATAGATTAAAATTTATTTATGAAATTATCCGAATTTACCAGTTGTAGATGCTATTACAAATGCTGCATAAGTTAATATATAACCAACTGAAAAATGTGCTAGTCCTACTAATCTTGCTTGTACAATTGATAGTGCAACGGGTTTATCTTTCCATTTAATTAAATTTGCTAAAGGTGTTCTTTCATGAGCCCATGCAAGAGTTTCTATTAGTTCTTGCCAATAGCCTCGCCAAGATATTAGGAACATGAAGCCAGTTGCCCATATAAGATGACCGAATAAGAACATCCATGCCCATACTGATAAGTTATTCATTCCATATGGGTTATATCCGTTGATTAATGGAGAAGAGTTAAGCCATAGATAGTCTCTTAGCCAACCCATTAAGTATGTCGAAGATTCATTAAATTGACTTACATTACCCTGCCATATAGTAATATGTTTCCAATGCCAGTAAAAAGTAACCCATCCGATTGTGTTTAACATCCAGAATATAGATAAATAGAATGCATCCCATGCAGATATGTCACAAGTACCACCTCTTCCAGGTCCATCACACGGAAAGCTATATCCGAAATCTTTTTTGTCTGGCATCAGTTTTGAGCCTCTAGCATCTAATGCACCTTTTACTAAAATTAATGTTGTTGTATGTAGACCTAGAGCTATAGCGTGATGTACTAGAAAATCACCAGGTCCAATTGTCAAAAATAATGAATTTTTTCCACTATTAATAGCTTCCAACCATCCAGGTAGCCATACATTACTGCTAGCTTGATTTGCTATACTAGAATCAGATGATAGTAGTACATTAAAACCATATAATGCTTTTCCTGAACTTGCTTGAATCCATTGTGCAAAAACAGGTTCAATTAAAATTTGTTTTTCTGGTGTTCCAAACGCAATCATTGTGTCATTATGGATATATATACCAAGTGTGTGGAAACCTAAAAATAGTGATACCCAACTTAGGTGTGAAATAATTGCTTCCTTATGATTTAACATTCTTGCTAAAACATTGTTTTTATTTATTTCAGGATCATAATCTCTAATAAAGAATATAGCGCCATGTGCAAATGCTCCTACCATTAAAAAACCAGCAATATATTGGTGGTGTGTATATAGAGCAGCTTGAGTTGTAAAATCCTTTGCCATGAAAGCATATGGAGGCATTGCATACATATGTTGGGCAACTAAAGATGTAATAACACCTAAAGAAGCAAGAGCTAATCCTAGTTGCATATGTAAAGAATCCGTAATTGTTTCAAATAGACCTTTATGGCCTGTACCTAGTTTTCCACTAGGTGGTCTGTGTGCATCAATTATATCTTTTAAGTTATGTCCAATACCCCAGTTAGTTTTATACATGTGACCAGCTATGATAAAAATGATAGCTATAGCAAGGTGGTGATGAGCTATATCAGTAAGCCATAAGGATTGGCTTTGAGGATGAAATCCTCCTAGAAAAGTTAAAATGGCTGTACCAGCACCTTCACTTGTACCAAACTTATGATTTAAAGTGTCAGGGTTTAAAGCGTATTCTCCCCATTTACCTGTAAAAAAAGGTTGTAAACCACTTGGATGTGGTAACGTATTTATAAAGTTATTCCATCCTATATTTTGTCCTCTTGATTCTGGTATTGCTACATGTACTAAATGTCCTGTCCATGCAAGAGAGCTAAGTCCAAATAATCCTGATAAATGATGGTTTAATCTAGATTCATTATTTTTAAACCAAGATAATCCAGGTTTAAATTGTGGTTGTAAGTGTAGCCAACCAGCAAATAACATAACTGCTGATAAGATTAATAATAATAATGCTCCATTATATAAGTCATTATTAGTCCGCATCCCTATTGTATACCACCAGTGATATATACCAGAAAAGCTTATATTAACTGGATAAGATACTCCACCCTTAGTAAAAGCTTTAATCGCTGGTTGACCGAAGTGTGGATCCCATATTGCGTGTGCGATTGGTTTAGTTTTTAATGGATTTACAGACCATTGCTCAAAGTTGCCTTGCCAAGCAACATGAAATAAGTTTCCTGAAGTCCATAAGAAAATAATAGCGATATGACCGAAGTGAGAAGCAAATATTTTTTGATATAAATTTTCTTCTGTCATTCCGTCATGACTTTCAAAATCATGTGCAGTAGCTATCCCATACCAAATTCTTCTAGTTGTAGGATCTTGTGCTAATGCTTGGCTAAATTTTGGAAATTTCGTTCCCATTGTTTATTTTTATTCCTTGTTTATTGTTATCCTACTGCAATTATTCGTGCTAAGAAAAAGGCCCATGTTGTACCAATACCTCCTAGTAAGTAGTGTGCAACACCAACAGCACGTCCTTGTGTAATACTTAGTGCTCTTGGTTGTATAGCTGGAGCTACTTTTACTTTATTATGTGCCCATACAATTGATTCTATAAGTTCTTGCCAGTAACCACGACCACTAAATAAGAACATTAAGCTAAATGCCCATACAAAATGTGCACCTAAAAATATTAGGCCATATGCTGATAATGAAGATCCGTAAGATTGGATAACCTGAGATGCTTGAGCCCATAGGAAATCTCTTAACCATCCGTTAATAGTAATAGAACTTTGAGCAAAATTTCCTCCTGTTATATGTGAAACTGTTCCTGATGGTGATATACTGCCCCATACATCTGATTGCATTTTCCAGCTAAAATGGAATAACACAATAGAAAGGCAATTATACATCCAGAAAAGACCTAAAAATACATGATCCCATCCTGAAACTTGACAAGTACCACCTCTTCCAGGACCATCACAAGGAAAGCGAAAGCCTAAATTAGATTTGTCTGGTATTAATCTTGAGTTACGTGAAAATAGAAATCCTTTTACTAATATTAGAACAGAAACGTGTATAGTGAATGCATGAATATGATGAACCATGAAATCAGCTGTACCAAGTTTTATAGGCATCATTGCTATTTTATTGCTAACAGAGATAATATCCCCTCCAAATGCGTAACTGGCTGTTGCCAATGTGTTTGGGCTAGTGTTATTTGGTGCAAGCGTATGAATATTTTGAACCCATTGTGCAAAGATTGGTTGTAGTTGAATAGCTGTATCTGAAAACATATCTTGAGATCTACCTAATGCTCTCATTGTATCATTATGAATATATAGTCCAAATGAATGGAATCCTAAGAATATACAAACCCAATTTAAATGAGATATTATAGCATCTCTGTGTCTAATAATTCTATCCAAAACATTATTGTAATTCTGTGCCGGATTATAGTCTCTAACCATAAATATAGATGCATGTGCTCCAGCTCCAACTATACAAAAACCACCAATCCACATATGATGTGTAAATAATGATAGTTGTGTTGGATAATCAGTTGCTATATATGGATATGGAGGCATTGCATACATATGATGTGCTACAATTATACTTAAAGATCCCATCATTGCTAAGTTAATTGCTAGTTGAGCATGCCAAGAAGTTGTTAAAATTTCATAAAGTCCTTTATGTCCTTCTCCAGTAAATGGTCCTTTATGGGCTTCTAAAATCTCTTTCATACTATGACCAATACCCCAATTTGTTCTATACATGTGACCTGCAACTAAGAATAGTACAGATAATGCCAGATGATGGTGTGCTGTATCACTTAGCCATAATCCTCCAGTAATAGGATTTAGTCCTCCTTTAAATGTTAAAAAATCTGCATACTGATTCCAATCCAATGTAAAGAAAGGTATAATTCCTTTGCTAAAGCTAGGATATAACTGAGCCATTAGCTCTCTATTTAATAAAAACTCATGTGGTAGTGGTATTTCTTGTGGTGATACACCTGCATCCAGTAGTTTATTTATCGGTAGAGAAATATGGATTTGATGTGCTGACCATGATAAGCATCCTAATCCAAGTAATCCTGATAAGTGATGATTCATCATTGATTCAACATTTTGAAACCATTCTAGTTTTGGTGCAGATTTATGGTAATGAAACCAGCCAGCAAATACCATTAAGCTAGACATAAATAAGCCACCAATAGCTGTAGCATATAATTGAGATTCTGTAGTAATTCCAGAAGCTCTCCATAATTGGAAAAATCCCGAAGTAATTTGAATTCCCTGAAATCCTCCACCGACATCTCCATTTAAAATTTCTTGTCCAACAATAGGCCACACAATTTGTGCACTTGGTTTAATATTTGTTGGGTTTGCCAACCATGCAGTGTAGTTTGAAAATCGAGCACCGTGGAAATACATGCCACTTAGCCATAGAAAAATTACAGCTAATTGTCCAAAATGAGCACTAAAAATTTTTCTAGATACTTCTTCTAGTGAAACTGTATGACCATCAAAGTCGTGCGCATCAGCATGTAAATTCCAAATCCATGTTGTAGTTTTTGGACCTTTACTAAGTACTCTAGAAAAATGACCTGGCTTGGCCCATTTTTCGAAAGATGTATCTACCGGGTCTTTATCTACGGTAACTTTAACTTTTTTTGTCTCTTGCTCTTGTGAGCTAATTGTCATCGAGCTTCTCCTAACTGTTTCCTTAAAAATTAAAATGAGACAAGAAATAAAACGCTCACTGTTGTATTTATATTATGATTTTAATAACTCTAAATTTAATAAATAGAGAGGTGTGAGTTTTTATTATAATATATTATTATAAATATAATTAGGCTTTTATTAAAAATCTGTTAACAATAGTTAAAATCTAATTTATCTTATTTTTACGTTGTATTTATTGGTTTAACTCTTATTAGTGCTTGACCACAATCAATTATTTCTCCATCTTTTACTAGAATTTCTACAATTTCTCCATAAATTTCTGATTCTATTTCATTCATTAATTTCATGGCTTCTATTATGCATACTGTCTGTTGTTTCTTGACAATATCATGTAGCTTGATAAAAGGAGGTTCGTTAGGAGCAGGTGAACAATAAAATGTGCCTACCATTGGTGATACAATTGTATAGTAAGTTTCAGGTGAATTAATAGTGTTTGTATTTTCTTGAATTTGTTTTTTATGATTTTTTTTCTTAATTTTGGGATGATACGTATTTTCAATGGTTTTTATTGTATTTTTTGTGTTATTTAATAGATGTGACGATCTGTTAACACTTAACTTAAGTGTTTTACTATAGATATGAATTTCATCTATATTATTTTTCTGGATAGAATATAAAAGTTGTTTTAGATTTTTTATTTGAAATTGCATATGTATTAATTTAAGATTTTTGGTTGTGTTTTGATAATTTTTTGATTTCTTGTTTAAGCATCCAAATTCTACTATGATTTTTGAGTTCTATAATAAATACAAGAATTTGATTTCTAATTTTTTTTGTACCTATCATAGTACCAGTTTTATAAAGAAACTTCGCTACTTTGGAGTTTTTGTTGCTTTTTAATCGTGTAATTTTTACAATTTGTTTAGGTTCTTTATCCATTGTTATTCTTTGTAGTATACTATTATTTTTTGTTTAAAAGTGTTTTTATAATAATTTTTGTACTACAATTATAATTTTATATGAAATAATTAATAATCATATAATAAAATATATGTTCTAGATATAAAATATTTTATAAAATTTATATTGAATTTAAAAAATGTTAATAGCAGATGATCTAGATAAGCTTTTAAATATATTGCCAGATTTTATATGTCAACCTTTGAAGAGTCATCCTAACCGTAAACTATTGTTAGAGGTAGTTATAGATTTAGGAAGAAAACCTGAAGCACGTTTTCCTAAAGGTCCAGAATATTTATCTAATAGAACTATTTCTTGGCAAGATTTAGATTGTTGTATTAAAAGAATTGGAAATTTTAGTGGAGATAATCGTTCAGGTATTGAAAAGACATTGCATCGTATTAGTTCTATAAAAAATAGAAATGGTAATATTATTGGTCTTACTTGTCGAGTTGGACGAGCTGTTTTTGGTACAATCAGCATTATTCGTGACTTATTAGATAATAATCAATCTTTGCTTTTATTAGGTAAGCCTGGTGTAGGTAAAACAACAGCCATTCGTGAAATAGCAAGAGTTTTAGCTGATGAAATGGAAAAAAGAGTAGTTATTATAGATACTTCTAATGAAATAGCGGGAGATGGAGATATTCCTCATCCTGCTATAGGTCGAGCTCGTAGAATGCAAGTTTCGCGTCCAGAATTGCAACATCGAGTAATGATTGAAGCAGTTGAAAATCATATGCCGGAGGTTATTATTATTGATGAAATAGGTACAGAATTAGAAGCTTTAGCAGCCCGTACAATAGCTGAAAGAGGTGTACAATTAGTTGGTACAGCTCATGGTAATTATCTTGCTAGCTTGATTAAAAATCCTATATTATCTGATTTAATAGGTGGCATACAATATGTTACTTTGGGTGATGATGAAGCAAAACGCAGAGGGTCACAAAAAAGTATAATGGAAAGAAAAGCAGTTCCTGCATTTCAAATGGCTATTGAGATACATGAGCGTAATAATTGGATTGTTCATGAGAAATTAGATAAGGCTGTAGATCAAATTTTACAAGGTGTGGATATAATTATACAAAGGCGTAAACTAACTAAACATGGTGATGTTTATATAAGATCTGAACATTTAAAGTCTAATGATTTTTCTTCCAATACTAATCAAAATTTTAATATTAAACAGAAATATCCAAGACAGAATAGTATAGTGAAAGCATTAAATCCTTCATCTATGTTTCTGAGGAAGAATGAAAAATTTATATCTATAATTCAATCAAATAATAAACATCCAATAGAGCATCCAGATATAAAAAGTTATTCTTATAAACGTTCTATGTTTTTATATTCTTATTGTATTAATTTGCAGCAAATAGAAGCTGTTATTAATACACTACAATTACCTGTAGTTTTGACTAAAGATGTTCTTCAAGCAGATGTTATACTAGCTTTAAGATCAAATGTTAAGCAAAATACTAAGTTAAGACAAATAGCAAAATCTAGGCAAATGACTATTTATACTATACATAATACAACAGTGCCTCATATTACTAGAGCTTTGAGACAAATTTTGAATATTTATAAAGTTTCTAACTTAATTGAGTAGTTGTTATGTATTAATAATAAGAGAAGTTAAAGAAGATAAGAGAGGAATTTGTTAGGCAAAGTTTATATAATAATAAAAAAATATGATAGATAAAAAGTAATAAATATAATTTATTATTTGTATTACTTATGGTTCTGAATTTTTTTATTAATTAATTAAATTTTATAGTTTGGGGTCAAAAAGTTTTATCGAAGAAATAAGTATATTGAATTATATTTATTCTATTATAATTATAGTTTAATTTTGATTGTATAGATACAGGACTTAATGTAAAGGTTAAAATAAATTAAAGGTTATGAGTAATCAATCATTGTCTGACAAAGAGCAAGAAATTTTTGTAGAACTAAAAAAAATTGTTATACAAGAATTAAGTGTTAAGCCAGATCAAGTAAAGTTAGAATCAAAATTTATCGATGATTTTGGTGCAGATTCTTTAGATATGGTAGAATTAGTGCTTGCAATTGAAGAAGGGTTTGAAATTGAAGTGCCTGATAAGGAGGTTGCTAAGATCCATGATGTTGGTGAAGCGGTAGAATTGATTTATAATATTTATAATGAATCAAAATCAGGTGACTAATAATCCTATTTATATTTTTGTATTATGAAAAACGGAGAGGGTGGGATTCGAACCCACGGAACCTTGCAGTTCATCTGATTTCAAATCAGACGCAATCAACCAACTCTACCACCTCTCCTCAAACATAGAACAAGTGTAACAAAAAAAAACTAAAAAAACAATCTCATCTGTTTTTTTAGTTTTTACATTATTATAATTATAAAAACAAAAATTTATCGATTCTTGTTACTTGTAATAGTACATAAATTTGCTTGAGTAATTTTTGTTAATTATATTGATATATATAAATGAAACAAAGTTTATATGAAATTATGAGATTCTATTACTGGATTATTCGTAAGTAGCTTTGCCACTAAATTTTTTGTTTACCGGGTTATCATTTTTACCAATTGAATGTTGAATGTTTCCAACACCTTCACGCCCAGGATTTACTTTTTCTGGAAATACACCATCTTTAGGATGTAAATATTGTACTTCTCCACTAGGAAAAATTCTATATATTTTGAAGTCATTAATTTTGAATTTTTTTATCAACTGAGTTCCTAGTGCTAAACACTGTTCTTTTTTAGCTAAGTATAATAAGTTGTCATCTTCTCTCATTATTGCAGCACCACCTGTAGGCATTTCAAAGAACTGTTCTTTTTTACTTGTCCATGTAATGGCATATTTTTCTTCTATTTCTGCTGCTCTTAACCATCCACCTGTACTTCCTCCAAAGGTTGGCGAAGGCATTTTTAAGTTTATTGTATTCATTAATAATTATTTTGATATATATTTTATATATTTATATTACATGTTTTATTTATATAAATTATCTATAAAGTATAAAGCTTCATAATTTTATATATAAAATATGATATTAAATTATATTTAAAGTTAAATTAATTATCTTACACTAGACATAATTTTTGATGATTCAATTGGATTCATTAAATAAAGTTTCAAGAAATTAGTAATTAATTTGATATATATAGGTATTTTAGCTATTTGTTTTTGTAGCTTTATTTTTTTTGATTTATCAATTTCTATTAGTAGTTTATTTTGTGCTGCACATTCATCTAAATATTGAAAAAATTCTGGTTTGTCAACATTGAGAGCTACTGGAAAAATTCTTGAAGCGCTTTCATTTGTTTTTCTTATAACTTGTATATCATATTGTCTAGCATCGAGACCGATTGACTTATAAAAGTCAGATCTCTGAAAATCATTTAAATACATCGTTGCAAATACACTTAATAAAAAAAATCGACACCATAGTTTTGCTTGTATATTGTTTAAGAATTGAGGTTGAGATTTGAGAAGTGCTGCAAAAAAGTCTCCATGTCGATTTTCATCTTGACACCAGTTCTCGAAAAACTTAAATATAGGGTATATTCTATGTTCTGGATGTTTTTCTAAATGTCTATATATGGTTATATATCTCCAGTACCCAATTTTTTCAGATAAATATGTAGCATAAAAAATAAATTTAGGTGCAAAGAAAGTATATTTTCTATGTTTTGTTAAAAAACCTAAATCTAAAGATTTATTGAAATCTCCTATTGCTTTATTTAAAAATCCAGCATGTCTTGCTTCATCTCTAGACATTAGTAAAAAACATTCTGCAATAATTGGATTAATATTTTGTAATCTACGAGAAAGTTCTTTATATAGTAAAAATCCAGAGAATTCAGCTGTACAAGATCGTTCCAAAAATTCTACAAATAAACACTTAGTTTGTTTGTCCAATTTGTCCCAAGATTGTTCAAATTCTTCATCTCTAATAAAGTGTTGTTTATTATAATCAGCTCTAAATTCTTTTAAGAGCGCTTTAAATTCAGATATATTATTTGATATATCTAGTTTTGCCATTTCTTCGAAGTCTGTTGTGTAGAATCGAGGCGTTAATAATGTTTCTTTAATATTTATTTCTTTCGTTTTAATTGTGCTTTGCATATTTTTTTATGATGAAATTAATTTCTTCACTTTTATTAATTTAATTTAGATTATTATTGTTATATTAGCTTTAATTATTTTGTTATTTATACTTAATTTTGAAAAATTTACATTATAAAATTAGTTATATAATTTATCAAATATTAAGTAAAATACTTTCTGCTGATGTATTAAAATATGGAATAATTTAATTATGTTAATATAATTAATTTAGTAAATAATCCATGTTTAATTAAATACTATTTGTTAGGTAAAATAAATATCTTATATTAATATATGTTATTATATAGTAAGTTTTTTTAAATTAAAGATAACAAAACAAAAGGAATAGTTTAGTAATGGATATTATTAGTTTAGGTTGGGGATGTTTTTTAGCTATTTTTACTTTTTCTGTTGCTTTAGTAGTATGGGGACGAAATGGTTTTTGAAATTCATGTATAACTATAAATTAAATTATAAATCAAGAATATGATAAATTTATATATAAGTAACGAAATTATTGAAGCAAGTATTATTAGTTCAGTATTGATTTTAGTTGGATTAGTGTTAGGATTTGCATTATTAAAAATACAAGGTGAATAATATTTTATTCAACATAATTTAAAATATATGATAAATTTTTTATCATATTTTTTTATTCTACAATGGAAGAGGTGTTAATATAAAAATATGAGGTTGATTTGGTATTTAGTAAGTTTTATAGTTATATCTTTAGTTTTAATTAATAATCCTAAAGCAAATAATTTAAACAATTTTGGTAAACAGTTGAATGCTGTTAGTTTTACGCGTAGTACTCAGCAAAGTTTGAATTGGTTAATTACATTTAATGTTATATTATTTTTTTTATTTACTATTTTGTCATTACTATTTATTTATGTATAAATTAGTACTATTATTAATGTTATGTTTGCTCCAAAAAATGTATGTCCTGTTCCATTTGATCAACAACCTTTGAACGAATATCTAGCTTTGAAGAAATCTTGTTTTTTTGCATGGTCTATTTTATCTTTAAAAAAATATATAAATACAGTTATATATATTTTCATTTTGGCGTTAACTTTTATAATGCCTATTGTATGGGTTTTATCTTATAATAAGATGGCTTTATGGTATGTATTCCTTTATAGTATTGTATATGTTGATTTAATATTGATATTATTATTCACTAGACTATATTTAGGCTGGTCATATATAGTTAAACGTTTATTAAGTGCAACTGTTTTTTATGAAGAGTCTGGTTGGTATGATGGACAAATTTGGATTAAAACAGTAGATATTTTAACTAAAGATCGTTTAATTGGTTTATATGAAATTAATCCTTATATTGCAAGGATTAAATATAGTTTATTCTTGTGTATATTTGTGTTTTTATTAGAATGTATTGTCTTATATTTGATTTAGTATAATCATTTGTATAATATACTAATATCTTTTAAGCGCGGGGTAGAGCAGTCTGGTAGCTCGTCGGGCTCATAACCCGAAGGCCAATGGTTCAAATCCATTCTCCGCTATAATCGTTAATAAATTATATATATAAATGTGTTATATTATTTACTATGATAATTTTTGTGTATTAATTTTATATTTTGAGAGAATTTTTAGATGATGATGAAGAGTGAGTGTATTAGGGTTGGTCAGAAAGCACCTGATTTTTGTTCTATTGCAGTATATGATCAAGAGTTCCAAGATATAAGACTTTCAGATTATCTTGGTAAATATGTAATTTTACTATTTTACCCATTGAATTTTACATTCGTTTGTCCAACAGAATTAACAGCATTTAGTGATGCATATCAAACTTTTGTAGAATTAGGAGCAGAGATTTTAGGTGTATCTGTTGATAGTGAATATTCCCATCTTGCCTGGTTACAAACAGATCGTGCAGTCGGTGGATTAGGAAATTTAAATTATTTATTAGTTTCTGATTTAAATAAACAAATTAGTTCATCTTATAATGTTTTAACAGATGAGGGAAAAGCTTTAAGAGGGTTATTTATTATAGATAAAGATGGTATAATACAACATTCTTTAGTTAATAATTTAGATTTTGGTCGTAATGTTGATGAAACTTTACGAACTTTGCAAGCAATTCAGTATGTTCAATCTAATCCAGATGAGTTATGTCCTGCAAATTGGACTCCTGGTGATCCGACTATTGCTAGTAACCCTACAGGATCAAAGGAGTATTTTAGTTCCATATAATACTTTGAAATTTTTAATATAAAAATGAATGAGAAAGTTGTATTGTATTTATAATGTTCGTAATATATAGGAAATGAAATATGTCTACTAATTTAGCTCAACAATTGCGTGTAGGTACTACTAAATCACATAGTATGGCTGAAAATGTAAGTTTTGTAAAATCTTTTCTTGGTGGCGTTGTAGATAAAAAATCTTATCGCAAGCTAGTAGCAAATTTATATTTTGTGTATACAGCAATTGAAGAAGAAATGGAAAATAATAAAGAGCATTATGCACTTAAATCTATATATTTTCCGCAGCTTTATCGCCAATCAAGTTTATGTAAAGATCTATATTATTATTATGGTTCTAATTGGAAGAATATGATTCAACCTTCTTTAGCAACAAAAAACTATGTTAATCGTATTCATGAAATTGGTTCTACCCAACCAGAGTTATTAATATCGCATGCATATACCCGTTATATGGGAGATTTATCAGGTGGGCAAATCTTAAAGAAAATAGCTAAAAGTGCTATGGGTCTATCTGATCAAAATGGTACAGCGTTTTATGATTTTCATGATATTACAGATGAAAATATATTTAAAAAACAATATAGAAATGCTTTAGATAATATTCCGATTAATGACAAACAGGTTACTCAAATTATTACAGAAGCCAATATTGCTTTTAATTTAAATATGGAAGTATTTCAAGAGTTAAATTCAAATTTCATTAAAATTATGTTAATGTTGCTTTTAAATACAGTAAATAATTTTCGTAAATAATTAGATTATTATATATTAAACTATATACTTTATTCATGCCTAAACTTAAAACATCTAAATCTATATCCAAACGTTTTTATGTAACATCAAGTGGTCGTTTAATAAGATATTGTGCTTCTCGTAGTCATTTGCTACAAAAAAAGACATCAAAGAGAAAACAAAAATTGAGAAAAAAGCTTTGTGTTAATTCTAATGATTTAAGTAATTTTATGCATAAATTACCTTATATTTATTAAGAATATTGTATAATCTATAAGCTTGATAATATAAATATTAATGATTAAATATTTTAAACTATAAAAAATTTATGACTCGTGTTAAAAGAGGTAATATTGCTAGAAAAAGACGTAAGCGTATTTTAAGTTTAGCAAAAGGTTTTAAAGGTTCTCATTCGTCTTTGTTTCGTACAGCTAAACAGCAAGTATTTAAATCTTTAAAATATTCTTATATTGGTAGAAAGCTTAAAAAGCGTTATTATAGAAGTCTTTGGATTATGCGTATTAATGCAGCTGTCCGTCCATTAAATATGACTTACTCAGCATTCATGGCTAATATTAAAAAAGCACAGATAGGATTAAACCGTAAGATGTTATCTCAAATGGCTATTATGGATATTGAAGGATTTAATATTTTAGTAAAAAAAATAGTATAATTATTATGATTTCAAGAGTACAAAATATATGATGTGCACTTGAAATATAATAAAATATTAATTTAATTGTCTAATATATTCTATTTGTTATATAGCTACTAAGTAGTTTAAGTGTATTACAAGCTTCACATGGATATTGATTATTTAAAGCATTTAAAGCAGCCTGTATGTGTTCTTCTGCTAAGTCTTGGGCTTTATAGATTGCCTTAGTTTTATGTATAATTTCTATTGCAGATTCTGTATCTTCTTTGTTTTTGAATTCTCTAGTAATTAAATTGTATAGGTATTCGTTTTCTTCTAAAGCAAAAATTATAGGAGATGTTAAATGGCCATTCTTTAAGTCTGAGCCAGCTGGTTTTCCTAATGAAATATTAGAGCCTACTAAATCTAATATGTCATCAATAATTTGAAAAGCTAATCCTAAGTGTTTACCATAAAGATAAAATTGGTTTTGTACATTTTCATTACAGTTATTTAACATAGCAGCACCTTTACAACTTGCTGCTATAAGAGATGCTGTCTTATAGAAAGATTTTTCAATATAATTATCTATAGAAATTTTATAATTGAAGTTATTGTTCCCTTGTCTTACTTCTCCTTCGGCAAAATCAGTAATGACTTTTGAAATGGTTTTTACAACTTCCAGATTATTTAAATTAGCTAAATACCATGAAGATTGAGCAAATAAAAAATCACCGGCAAGTACAGCAATTTTAGTATTAAATGTTTTATGAACTGTATTAACACCTCTTCTAGTATTACATTCATCTATAACATCGTCATGTACCAAACTCGCTGTATGTATAATTTCTGTGATTTCTGCTAATCTATGTTGTTCATGTGAAATTATGTTATATTTATTGGTTGCTTTTGCTACTAATAGAACTATAGCAGGTCTAATACGTTTTCCTCCAGCATCAAACAGGTGTTCAGCTGCAGCATAAAGTATAGGGTTTTTTGCTCCTATCATTTTTTTTAAATTTTTATCTAAATGTAATAACTCCTCATAAATAGGAAGTAAAATATTTGTATACATAATTATTGTTTAATTTTATATATTGATTGTTAAGTGGCATATTATTATAGCTAGAATACATTGTATATGTATACTTTGAACTAGTTCTATCTTTTGTATTACAATTTTTTTTAATAATTTGTGAAATTTTCTATTTTTATTTTTTATTTTATAAATTATTATTATGAAAGTGAGTATGTATATTGATTTTGTTAATTGGTATTTTAAATTTTAGGAGATTCTTGATATATGATGGATAATAATGTCACTTTACCATCAAGGTTGTACGATATTGATAATATGGATATTGATATAATGTTGGATTTATATAAAGATATGCTATTAGGGCGTAATTTTGAAGATATGTGTGCTCAAATGTATTATCGTGGTAAAATGTTTGGTTTTGTTCATTTATACAATGGTCAAGAAGCTGTTTCTACTGGTATTATAAAAGCTCTCAAGGATTGCGATTATGTATGTAGTACATATAGAGATCATGTTCATGCTTTAAGTAAAGGTGTTCCTCCTCGTTTAGTCATGGCAGAGTTGTTTGGAAAAGAAACAGGTTGTAGCCATGGACGTGGAGGTTCTATGCATATTTTTTCAGCTCCTCATAATTTTCTTGGTGGTTTTGCGTTTATAGGAGAAGGTATTCCAGTAGCTACAGGTGCTGCATTTCAAAGTGTATACCGTTCTCAAGTTTTAAATAGTCCTGATCCTATGTCAGTTACAGCTTGTTTTTTTGGTGATGGTACAAGTAATAATGGACAATTTTTTGAATGTTTAAATATGGCTGTTTTATGGAAATTACCTATTATTTTTATTATTGAAAATAATCAATGGGCAATTGGTATGGCTCATAATCGTTCTACTTCATCACCAGAAATTTACAAAAAGGCTCTTTCTTTTGGTTTACCAGGAATAGAAGTTGATGGTATGGATGTTTTGGCTATTAGAAAAGTTGCTTGTGAAGCGATTCATAGAGCAAGATCAGGAAATGGACCCACATTAATAGAAGCTTTGACTTATCGTTTTCGTGGTCACTCTTTAGCTGATCCAGATGAGCTGCGTTCTTCCCAAGAAAAAGCTGCTTGGGTTGCTCGTGATCCTATTAAGTCTTTTAAAAATTATTTATTAAATAATTCAATTGTTAATGAACGGTGTATTCAAGAAATAGATATAAATGTTAAAGATCAAATAAATGACGCCATTCAATTTGCATTATCAAGTCCAGAACCAGAAGTTAAAGATTTAAAGCGTTATTTATTTGCTGAAGATCTTTAAAAATTTACTATATGTTTTTTATTAATAATTAAATAGTTATGAAACAAGTATTTATGTTTGATGCTTTGAGAGAAGCTACTGATGAAGAAATGGAAAAAGATTCATCAGTTTTTGTATTAGGTGAAGATGTAGGGCATTATGGTGGATCTTATAAAGTAACAAAGGATTTACATACAAAGTATGGAGATTTGAGAGTTTTAGATACTCCCATTGCAGAAAATAGTTTCATGGGTATGGCCATAGGTGCTGCGATTACAGGTTTGCGTCCAATAGTCGAAGGTATGAATATGAGTTTCCTGTTATTAGCTTTTAATCAAATTTCTAATAATGCTGGTATGTTGAGATATACTTCTGGTGGTAATTTTAAGATACCTATTGTAATCCGTGGTCCAGGAGGTGTTGGTAGGCAGTTAGGTGCTGAGCATTCTCAAAGATTAGAGGCTTATTTTCAAGCTATTCCTGGTTTAAAAATTGTTGCTTGTTCTACTCCATATAATGCGAAAGGTTTATTAAAATCTGCTATTAATGATGATAATCCGGTTATATTATTTGAGCATGTATTATTGTATAATTTAAAGGAAGATTTACCTGATTATGAGTATTTTTTACCTCTAGATAAAGCAGAATTAGTAAGAAGTGGGAGTCAGGTAACAATTGTTACATATTCCAGAATGCGTCATCATGTTATTCAAGCTGTTAATCAGTTGGTGCAAGAAGGTTATGATCCTGAGGTAATAGATCTAATTTCATTAAAACCTATAGATATTGAGTCAATTGGCGAATCTTTGAAAAAGACACATAAATTGATTATAGTAGAAGAGTGTATGAAAACAGGTGGTATTGCTGCAGAAATAATAGCTCAGATTAATGATATTTATTTTGATCAATTAGATGCTCCAATTATTCGTTTATCCTCACAAGATATTCCAACGCCTTATAATGGTACTTTAGAAAAAGCAACTGTTATAAATCCTGATCAGATTATGATAGCTGTTCGAGATATGTTGAAGTTATAATATATTATATTTAAATAAGTAAGATATATCTTACTTATTTAATATGTTATTTTTTAAAAATTCATTTCAGCTGCTTGTACTTTTTCCCATTGTTTTTTCTTTAAAACAAAGAAAATTTGAGCTAGTGTTACAACAAAAAAGAATATAATCATTCCTTGTATCCTTACTGGACTTTGTAAAACAATTTCTGTTTCATTTTGCCCAAAACCACCAGCATTAGGATCTTTAGTTAAATTTTGATTTATTATTATTTCACTTCCTTCTTTTACGTTAAGTTCTAATCCATTTGGAATATTGATTTTGGTACTTTCACCATTATTTTTTTCAATATATATATTATACCCATTACCATTATTTAATGTATCAATTTGGTTAATTGTACCACTTGTTGAAGATAGAATCACATTGTTATTTGATTTGTCACCTGTTGGATAAATTTGTCCTCTGCCTCTGTTGCCACCAACATATATAGGGTATTTAATAAAATGTACATTTTTATCTTTGCTAGGATCAGGTGATAAAATTGGAAAAACAATTTCTTGGTTTTTATCACCAGGTACTGGTCCGACTACAAGTATATTAGCTTGAGAGGTGCTATATGGTTGAATATATATATTTTTTGTTTTTTCTTTCAGTTCTTCAGATAATAAATTTTTTGGTGCTAATTTAAATCCTTCAGGTAATATTAAAACAGCACCCACATTTAGTGGACCTTTCTGTCCATTGCCAAGAATTTGTTTATTAGTTGTATTGTATGGTATTTTTACAATTGTTTCAAAAACACTATTGGGTAATACAGATTGAGGTGCTTCAATTTCAACTTTTTTTTGTGCTAAGTGACAGTTTGCACATACAATACGTCCTGTTGCTTCTCGTGGATTTTCATATGCTTGTTGTGCATATATAGGAAAAGCACTAGATTTAGTGGGTTGTGTGGTATACATAATACTTAAAGGTATTAAAAAGCAACTGAAAATAATTTTTTTAATATATTTTAATTTCATATTATTCTGTCTAATATAGGTAATCTAAAAAATCATGTATCTTTTTTATAATAATAATATTGTATCTTATTTATTCATGCTTTTTAAAATTAAAATTCCAGCAAGGTACAGTATAATAATTGCAAGTGACATACAAATTTGTGTTAGAGGGTCTGTTGAAGGTGTAAGAATAGCACTAACTATAGTTGAAAGAAAAATAATGTATTTCCAATATTGTAGCATTTGCTTAGATGATAATACATTAGTAATGCCTAAAATTATTTGAATAATAGGTATTTGAAATGATATACCTGTACTAAATAGAAGTAAAAAAATAAAATTAAAATATTGTTCAAATGACCATATTGGCTCTACAATATTTTCTCCATATTCAATTAAAAATTTTAAAGCAGCAGGTGCAAGAATATTATATGCAAAAATAAGACCAGAGAAAAATAAGAAAATAGATGATATTAAAGTAGGAATAAGAAAAAAACTCTCTTTTTTAGTAAGTCCTGGTAAAATAAAAACCATTATTTGGTAAATTGTGAAAGGACTACTTATGATAAAGCCTGTGTATAATGCAATTTTTATAGAAGAAAAAAAGTATTCTCCCGGTCCTAGTTGCAAAAATTTTATTCCTTTTGCTGGTTGTTGTAGTATCACGGATATATTTTTATTATATAATAAGCAAATGATTGTAATAATTATAAAAAACATTAATGCTTTAAATACTTTTTCTCTTAGTTCTTCCAAGTGTTCAAAAATGGACATATTTGTATTGTCTTTTAAATTTTTTGTCATGATAGTATGTAAAAAAAATATATATAATATTGATCAGTAATAGTAAATTTTTTAATAAGTATTACAAAATTTATATTTATACAAGCTAGCTTTATATTTACTTATATTATAGGAATGAGTATTTGAAAGATACAAAAAATGTCCCAAATTCAATTTTCTTTTACATTTTTATGTAGTATGGAAGATTGTGAAATTAATATTCTATAACTTTTATAAAGTTTTAATGATAATAAATAAACAGTTTGCATATAAGGAGATATGATTATATGAGTGTCAAAGCAAGTGGAGGAAGTCCTATTGCACGACCGCAACTTTATCGTACAGCATCCATATCTACTATCTCACAAGCAGAGCAGCAAGATAGATTTTTACAGTTAGGTGAATTAAATGAATTAGTTGCGTTTTTAAATTCTGGTAATAAGCGTCTAGAGGTAGCTGAATTATTAACTAAAAATGCTAATATTTTGGTTGCTAAAGCTGCAGATAAAATATTTGTAGGTGGATCTGCTATTTCTTATTTAGAAAGACCACAGGCTTCATTTTTGTCTGATAACTTTTCTGTTGATATGAGTATGTTTGAAAATTTATCAGGAGATACCCAAAGCAATGTTTTTCAGGGAGTAGCTTCCGTATTTAGTACTAATGATTCATTGCCACCAGGGTTTAAACCTATTAATGTTGTTCGTTATGGATCAACTCGTATGAAAAAATCATTGCGAGATTTAGATTGGTTTTTACGTTATCTTACGTATGCGATAGTAGCTGGTGATCCTAATATTTTATCAGTTAATATTAGGGGTTTAAGAGAGTTAATTGATAATGCATGTTCTAGTGCAGCAGCAACTGTAGCTTTAAGAGAGATGCGAAAAAATGCTTTAAGTATTTTCATTAATGATATATATGGACAAGAACTGGTTAAGCAATATTTTGATGTAGTCATTAAAGAGTTTGATGCTCCTTCTTTAAGTGATAAAGTCCGCAAAAGAGATTTTAGTTATTTACAAGGTTTACGTCTTCCGCAGATATATTCTAAGGCTAGTTTATTAAAGCAAAAATTTGTGATGAAAACTAGTTTATCTGTGGAAGAGAAGAATAGTGTGATTAGTGCTTGTTATAGACAAGTTTTTCAAAGGGATATATCCAAAGCCTATTCTTTATCTTTTACTGATTTAGAATCTCAAGTAAAAAATGGGCAATTATCAGTTAAGGAATTTGTACGTTTACTTGGTAAGTCAAAAGTATATAGGCAGCAATTTTTTAACCCATTTGTTAATAGTCGAACTGTTGAATTAGCGTTTCGTCATTTTTTAGGTCGAGGATTAGGTTCATTAGAAGAGTTTCAACAATATTTTTCTATTTTATCAATTCGAGGATTGGATGGTTTAATTGATTCTTTGGTTAATTCATCAGAGTATACTGATTATTTTGGTGAAGAAACAGTACCATATTTAAGAAATTTAGGTGAAGAAGCTCAAGAGTCTCGTAATTGGGGTGCTCAGATTGAATTATTTAATTATAGTACTGCCTTCCGAAAAATACCTCAGTTTCTTACCTTATTTAGTAATTATAAGCAAAGTTTGCCAGATCAACATCCATATGGTTTAAGTAATGATCCATTATATATACAATTTGGAGCAATTTTTCCTAAAAATTTAGTTAATTTAAGGAAAACTTCAGCACCTTTTGGCAAAGATACACGTAGAATTTTAGTTCGTCGTGGACCAGGTATTTATAACCAAATTGGTAATCCTTCATTGAGAGCTAAGTTAATGGGATCTTTGGGCCCAAAAATTTTTCAATTAAATGCAATAAATCAAGGATCTGATAATATTTCGAATTTGGATAAAGTTATTAAGGCAACTTACTTACGTGTTTTTGGTCGTCTTGTTTATCAAGAAGAACAATTATCAATCAAACGTTTAGAGAATCAACTGAGGGATAATCAAATTTCAGTCAAAAATTTTGTGCGTGAATTGGCTAAATCATCTGTTTTTAGGTCTTTATATTGGGAGCCATTATATATTTGTAAAGCAATTGAATATATTCATAATAGGCTACTTGGTCGTCCTACATATGGCAGACAAGAGATTAATCAATATTTTAATATTATTTATACCAATGGATATTATGATTTTATTGATTCTATTATTGATAGTAATGAGTATATAGAATCTTTTAGTGATAATATTGTTCCTTATGAACGTTATAATACTCCTTATACAATTTCTGCTAGAAATTTAAGACCAAGTACTCAAAAATCTAAGACGAGATTATCTTTGACAAATAATCGTACCAAAAGTTTTATAAATTTGGGTATTGTTCCTGAAAAGCGTAGTATTAATAGTATTAAGCAGAGAATTACACAAGGTGTAAGTTCTATGAGAGACCAAAGAGTAATTTTTTCTATTAATAGTTCAATAGAAGAAATAAAGCAAAAACAAGTTTTAAAAGCTATTTATCGTCAAATTTTTGAAAGGGATTTAAATTCTTTTACTATAGGTAATGAATTTTATAATTTAGAAAAAGCATTTATTAGTAATCAAATAAATGTACAAGAATTTATTGAGCAGTTAGGTACATCTGATTTATATAGAAAAGAGTTTTATCAGCCTTTTCCCAATACAAAAGTAATTGAAATAGGCACAAAACATTTTTTAGGTAGGGCTCCTAATAATCAAGCTGAAATTAGGTATTATAATCAAATTTTAGCTTCTCGGGGATTAAGTTATTTTGTAAGTATTTTAGTTAATAGTATAGAATATAAGTCTATATTTGGTACAAATATAGTTCCTTATCGTCGTTTTCCGACTTTACCTGCTGCTAATTTTCCTAATACAGAAAGGTTATATAATACTTTAACTAAACAGAATCAGTCAATTATTGTACCTAGTTTTAAAGTTATCGCAGGTAATCAATAAGTTTTATGTAGTTTATCTTTCTTGTTTATGTACTTTGCAAATTAAGATAGTACCTATGTGTAAAAATATAAATGAATAAATTAGCAATATAGATTATATAATATACTGTTAGTATATTTATATAATTTGTTATACGTTAGTTGATATATAATAAATTTATTATGGGAGTTATATAAATGAGTATAGTTACAAAATCAATTGTAAATGCAGATGCAGAAGCTCGCTATTTAAGTCCAGGTGAGTTGGATAGAATTAAAAGTTTTGTTTTATCTGGTCAGAGACGTTTAAGAATAGCTCAAGTTTTAACAGATAATCGTGAATTAATCGTTAAACAAGGCGGACAACAGTTGTTTCAAAAACGTCCAGATGTTGTATCACCAGGTGGCAATGCATATGGAGAAGAGATGACTGCTACATGTTTGCGTGATTTAGATTATTATTTACGTTTAGTTACTTACGGCATAGTTGCAGGTGATGTAACACCTATTGAAGAAATAGGCTTAGTTGGTGTAAAAGAGATGTATAGTTCATTAGGTACTCCTATTTCTGGTGTTTCAGAGGGTGTAAAATCAATGAAAAGCATTGCTTGCTCTTTTTTATCTGGAGAAGATTCTGCAGAAGCAGGTTTTTACTTTGATTATACATTAGGTGCTATGCAATAAGATTATTTAAGAATAAATTGTAAATTGATAAGAGATATAAGAGGATAAAAACATGCAAGACGCTATTACTTCTGTTATTAATACTGCAGATGTACAAGGAAAATATTTAGATGATACTTCGCTAGATAAATTAAGAGGGTATTTTCAAACAGGTGAGTTAAGAGTTAGAGCTGCAGCAACCATTGCTGCAAATGCAGCAACTATTATTAAAGAGTCAGTAGCTAAAGCACTGTTGTATTCTGATATTACTAGACCAGGTGGTAATATGTATACAACCAGAAGATATGCAGCTTGTATTCGTGATTTGGATTATTATCTTCGTTATGCTACATATGGTATGTTAGCTGGTGATCCGTCAATTTTAGATGAGCGAGTTTTAAATGGTTTAAAAGAAACATATAATTCTTTAGGAGTGCCTATTGGTGCAACTATTCAAGCGATTCAAGCTATGAAAGAAGTTACATCTAGTCTTGTTGGAGCTGATGCTGGTCAAGAAATGAGTTCATATTTTGATTATATTTGTTCTGGTTTAAGTTAATAATTTTGAAAAAAAACAAAAAAGCTTATAAGCTTTTTTGTTTTTTTTTAATTATTCAAAACATTCAGAGCTTGAATTCTTGCACGTGCTTTCCTTAAATTACGTGTGGCTTCTATTTTGTCTTTATTTGTCTCAGCTGTTTCCATAGCTTTCATAGCTTCTTGTAAATTGTTTTGTGCTTTATCCATTTTTAAGTCAGATGTTTCTTCCGCTCCATTGACTAATATTGTAATATTATTGTTGTCAACTTCTGCAAAACCTCCTAGAAGTATGATTGGTTGCCATTCTTTATCTATGCGTACTCTCATAACACCAATATCTAAAGCTGTAAGTAAAGGTACATGACCTTTTAAGATGCCTAATTGTCCTGTACTACTAGGTAGTATAATTTCTTCTGCTTGTGCGTCCCATACAGTTTTATCTGGAGCAATGACCCGTATATTTAACGTCATTTTAGTGATCCTTTATTTTAAAGTTTCAGCTTTGTTAATAGCTTCTTCTATATTTCCAACTAAGTAAAATGCTTGTTCTGGTAAATCATCTAATTCACCATTTAAAATCATTTTAAATCCTTTGATAGATTCGTCTAATGATACGTATTTACCTGGAGAACCGGTGAATACTTCTGCAACGAAGAATGGTTGGGATAGAAATCTTTCAATTTTACGTGCTCTTGCGACAGTTAATCTGTCTTCTTCAGATAGTTCATCTAAACCTAAAATAGCAATAATATCTTGTAGTTCTTTATATCTTTGTAATGTTGATTTGATTTGTTGTGCAGTGCCATAGTGTTCTCCTCCTACAATGCCAGGCTGAAGCATTGTTGAAGTTGAAGCAAGTGGATCTACAGCAGGATAAATTCCTTTTGCTGCCAGTCCTCGTGATAATACAGTAGTTGCATCTAAATGTGCAAATGTAGTAGCTGGTGCAGGATCTGTTAAATCATCAGCTGGTACATAAACTGCTTGAATAGAAGTTATAGAACCATCCGTAGTTGATGTAATTCTTTCCTGAAGTGCACCCATTTCTGTAGCTAAAGTAGGTTGATATCCTACTGCAGATGGCATTCTACCTAATAAGGCAGAAACTTCAGAACCAGCTTGAACAAACCTAAAAATATTATCTATAAATAATAAAACATCTTGTTTATTAATATCTCTAAAATATTCAGCCATTGTTAATGCAGTTAAACCTACTCTCATTCTTGCACCAGGAGGTTCATTCATTTGGCCATATACTAAAGCTACTTTTGAGTCTGTTAATTTTTCAGCATTAATTACTTTTGATTCTTTCATTTCTTCATATAAATCATTACCTTCTCTGGTTCTTTCTCCTACTCCACCAAATACAGATACTCCTCCGTGAGCTTTAGCAATATTATTTATTAATTCCATAATTAAAACTGTTTTCCCTACACCAGCTCCACCAAATAAGCCTATTTTTCCACCTCTGCGGTATGGAGCTAATAAATCAACTACTTTAATGCCTGTCTCAAAAATAGAAGGTTTAGTCTCTAGTTGCACAAAAGAAGGAGCAGATCTATGTATGGGCAATGAATCATTCGATGTAATTAATCCTAGATTATCTACGGGTTCACCTAAAACATTGAAAATTCTTCCCAAAGTTGGTATGCCTACTGGAACTGTAATAGGTGCTCCTGTATCTACTACAGGTATGCCTCTTTTTAAACCATCAGTCGAACTCATTGCTACAGCTCTTACTCTATTATCCCCCAATAGTTGTTGAACTTCGCAAGTAATTGTACTATTAGGACCTTCAACTTTAAGTGCATTAAAGACTTTTGGCAGTTGTCCTGTTGGAAATTCAATATCTAATACAGGGCCAATAATTTGAGTTACAGATCCTTTAATTTGTGTGATCATTGTTTTGTTATGTTTTTATTTAGTCAATAGATAAAATTTCTCTACACGATTTTTGCTATTATATATACTTTACTATTGTTTATTATAATATTTTAGATTAAAAGAGCAAAATATTTTATTATATATCTATAAATTATTTAAGTGACTAAGTAAACAAATTAATTTATGGTTTTATTTAATTAATCACGCCCTGTTGTTTTAAGCCAGTTTTGTGCTTCTATGTAATTATTAGGAGCCAAGTATATTGCTTGCTGCCAGTATTCAGCAGCTTTATCAAACATAGATTTAGAGGTTTCTAAATTATTTTTATCAGCAGCTTTTAAGCCTTGATAGTGATATATTACAGCAATATTGTTTAATGCTTGTGGTAATTTATTGTTGAGTTCTAGGGCTTGGTGATAATATTCTAAAGCTTTGATGTGTTCTCCATTGCTTGCATAAATTAAGCCTATATTATATAATACATAGGACCTGTCATATGGATCTTCTTCTAAAGCTAATGCTTCGTAGTAATTTTCTAAAGCTTCAGCATATTCTCCTTCTGATTGAGCAGACATACCATCTCTATAATAGCAAAAAGCTTCTTTTTCTTCTTTACTAGTAGGTAATATTTTTAATATAATATCTGCTAGTACAGTAAAAGTTTTATCTATAAAATTGTCATTTTTTTGTAAACGAGGCATTTTAGTGCATTCTATTTAATAATAAGTTGTTATAAAAATAGTTTATATATTATTTATATTTATTTTCAGAATAATTTTAAAGCTTTTATATAAAACATCCCTTAATTCTTCTTATATTAATTTGTTTATTTAATAAGTACATTATATTATATATTTATAATAATAAAAAAAATATGATTCATAAAATATTATTTAAATATCATTTTTTTATGGCAATAATTAAAGATTTTAAGTTTGATTTTTGTCATTCTAATAGTCATTCAGATTCAGTTATATTACTTAAAAAACCACTTGTAGTATATTATCGTCATCTTAATGATTTTGCTAAACAACAGTTAGTTAAAGATATTATTTTTAATAATATCGAAGAAGCAGAAACTCCAGTTGTAATTAATTTTTCTTCTAAAGATAAAGAAAAAAAAAGTAAAATTAATACTCGTTTAGGCAGTGGTGAAATTAAAAGTGATTTGAAGAAAAAAAAAGTAAAATTAAAAAAGAAATATAGGAATAAAATAAAATTAGATAGTAAAAATATTTTGTTTGAACAAAATTTTGTTCAGCAAGATGATCATTTAGATCTTGATATAGCTAAATCTTTAAAATTAAGTAAAAGCAAAAAAAAATATAAAATTGAAAAAAAATATGATTATACTGATAATCAAGCGAAACAAAAAGATAATTTATTAAAGAAACAAATTGTTTTAGATAAGCATTTAACTATTAAAAAATTATCAGATAAGTTATCTATTCCAGAAGCAGCTATAATTACCTGGTTATTTTTGCAGGGTATTTCTGTAACTATTAATCAAGTGGTTGATCTTAAAATTGCAACTAAAGTAGCTGAGCATTATAATTTTCATGTTATAGATAGTGAAAATATAGTTGTATCTTATGATAAAATAACTGTAGATGTAAATCAATGTTTACCAGAATCATTACATCAATCTTTTCAGAGGCCACCTATTGTAACAATTTTTGGACATGTTGATCATGGTAAAACAACTCTCTTAGATAGTATTTTAAAAACTAATCTTGTATCTAAAGAAATTGGTGGTATCACTCAATCTATTAAAGGTTATGAAGTCAATTTTGAGTATTTAAATAAAGAAGAAAAAATAGTTTTCATAGATACTCCTGGCCATGAAGCTTTTACTAATATGAGATTGCGAGGAGCGGAAATAACAGATATTGCATTGTTAGTTGTAGCTGCAGATGATGGTTTAAAACAGCAAACTATTGAATCTATTAATTATATATTAAAACGAAGAATACCATATATTGTTGTTATTAGCAAAATTGATAAAATAGATGTAAATCTTGATAATATAAAGCAACAACTTATGGAATACAATATTATTGATAAAGCATTGGGTGGAGATAGTACTATTGTAGAAGTTAGTGCGTTGAAATCTATAAATCTTAATTTATTGTTATCTGCCATATGTGATTTATCTAAAATCCAAAATCTTCAAGCAAGCAATTTATCATATGCTCAAGGAAGTGTTTTAGATAGTTATTTAGATAAAAAAACTGGTACAGTGGCAACTCTTGTTATTAAAGATGGTATATTAAAAATAGGTGATATTATTGTTTCAGGTAATCTATATGGGCGTGTAAAAAATATAGTATCTAGTGATGGAACTAAATTATCTAAAGCTTTACCTTCTGCAGTAGTAGATGTATGGGGATTTTCTGTAAATCCAAAAGCTGGATGGAAATTTAAGATTGTATCTGATGAAAAAAGTGCCAAGATTAGTATTAGCCATAACCAGGAGTTATATAAAGATAATTTAAGTATTTCAAATGTATTAAATACTAGAGTAATGTTTAGTAATTATCAAGAAGAAAAAAATGTTAAAATTATTAATGTAATTTTGAAAGCTGATACTCAAGGATCAATAGAAGCTGTGATTAATTCTTTTGCAAATATTGCGCAAAAAAAAGTTCAAATTAATATTATTTCTACTAATTGTGGTTTCATTTCTAGTAATGATTTAGAGTTTGCTGTAGCAAGTAAGTCTATTATATTAGGTTTTAATATAGGTATAAATTCTTCTTTAAATCAAAAAGTAAAAAAGCTTGGTATTGTAATAGCTTTATTTGATATTATTTATGATTTATTAGATTACATGCAAAATTATATGCTTAGTCTTGTTGATCCTGAATTTGATCAACAACTAATTGGCAAAGCGAAAGTTCAGACAGTATTTAAAATTAATAAAGGTTTAGTTGCTGGTTGTTTAGTAAATTACGGAAAATTAAAAAAAGGCTCAAAAATTAGTATTTATCATAATCAAGATTTAGTACATGAAGGTTTAATTGATTCTTTAAAACGTCTTAAAGATGATGTTGATGAGGTTTCAGAAGGTAATGAATGTGGTATTATGTGCTCTAGTTATCAGTCTTGGCGGTCATTTGATATTATAGAAGCTTATGAATTAATTGAAAAAGTTAAGGTTTTATAATATTTATATATCAAATAAAGCAGTAAAATTATTAAATAAGATTACTGTTTATAATTATATTAGACTTCTTAAAAATCATGATAATTAATACTTAATCTTTATTTAAAAAAGGTAATAAAGCAAGTATACGTGCTTTTTTAATAGATTTAGTTAATTTTTTTTGTTGCTTTGCTGTTAATCCTGTTGAACGTCTAGATAAAATTTTTCCTTGATCTGTAATAAATTTTCTTAGTAAATCAATATCTTTATAATTTAAATCTTCATTTTTTGTAATCAATGCAGGTTTTTTATTATATAAAATCATTTTAATGAATTATTTTATTTCTTTAAAAGTACTATGGCAATTACAATTGGGGCAAAATTTATTAAGTTGTAAACGATTGGGTGTATTTCTTCGATTTTTAGATGTACTATATCTAAAAATACCATTTTTACGTTTTATGAAGTCTTGTGGATATTTGCATTCGCACTCTAAAGTAATAGTAGTGCGAGCTCCTTTATTTTTTCCCATTAATATGTTTATGATTTATTAACTAATAATTATTTTTATTATCTCACTTTTATATTTTAACTATCAAGTTTTTTTAAATATTTTCTTATTATATATTTTATCTTGTACATATATTAAGCTCATGTTATAATTATTTTTATATAATATAATTATTCAGTTATTAAAATTTATAATTACACTATTGTTATTATTTTACATTTATGTCTAAATTTTCATCTGCAGTAAAAAAAACACAGATTTCTTGTAGAAATCGTGCAAGAAATAGATCTTATAAAGCAACTATTAAAACTTTAACTAAAAAGTATATTTTTAATTTAAATAATATAAATGATTCTAATTATAATAGTGTTTTATGTAATTTAGCTTCTGTTTATAGTAAAATAGATAAAGCTGTAAAAAAAGGAATTTTACATAAAAATACTGCTGCTCGTAAGAAATCGATTTTAGCTCGTGCCATGAAAAACATTTATAGATAAACATATTGTATGAAATTAATAGTTTTAGATATTGTTTACTATATTTAAATATCATTATAATTAGCTCTGTGATAATGATAAAAAATTTATATCACAAATTTTAAGGTAGATATTTTATAAATAAAAATTAATAAGCATTTATATATATTAATTATTACTGAGTATCATAAAAAAAAGAATGATGGTATTTATATTTTCAGACCTAGCTGCTATTCAAAGAGAAAGTTTTAGATCTTTTTTATATCAAGGTTTAGGAGAAGTTTTAGATTCTTTTCCTATTATTACAGATCCTACTGGTAAGTTAGAACTACAATTTTTTGGTAAAGAATATAAATTGAAATTTCCTAGATATAGTGTAAGAAAAGCTAAGAGTAGAGATCGTACATATAGTGCTCAAATATATATACCTTCTAAATTGACAAGAAAAGATACTGAATTAATAAAAAAAAATAAAAGTACAGGTTTTTTAAATATTTTACATAAAGATAAAAATAAGAAATATAAAAAAAGACCTGTATTTGTTGGTGATTTGCCTTTAATGACAAATCGTGGAACATTTATTATTTCTGGTACAGAAAGAGTAATTATTAATCAAATTGTAAGAAGTCCTGGTATTTATTATAAAAAAGAGCTAGATAAAAATGATAATCATATATATAGTGCTAGTTTGATTTCTAATCGTGGTTCGTGGTTGAAGTTTGAAATTGATGCTAAAAATCAAATGTGGGTTAGAATTGATAAAACCCATAAAGTAAATGCATATATTTTTTTGCGAGCGATTGGTTTAAATTCTGATGAAATAAAAAAAAACTTAACGAAATATTCATTTTTACTTCATGCTTCTGCTTTATATGAGACAAAAGAGTTAGATAAAGAAATTGGTAAAAAATCGGTAGAAGAAGTTACAAATGAAGAAGCATTATTAATTGTTTATGGTAGGCTTCGTCCTAATGAACCAGCTACTGTTAATGTTGCTAAACAAATGCTATATACGCGTTTTTTTGATCCTAAAAGGTACGATTTAGGAGAAGTTGGAAGGCATAAAATAAATAATAAGTTAAACTTGAAGCTTCCAAAGTCTTTTCGTGTTTTGTCTCCTCAAGATATTATATCATCAATTGATTATTTAATTAATATTAGAGAACAAAATATAGGGAGATTTGATGACATAGATCATTTAGGTAATAGAAGAGTGCGGTCTGTTGGTGAGTTATTGCAAAATCAAATTCGAGTAGGGTTAAATAGATTAGAAAGAATTATTCGTGAACGTATGATTATTTGTGATTTAGATTCTTTGAGTTTATCGAATTTAGTAAACCCTAAACCTTTAATGGCTTCTGTTAGAGAATTTTTTGGTTCTAGCCAGTTATCTCAATTCATGGATCAAACAAATCCTCTATCTGAATTAACACATAAAAGAAGAATTAGTGCTTTAGGTCCTGGAGGTTTAAATAAAGATCGTGCTGGTTTTGCAGTTAGAGATTTGCATCCCAGTCATTATGGTCGAATATGTCCTATTGAAACACCAGAAGGACCTAATGCTGGTTTAATAGGGTCTTTAAGTATTTATGCTCGAGTAAATCAATATGGTTTTATTGAAACACCATTTTATCAAGTTGACTCTGGTTATGTTTTAAAAGATAAATATCCTATTTATTTAACAGCTGATGAAGAAGATGATTTACGTATTGCACCAGCGGATATATCTATGGATCAAAATAATCATATTAATAATCAAGTAATTCCAGTAAGATATAAGCAAGAATTCATTACAACACATGTTAATCAGGTGGATTATATAGCCGTTTCTCCAATTCAAGTAATTTCAGCTGCTACTTCCTTAATTCCTTTCCTAGAACATGATGATGCTAATCGTGCTTTAATGGGATCAAATATGCAAAGACAGGCTGTGCCTTTATTATATCCAGAGAGACCTATTGTAGGTACTGGTTTAGAGTCAAAGGTTGCAAGAGATTCTAGAATGGTCGTTGTAAGTAAAACAAAAGGAGTAGTTAGTTATGTTTCTGGAACTAAAATTGGTATTCAAAATAATAGAGGTTGTACTATTCATTATAGATTAAAAAAGTATTATCGTTCTAATCAAGATACTTGTATTAATCAAAGACCAATTGTATGGCCTGGTGAAACAATTAGAGTTGGTCAAGTTATTGCTGATGGAGCTTCTACTGATGGTGGTGAAATGGCATTAGGTAGAAATATATTAGTAGCTTATATGCCTTGGGAAGGATACAATTATGAAGATGCCTTTTTGATTAGTGAACGTTTAGTATATCAAGATATTTATACTTCTATTCATATTGAAAGATATGAGGTTGAAGCAAGACAAACTAAGTTAGGTTCTGAAGAGATTACTCGTGATATTCCAAATGTAGGAGAAACATCTTTAAGTTCATTGGATGATAATGGAATAGTTGCAATTGGTTCTTGGGTTGATTCAGGTGATATTTTAGTGGGTAAAATTACTCCTAAAGGAGAAGCAGATCAGTTACCAGAGGGAAAATTGTTAAGAGCTATTTTTGGGGAAAAAGCTAGAGATGTAAAAGATACTTCTTTAAGGTTACCAAATGCTGCTAAGGGCCGTGTTGTTAATATTAAAGTTTTTACAAGACAGAAAGGAGATGAATTACCACCAGGTACAAATGCAATGATTCGTGTATATGTTGCTCAAAAACGTAAAATTCAAGTTGGTGATAAAATGGCTGGACGTCATGGTAATAAAGGTATTATTTCCCGTATTTTATCTAAGCAAGATATGCCATATTTGCCAGATGGTACGCCTATAGATATAATATTAAATCCATTAGGCGTTCCTTCAAGAATGAATGTTGGTCAATTATTTGAATGTTTGCTAGGCTTAGCTGGAGAATATATGGGAAAACGTTTTAAGATTATCCCGTTTGATGAAATGTATGGAGCAGAAGCATCACGAGCATTAGTAAATAATAAATTAAAACAAGCAAGTTTATTAAAGCAACAAACGTGGTTATTTAACACTATGCATCCAGGTAAAATAGTTTTATTTGATGGTAGAACAGGAGAGCCATTTGATAATCCAATAACAGTTGGTAAAGCTTATATGCTAAAATTAGTTCATTTAGTAGACGATAAAATACATGCTAGATCTACAGGTCCTTATTCTTTAGTGACTCAACAGCCTTTAGGTGGTAGAGCGCAACATGGTGGACAAAGATTAGGTGAAATGGAAGTATGGGCTTTAGAAGCTTTTGGTGCAGCTTACACTTTACAAGAATTATTAACAGTAAAATCAGATGATATGCAGGGAAGAAACGAAGCTTTAAACGCTATTGTAAAAGGTAAGCCTATTCCTAAACCTGGTACGCCTGAATCATTTAAAGTTTTAATGCGAGAATTGCAGTCATTAGGTTTGGATATTGCAGTTCATAGAGTAGAATTATTTGAAAATGGAGATAATAAAGGTGTTGAGGTTGATTTAATGTCTACTGAATTTCAATCTGGAATTTTTTCCAATCATAAAAATGATATATCTTCTAAAGACATATTAGTTAATAAAGTTAATATTTATTCTGATTTAGATATTACTAATGATTACTAATTTTTTTGTAGTAGTAAGAAAAAATATATATGAGTAAATTTGAGCAACATTTTGATTATGTAAAAATAAGTCTTGCTTCTCCTGAAAAAATTAGACATTGGGGAGAAAGGGTATTGCCTAATGGACAGATTGTAGGAGAAGTTACTAAACCAGAAACTATTAATTATAGAACCTTAAAACCAGAGATGGATGGTTTATTTTGTGAAAGAATTTTTGGTCCAGTAAAAGACTGGGAGTGTCATTGTGGAAAATATAAGCGTTTTCGCTACAAAGGTGTAGTTTGTGAAAGATGTGGCGTTGAAGTTACAGAATCAAAAGTTCGACGTCATAGAATGGCTTATATTGAACTTGCAGCACCAGTAACTCATGTATGGTATTTAAAAGGAAGTACTAGCTATATTGCTTTAGCATTAGATTTAACAGTTAAAGAAGTTGAAAAAATTGTATATTTTCATTCTTATATTGTAACTCATCCTGGTAATTATGAAAAGTTAAATTATAAACAGTTATTAGAAGGTTATGAATGGAGGTCTTTAGAAGATAAATTATATCCCCAGTCATCAAATTTATTTGGGATAGAGGTTAGTATAGGTGCAGAGGCAATTTTGAAATTATTAAAAGATATAAACTTGGAAATGACTGTAGAGATATTGAGAGAAGAAGCTTTAAAGCCACCTAAAGTATCAAAAAATCCTTCTCCAAAGTTTAATAAAAAGATGAAAAGATTAAGGTTATTAGAAAATTTTATCTCTACAGGTGCAGAACCAGCCTGGATGGTTTTTTCTGTAATACCTGTAATTCCTCCAGATTTAAGACCAATGGTTCAATTAGATGGTGGCAGATTTGCAACAGCTGATTTAAATGAGTTTTATCGCAGGATTATTAATAGAAATAATCGTTTGGCTAGATTAAAAGCTATATTAGCTCCAGAAATTATAATTAGGAATGAAAAAAGAATGCTGCAAGAAGCAGTTGATGCATTAATGGATAATGGCCGTCGTGGTAGAACGGTTGTTGGAGCTCATAATAGACCTTTAAAGTCTTTATCAGATATAATTGAAGGTAAACAGGGTAGATTTAGGCAAAATTTATTAGGTAAACGTGTAGATTATTCTGGAAGGTCAGTCATTGTTGTAGGCCCAAGTTTGAAATTACATCAGTGTGGTTTACCTCGTGAAATGGCTTTGGAACTATTTCAACCTTTTCTTATTCATCGTTTAATTTTGCAAGGTTTGGTAAATAATATTAAGGCTGCAAAAAAAATTATACAAAAGAATGAGCCTATAGTTTGGAGTGTTTTAGAAGAAGTAATTTATAGCCATCCTGTTTTATTGAATAGAGCGCCCACTTTACATCGTTTAGGAATTCAAGCATTTGAACCTATATTAGTAGAAGGAAGAGCAATTAAATTACATCCCTTAGTATGTCCTGCTTTTAATGCAGATTTTGATGGAGATCAAATGGCAGTTCATATACCTTTATCTTTAGAAGCTCAAACAGAGGCTAGATTATTAATGCTAGCTCCTCATAACTTTTTATCTCCTGCTACTGGTCAACCTATATTAATGCCTAGTCAAGATATGGTTTTAGGCTGTTATTATTTAACTTCAAATAATCCTGCTTCTCAAAAAGGTCAAGGTCAATATTTTTCTAGTTTAAGTGATGCATTAAAGGCTTATCAACAAAAAAAAATAGATTTACATGCATTTATTTGGGTGCGTTTTAACGAATTTTTAAAATCAGATAATGAAAAATTAATTGACAAGTATATTGAATATGATAATGTTACTACATATGTTTTTAATAATAGAATAGTTAAAAAGAATTGTGATAATAAAATATTAGTTCAGTACATACGTACAACTCCTGGTCGTATCTTATTCAATGATGCGATATATGAATCTTTAGTTTAATTTAAATTTATTCTATACAAATATTAATTATGAAGAAAAGCTTTGCAAATCCGTTATTTATTAATAATATTATAGATAAAGCTCAACTAAAAAAAATTGTTATATGGGCATTTAGAAATTATGGTATTGCGCGGGCTGCTAATATGGTTGATAAATTGAAGGATTTAGGATTTTATTATGCAACACAAGCAGGTATTTCACTAAGTTTAGAAGATTTACGAATACCACCTCAAAAACAAAACCTTTTAAAACAAACAATTCTATCAATTGAATGTACAGATGATCGTTATAAAAGAGGTGAAATAACAGCTGTTGAAAGATTTCAAAAAGTAATTGATACTTGGAATAATGCTAGTGAAGCTTTAAAAAAAGAAGTGATAATGTATTTTAAAAATACAGATCCCTTAAATACAATATATATGATGGCTTTTTCTGGTGCTCGTGGTAATATTTCTCAAGTAAGACAACTTGTTGGTATGAGAGGTTTAATGGCAGATCCACAGGGGCAAATTATTGATTTACCTATTTCTAGTAATTTTAGAGAAGGTCTAACAGTTACAGATTATTTTATTTCATCTTATGGTGCTCGTAAAGGTTTAGTAGATACAGCTTTAAGAACTGCTGATTCTGGTTATTTAACAAGAAGATTAGTGGATGTTGCTCAAGATGTAATTATCCGTGAATTAGATTGTAAAACTGATAAAGGCATATTGTTAGAAGATATGATTGATCATAATAAAATATTGATTAATTTAGATCAAGCATTATTAGGCAGGGTTCTTGCAGAAGAAATAAGAGATCCTCTTTCAAATGTTATTTTAGCACGTGCTGGGCAACTTATTGATCCTTGGTTAGCTACTGCAATTGTTAAATTGGGTTGTAAAAATGTTTTAGTTAGATCTCCTATTACTTGTGATGCTGTAGGTTCAGTATGTCAATTATGTTATGGTTGGAATTTAGCACATGGTCAAATGGTGGATCTTGGTGAAGCAGTTGGTATTATTGCTGCGCAATCTATTGGTGAACCTGGAACTCAATTAACTATGAGAACTTTTCATACAGGCGGTGTATTTACTGGTGAATTAGCTAAAAAAATTATTAATCCTGTTGATGGACAAGTTAAGTATTTATATAATATGCAGATGGTAAATACTCGTACACGTTATGGGGATTCTGCTATGCTTATAACAGAAGATTGTAAAATAGAAATTATCAATTTATCTGAAAAAAAATATTTCATTAATTTAGTAAAAGGCGCTTTATTATTAGTTAAAAATAACCAACAAATATATAAAGGTCATGTAATAGCCGAATATCCTTTAAGTAATCGTATTATAAAAGAAAAAGCTCAAAAAGCAATAACAGCAGATTTTTCTGGTAGCATTTATTTAAAAGATTTTAATTCTAAAGATGTTTATCTTGATAGAAATATAGCTCATACTATATCTAGTAGTAGTGTTTTATGGATTTTATCTGGAATTGTTTATAATATACCAGATGATGCTCAGTTAGTCATTGAACAAAATCAACAAATTTATGACAATAGTTTATTGGCAAAAATTCAGCTTATAAGTCGTTATAGTGGGATTATCGAAATTTTAGAAAATCAATCCCCATATAAAGAAGTACAAATTATAACATCCGCTAAAACTTGCACTAATGTTCAAGTTTATTTAGATAAACAAAATAGTTATAGTAATTATATTCTTTCAATAAATGATACAGATAGATTTCTCATAAATATTGATACAGAACAAAAAGTAGTTCATGATCAAGTTATAGGTGATTTAGTGACAAGTATTTATAAAACAAAGACTGGTGGAATTATTAAATATTTAGATCTTTCGATTTCTAAAAAAAAGTTTCATAGTAGTTATGAATATTATGATATTCTAGGATCAGGATATATTTTGTGGATACCTGAGGAAACTCATGAAGTTAATAAAGATGCATCCTTATTATTAGTGAATCATGGTGATTTTATAAGTGTTGGGACAGAAATTATTAAGAATGTATTTGCAAATAATGCAGGTATTTTAGAGGTCATCCAAAGAGATGGAATTATTCGTGAAATAATAATTAAACCATGTAAACTTTATCACATTAAAGAAAAAAAAGTTCATATATCATTATATCTTAATAAACGTAGAGGTTTTTTAAGACCTGGTGAAAAAGTAATAGATGATGTAGTAGTGGATAAATTAGTTTATTGGGAATATATGCAAAATCAAAAAGAAGATTTTATCTTAATTAGACCCGTAATTGTATATTCTGTTCCTAAAAAAGTCTTTGCTATATCTTATACAAAAGATTCTTTTGGATTGAATATGTTCAATTTAGAAATTATAAGACGTACTTATTATCGTGATGGTGCTAGAGTAAAATCTATTTATGGTATTGATTTATTAAAAACACATTTAGTTGTAAAATTGAATTCTTCAGCATCTAATTTAGTAAGTAAAATTAATTTAGTACAATCTTCTGAATCATTATTTTCTTTGAAACTGACTACTTCAGATATTTTATCTTTTAAAGAATTTTCTGTAGAAAATAATAGAAATTTTTATGCTAAAACTTTAATAAAGGTAAAAAATGGTCAATATATAAAATCTAATTCTGTTATTGCTCAAACAGATTTATTATCAAGCATATCAGGGACGGTTCAACATATTCAAAAGAATAAATATTCTAATCGTTGTATTTTAATTACTACTCATATAGATGTAAAATGTATTCCTTTTAATAATGACCAATTAGTCAAAGTTAAAGTAAATGATTGGGTTTATACAGGAGATGAAATAGCTTCTAATTTAGTTACTTATAATTCAGGAAAAATAATTGCTATAAGAGATAATCAGATTGTTTTAAGAATAGGCCAACCGTATTTAATTTCAAAAGGATCTATATTACATGTAGCTGATAATAGTTTAGTACAAAGAGGAGATAATATAGCTACTTTAATGTTTGAAAGGGATAAGACGGGTGATATTGTTCAAGGCTTACCTAGAATTGAAGAAATATTAGAAGCACGTAAAAAGTCTGATAATTCTTTTAATCCTCATTTAATTTTAGAGTCAACTTTTAGATCATATTTATCCCAAGGGTTAAGTATATATGATGCAACAAGATTAAGTTTATTAAATATTCAGTTATCTTTAATTAAAGAAGTTCAATTAGTATATCAATCACAAGGAGTAGAAATTGCTGATAAGCATATTGAAGTTATTGTTAGACAAATGACTTCTAAAGTGAAAATAGAAAAAGGTGGTGAAACAGAGTATTTACCTGGAGAAATTGTAGAATTACAAAAAGTTGAGTCAGTAAATCATTCATTATTTGTTCTAAATAAAGAAGAAGCTTCTTATTGTCCTATACTTTTAGGAATTACTAAAGCTTCATTAAATACAGAAAGCTTTATCTCAGCAGCTAGTTTTCAAGAAACTACAAAAGTATTAACAGAAGCAGCTATTTCTGGTAAGTTAGATTGGTTAAGAGGCTTAAAAGAAAATGTAATTATTGGTCGTTTAATACCAGCTGGTACAGGTTTTAATAGTTATAATCCTAAATTAAATAAATCTATTAATCAATCTAATATATCAGATTCTGTAAGTACAAAGTCTGAAGGAGTTATCTCCAGTTTTGAAGATATTATTGTTGACGATAGAAGTGTTCGAAATTATCATTCTAAGATTAATAAAAAGTCTAATAATACAAAAGAGGATAATGAATATGTTTGAGCTAGTTGTATTTTCTGATTATAAATAAATATAATAATAAACTTATGTTTTTTTATTTATTATGTTATTATTTTTATAATTTGCTAGTGTGTTATAAAGTGGTTTTGAAAAAGTTTATAAGTTTTTACTTTTTATATTATTAAGATTTAATTTAATTATTATTATGGCAGTTGTATCATTATCAGAATTGTTAGAAGCAGGAGTTCATTTTGGTCATCAGTCAAGAAGATGGAATCCTAAAATGTTTCCTTATATATACACTGAAAGGAATGGCATACATATAATAGATCTAGTTCAAACAGCTCAGTTATTAACCGAGGCTCATGATTTTGTCAAAAATTGTTCACGTGAAGGAAAAAAATTTCTGTTTTTAGGGACTAAAAGACAAGCTGCAGGCATTGTTGCTCAGGAAGCTTTACGTTCTAATTCATATTATGTTAATCAAAGATGGTTAGGTGGTATGTTAACTAATTGGGTTACTATTAAATCACGTGTTCAGAGATTGAAAACTTTAGAAGAAAAAGAAAAATCTGGTTTAATTGATAGTTTACCCAAAAAAGAAGCTGCAAAGACACGTAGAGAACTATATAAATTGAAAAAATATCTAGATGGTATTAAAGAAATGAAAAAAATACCCGATTTAATTATTATTATTGATCAAAAACGAGAGACTACAGCTATTCAAGAATGCATTAAGTTAGGAATTCCTACCATTTGTATTTTAGATACTAATTGTAATCCAGATCTTATAGATATACCTATACCAGCAAATGATGATGCTATTAGATCTATTAAATTGGTTATTAGTAAACTGGCTGATGCTATTTTAGAAGGGAGTCAAATAAGTTAATGAATTTTGACAATTAATTATATTGTATACAATTTTGACAAAGGTTTAATTTTTTATTGATTTATTTAACTTATAATAAGGAGTAATAATAATGAAGATTCCTGCTAAATTTGTTCAAGAATTACGTAATAAAACTGGGGCTGGTATGATGGATTGTAAAAAAGCATTACAATCTTCAGATGGTAATATGGAATTAGCTATAGAAGCTTTACGAAAAAAAGGTTTAGCATTAGCAGATAAAAAAGCTAATAGAATTGCTGCTGAAGGTATAATAGAAAGTTATATACATGCTGGATCTAGAATAGGTGTTTTAGTAGAAATTAATTGTGAGACTGATTTTGTAGCCAGAAGATCTGAATTTCAAAATTTAGCAAAAGATTTAGCAATGCAAATAGTTGCTTGTCCTTCTGTTCAATATATATCAGTAGATAATATTGATCATAGTATTATTGAATTTGAAACCAGGATAGAATCTGAAAAAGAAGATTTATTAAATAAGCCAGTAGATATTAAGGAAAAAATTGTTTCTGGAAGAATAGAAAAAAGGTTGAAGGAAATGTCTTTAATGAATCAACCTTTTATAAAAAATACAGACATTTCTATTGAAGAATTAATTAAACAACACATTGCTTTATTAGGAGAAAATATTAAAGTAAGAAGATTTGAAAAATTTTTATTGGGAGAAGGTTTAGAGAAAAAAGAAGATAATTTTCTTACTGATGTTGAAAATATTATTAATAAATAAAAGTAAATTAACTTAATAATGTTCAATAATTGTTAATATACATATATAATTATTTATAACAGTATTTTTTTATAGCGTTATAGTAAAGTTATTTTAGTGTTATTAGATACTTTAATAAATTAATAATGTATTATTTTATATTAAAATTAAAAGATTTTTTTACTAATCATAAATATTATGGTTTTTATATATCAAAGAGGTATTCAGGATTTATCTTTAGCAGTGTCTGGTGTTGAAGTTGGTAAGCATTTATATTGGGAAATAAATAATTATAAAATTCATGGTCAAGTTTTTATTGTATCATGGTTAGTTATTTCTGTTTTGTTATCATTAGCATTTATCGGTACTAGAAATTTAGAACGTATTCCTAAAAAATGGCAAAATTTTATGGAATTTGTACTAGAGTTTTTACAAGATATTGCCAAAAATCAAATAGGTGAACATGAGTATAGGCAATGGGTTCCCTATATTGCTACAATTTTCTTATTTATTTTGGGAAGTAACTGGGCTGGCGCCTTAATACCTTGGAAATTAATAGAGTTGCCAGAAGGTGAATTGGCAGCGCCTACTAATGATATTAATACCACTGTTGCTTTATCTTTATTAACTTCTTTATCATATTTTTATGCTGGTATTAGTAAAAATGGTATAGGCTATTTTTCTAGGTATATAGAACCTACTCCTATTCTTTTACCTATTAATATATTGGAAGATTTTACTAAGCCTTTATCTTTGAGTTTTAGGCTATTCGGTAATATATTAGCAGATGAATTAGTTGTTTCTGTATTTACTTTATTAGTACCTATTCTAATACCTTTACCAGTTATGATATTAGGATTATTTGCAAGTTCAATTCAAGCTTTAATTTTTTCAACTTTATCTGCTGCATATATAGGAGAAGCTTTAGAAGGCCATGGTGATCATTAAATATATTCTTGATGTATATTATTATATTATGAAGAATTAAGAAATCTGTTAATTGTCTATTTATTATATTAAATTTATATATATTTATTATGGATTCTATTATTTCCGCTGCATCTGTAGTCGCTGCTGGTCTTGCTGTTGGTTTAGCTGCAATTGGTCCTGGTATTGGTCAAGGAAGTGCAGCAGCGAATGCTGTTGAAGGTATTGCAAGACAGCCAGAAGTTGAAGGTAAAATTAGAGGAACTTTATTATTAAGTTTAGCTTTTATGGAGTCTTTAACTATTTATGGATTAGTAGTAGCATTATCGCTTCTTTTTGCTAATCCTTATACAGGTTAATTAACTTTTTTAGCGCTTAGTTTAATGATATTACAAACTAATCTAAGCGTTTTGATTAAATCTTATTTCTTTATATTATTTTATAAATTAACTAAAAACAAAGATGATAAATTTACCTCTTTTATTTGCTTTACAGGCATCCAGTACAGAAGTTGAAGGAGGTCTTTTTGATTTTAATGCAACTTTGCCATTAATGGCATTGCAGTTTATTATATTAACTTTTGTATTGAATTTCATTTTTTATAAGCCAGTTAGTCAAGTTTTAGATGAAAGGGATGAATATATTCGTAATAGTTTAACTACTGCTTCAGCATCTTTACTTAAAGCAAATGAATTAACAAAAAAATATGAGCAAGAATTAGCTCAATCTCGAAAAGAAGCTCAAAATATTATTAAAAAATCTCAGCAAGAAGCACAACAAATTGTTTCTGTTAAGATTAAAGAAGCTCAGTTAAATGCTGAAAAATTAATTTCAGAAGCATCTTATCAGCTGAATGTTCAAAAAGAACAAGCATTAAAAACTTTAGAAGCTCAGGTTGATGCATTAAGTGATAAAATTCAATGTAAGTTATTAGAAAATCAATCATTAATATAAAAGAATATACTAATAGTAATAATTATATTTATAATGGGAGAATGTTATGCATAGTAGTATTCGAATATTTACTATATGTGCTAATGAAGTTAATCATTCAGCAATAAGTTTAAATTCGAATTTTTTAGAAGCTAATGTTATTAATATATTGTTGCTTCTTTTTGGTTTAATATATGTATTAAAACAGTTTTTGGGTTCAGCATTATTAGTAAGGCAAAATAAAGTTTTATCTGCTATTCAAGAAGCTGAAGAACGTTTACAGCAGGCAAATCTTCGTTTAGAAGAGTCTGAAAAACAATTGGCACAAACGCAAATAGTTATTAAACAAATAGAGAAAGAAGCTAGTATAACAGCTCAAAAAGTTCGTGAATCAATATTGGAGCAAGGAAAACTTGATATAGAACGTTTAACATCTGCTAGTAAAGCAACTTTATCTATAGCTGAGAATCAAGTTAGACAAGAAATACAGCAGCAAATTATAACTTTAGCGATAAGCAAAGTGGCTACACAATTGCAAAGTCAAGTTACTCCCGTAATTCAATCAAAAATTGTAGACTATAGCATTATGCAGTTAGGAGAAAAAATATGAGTTCTCAAAATATAAATGATAAAATAACTTTACCATATGCAGAGGCACTTCTAGAATGTGCAAATAAGAATAATATTATAGATAATATGAATAATGATTTGTCTTCTATTCAAAATTTATTAGCCGAATCTAAAGATTTTAGAGTTTTTTTAAATAATCCATTGACGGCTACAGAAGCTAAAAAAAATGTTATTACTAAACTATTATTAAATCAAGTTAATAGTTTTTTATTAAAATTCTTATTAGTTTTAGTTGAACGTCGTAGAATTAGTTTAATTAATTTAATTATTGATAAATATTTTGATTTAGTATATAAGTTAGATTCAATTACTATTGCTACTGTATCTACATCTGTTGCTTTAACTGAAGCACAACAAAAAGCACTTATCAATAAATTAAAAGATATGACCAGTAGTCATACAGTAAAACTTGAAACGAATATAGATACTAGTTTGCTAGGAGGTTTTATAATTCAAATTGGTTCAAAAGTGATTGATACTAGTCTAGCTGGTAAATTGAAAAATATGGCATTCTATTTAAGTAATACATAAAAAATAAAAATTATATAAAAATTTTTATGGTTTTGATAGTATCACTAAATAAAAATAAATAATATATTATATATACAGTATTAATGATATGGTAAATATTAGACCTGATGAAATTAGTAATATTATACGTCAACAAATTGATGAGTATGATCAGCAAATAAAAGTTGCTAATGTAGGAACTGTTTTACAAGTAGGAGATGGTATAGCTCGCGTATATGGTTTAGATGAAGTAATGGCTGGTGAACTGCTAGAGTTTTCAGATCAAACAATTGGCATTGCTTTAAATTTAGAAAGTGATAATGTTGGTGTTGTTTTGATGGGTGATGGTAGAGAAATTTTAGAAGGAAGTTCTGTAAAAGCAACAGGAAAAATTGCTCAAATTTCAGTGGGTGATGATTTTTTAGGTAGAGTTGTTGACTCTTTAGCACGTCCTATCGATGCGAAAGGTATTCCGAATACATCGGATACACGGTTAATTGAATCATATGCACCAGGAATTATTGGTAGGCAGTCTGTTTGTGAACCTTTACAAACTGGTATTACAGCAATTGATTCTATGATACCTATCGGTAGAGGTCAAAGAGAATTAATAATTGGAGATAGGCAAACAGGTAAAACAGCTGTTGCTTTAGATACAATTATTAATCAAAAAGGCCAAGATGTTGTATGTGTTTATGTAGCAATAGGGCAAAAAGCATCTTCTGTGGCTCAAGTTGTATCTACTTTAGAAGAGAAGGGAGCTTTAGATTACACTATAATAGTTGCAGCTAATGCTGATGATCCTGCTACTTTACAATATATAGCACCTTATACAGGAGCTGCATTAGCTGAATATTTTATGTATAAAGGTAAAGCTACATTAGTTATTTATGATGATTTGACTAAGCAAGCTCAAGCTTATCGTCAAATGTCTTTATTGTTAAGAAGACCTCCTGGTCGAGAAGCCTATCCAGGTGATGTATTTTATTTACATTCTAGATTACTTGAAAGAGCAGCTAAATTAAATGCTGATCTTGGAGGTGGTAGTATGACAGCTTTACCTATTATTGAAACACAAGCCGGAGATGTTTCTGCTTATATTCCAACGAATGTAATTTCAATTACAGATGGCCAAATATTTTTATCAGGTGATTTATTTAATTCTGGTATCAGACCAGCTATTAACGTTGGTATTTCTGTATCCAGAGTAGGATCTGCTGCACAGATTAAAGCTATGAAGCAAGTAGCGGGAAAATTGAAGTTGGAGTTAGCTCAATTTGCTGAATTGGAAGCTTTTTCTCAATTTGCTTCAGATTTAGATAAAACAACACAAAATCAATTAGAAAGAGGACAAAGACTTAGAGAAATTTTAAAACAGGCCCAAAATTCTCCTATTCCAGTAGAAGAACAAACAGCTGTAATTTATACTGGTATTAATGGATATTTAGATGATATTTCATTAGGTCAAGTAAAAGATTTTATTATTGCATTACGAGAAGATTTAAGAAATTCAAAACCAGAATTTGGAGAAAGTATTCGAAATACTAAAAAATTAAGTCCTGAATCAGAAGAATTATTGAAAAAATCTATAGAAGATGTGAAACAAGCATTCTCTGTAGTATAAACTTCTGAAATATATTATCTTTCTATAGATAATAAAAATAAAACAAGATAAATTACTATCTTGTTTTATTTTTTGTGATTTTATTTTTCTATTTCTTTTATGATAATATCAATCAGAATGTTATTTATTTTGTATGATACTTTGATATCCATGTGTTTCTAATTGTTTTGCTGTATCTGCATTACCAGTATATATAATTTTTCCTTCTTCCATTATGTGAATATAATTAGGTTTTATATAATCTAATATTCTTTGATAATGTGTAATGATCATTATAGATTTTTCTTGTGTTAATGTAGAATTGATATTATGGCTTATATTTTTTAATGCATCTATATCAAGACCTGAATCAATTTCATCTAATATACCAAGTTTACTGTCTAAGAGAATCATTTGTAAAATTTCATTTTTCTTTTTTTCTCCTCCAGAAAATCCTTCATTAACATTGCGTAATAAGAACTGTTTATCTATATCAATTTTTTTAATTTCTTGACTTATAAACTCGAAAAATGATAATGGGTCTAACTCAGTTTTGTTATATGCTTTTTGTTTTGCATTATATGCAAGACGTAAAAAATCTGCATTACTAACTCCAGGAATCTCTATTGGATATTGAAAAGCTAAAAAAATACCTTTAACTGCTCTTTCTTCTGGTGTCATATTAATAATACTTGTTCCATTAAATTGAATATCACCTTTTGTAATATTATAACTAGGATGTCCTGCAATTACTTTAGCTAATGTACTTTTCCCTGAGCCATTTTTACCCATGATTGCATGTATTTCACCAGTTTTAATAGATAAATTAACTCCTCGTAAGATAGATTTATTATTAATACTTACATGCAAATCATTAATAACAATTAAGTCATAACTCATATTATTTTACCCTATTGTTCCTTCTAATTTTAAATTAAGTAATTTATCAGCTTCTATAGCAAATTCCATAGGCAGTTCATTGAATACTTCTTGACAAAAACCACTAATCATTATAGATAATGTTTTTTCTATTGAAAGACCTCTTTGTAAGAAATAAAATATTTGCTCTTCACCAATTTTAGATGTAGATGCTTCATGTTCGATTTTAGAAAGAGAATTTTGAGCTTGTAAATATGGATAAGTATTGGCTCTGGATTTATTGCCCATAAGTAGAGAATCACAAGATGAATAATTACGAGAATAGTGAGCTTTTGGTCCAATTTTGACTAAACCGCGATAACTATTAATTGATTTACCCGCAGATATGCCTTTTGAAATAATTTTGCTTCGTGTGTTTTCACCTAAATGAATCATTTTACTTCCAGTATCTGCTTGTTGATAATTATTTGTTAATGCTACAGAAGCAAATTCTCCTATTGATTGTTGACCGACTAAGATACAACTAGGATATTTCCATGTGATAGCAGATCCAGTTTCAACCTGTGTCCATAAAATTTTAGAACTTTTACCAATACACAGACCTCTTTTTGTTACAAAGTTATAAATGCCTCCTTGTCCTTTATCATCACCAGAATACCAATTTTGAACAGTAGAATATTTAATAGTTGCATTATCTAATGCAATTAATTCAACGATTGCAGCATGTAATTGATTATTATCAAATTTAGGAGCTGTACAACCCTCTAGATAGCTAACATAACTATTTTTGTCAGCAATTATTAATGTTCTTTCAAATTGTCCAGATTCCTTATTATTGATTCTGAAATATGTTGATAATTCTAGTGGACAATGTGTATTAGGTGGTATATAACAAAAAGATCCATCACTAAATGCAGCTGAATTTAAGGCTGAAAAATAATTATCTCCTATTGGTACTACAGAACCCAGATACTTATTGATTAAATTAGGATACTTATATATTGCTTCTGATATAGAACAAAAAATTACACCAACACTAGCTAATTCTTTTTTGAATGTTGTAGCAATAGATACACTATCAAAAACTGCATCTACAGCAACATTAGTCAATCTTTTTTGTTCATTTAATGGTATTCCTAATTTTTCAAAAGTTTCCAAAATATTTGGATCTACATCATCTAGACTATTAATTTGTTTTTTATATTTTGGAACAGAATAATAAATAATATTATTATAATCAATTTTGTTATATTTTAATTTACCCCATGTTGGTTCTTGCATTTTTTTCCATTTTTTGTAACCTTTGATTCGAAAATCTAATAGGTATGGAGGTTCTTTTTTGTTTGTACTAATTAATTTAACAATGTCTTCTGTTAAACCTTTGGGAAACCTTTGCGATTCTATATTAGTTTGAAATCCATATTTATATGGTTGATTTATGAAACTATTTAAGTTATTTGTTGTACTATTATGATACTCTGTTCTCTTCATATATATTGTTTAACTCTTTGTTTAGTTCTAATTATAAAAAATATCATTAATTATAAGTTTTGTTTTTCTATATTAATAATAAAAACATCACTGCAATTAATTTTTTTTATTTGTATAATATAAGATATTCTTGTAATTTGAAAATAACTGAATTCTAGGAGATTTCTATAGAAAGTAAACAGAGTATTATTTTGATTAGATTTTAATATGTATGATGTATTTCTCATAATAATAGTCATATACAGAAAAGAAATTTTTTGCGATATTAATAAAATTAATTGAGAAGATAAGGCCAAAATAAATACTATTTTTTTATTTTGTATAAAAGATAAAATAGATAATATTATTAATTCATATCTTGCTGTTAAAAAAAGTATTTTTAGCCATAAATGATATGTGATTGGAATTAAAATAGATCTTATAAGAAATTCCGGTATTATTATTTGTGTATTTTTTTTCTTCAAGATATTATATATATTATCTTTATTTCTATAGTTTATATATAAAAATGTATTAATAATAAAAAAAAACTGATTATTATATTATTGAAGGTTAATAAAAATTTTTTACTTGGTATAGGTAGATTAATTATAATAAGCAAAGATATTATTGTAATAATAATAATATATATAGTATTAAAATAATAAAAAAAAGACAGATAGAGTAAAATCATAAATCCTTCCTGATAATCTTTCAAATAATGTAACCATGTTCTAGGAGATATGATATATTCGTTAAAAAATGTAAGAGGAATAAAGTAAGTAAACATAATTAGATTTATTTTTTAATATTTTATTGTTATAATACTATTTATATATAAAAACTGTGATTATATTAAGAGGGTAGATGGCGAAATTGGTATACGCATCACACTCAAAATGTGACAACTATAGTTCTGAGGGTTCAAGTCCCTCTCTACCTATTTACTATAAATTAAATACATATTAAATATTATAAAAAAAACAATGAGTTTATTAATTTTAGGTGGTACTGGTACATTGGGAAGGCAAATTGTAAGACGTGCATTAGAGGAAGGTTTTCAAGTTAAATGTTTGGTTAGAAATTTTCGTAGAAGTTCATTTTTAAAGGAATGGGGAGCTGAACTAATTTATGGCGACTTAAAAGTTCCAGAAACAATTCCATTAACTCTAGTTGGAATTACAGCAATCATAGATGCTTCGTCTGCTAGGCCTTCTGACTCATATAGTACAACTCAAATAGATTTATATAGCAAATATATTATAATTGAAGCTGCTAGAAAAGCAAATATACAAAAGTATGTATTCTTCTCTGTATTAAATGCTTATAAATATCCAGATATTCCTTTAATAAGTATGAAATTGAGAATAGAAAGAATATTGAAAGAATCAGGGTTAAATTATACAATTTTTCCTTTAGCAGGTTTTTTTCAAAGTTTAATTACTCAGTATGCTTTGCCAATTTTAGAAAAGAAGTCTGTATGGATTACTGAAAGTAAAACAAAAATTGCTTATATGGATACTCAAGACATAGCTAGATTAACTATTAAAAGTTTATCAATTGAAAAGTGTAATAAATGTATTTTGCCGTTAGTTGGGAATTATGCATGGAATGCATTAGAAGTTATCAAGCTTTGTGAAAAATTATCTGGTCAAAGATCGAAAATTATAAAAATTCCAGTTTATTTATTAAAGTTTACTCAGCAATTTACTAAATTATTTCAATGGAGCTGGCATATTTCTGATAGATTGGCTTTTACAGAAATTATTAGCAGAGGTGATGATTTTAATTCTTCAATGAAGGATGTTTTTAATGTTTTAAATATTAATAGTCAAGAAATTATAGAATTAGATATTTATATGCAAGAATATTTTACTAAAATAATGAAAAAATTAAGAGAGTTAAATAAAAAAGAAGTAATAGAAAGTACAAAATTTTAACAAAATTAAGTTTATGAATTTATTTATTAGTACAGCAAAAGTAATTCGTAACCCAAGATTATATCGTATTAAACAAAAAGTATTTTTAAAAATTAATATAGTATTTTTGAAAAGAAAGAAAAAAGTTTACTTACGTTCAGCGATTTGTGTTATAAAAGGTAGATTAGCTATTCATATATTCGACATATTAAAAAAAAATGATATTGTCTTTATTGAAGGATATATTAAAATTAAATTTTTACAAATTAGTAATAATAATAAGAATATAAAGATAGTAACTATGCAAGCTAAAAAAATGTATAATTTAAGAAAAATGGTAGAAAGAATAGTTTAACTATCTGTTAATTAAATTATTTTAAATGATCATTTTTAGTGTACAATATGATTTAGTGTTTGTATTTTGTTATAGTTTCGTATAATTTTAAGGAAATATATTATGTTTACATTAAAGATTTTCGTTTATACCACAGTTATATTTTTCATTTCTCTTTTCTTTTTTGGTTTTTTATCTAATGACCCGTCAAGAAATCCAAACCGTAAAGATTTAGAATAATTGTGTTTTACTAATAGCTAGTTTAATCTATGCTATTAGCCTTATTTATAGATAGTTTAATTTAATATCAGAAGTAAAACAAATAGCGTTATATTTATCATGTATTTTCATGACACTAAATGATAATCTAAAATTTATATCAATAAAATAAATATATTCTGTATATTTAATATTTTTTATGATATTTGTTACTTTCAGAATTTTAGTAGAATTAAAAAAATATATATACTGTTTTATCCTTTTGTTTTTCGTTTTATTAATAAAACCTTGTTTTTTATTTAAAAAGTTTGGGAAAGAGTATTGGTAAATAGTATATTGATTATGAGTTTTCGTAATACATATTATATTGCTTAAATTAATATCATTCAAACTTTTTAATGATGGTATCTCGGTAATAAATTTATTATTATATATTTTTTTATTTTTTAGGTTGTAAATAGTTTGATTAGATATCCATTTACCTTCTAAATACTCTGTCAAATTTTCTAATGTAAATGTCATAAGAGTGAATAATTAATTATTATTAGTGCAAGATGAAAATAATCTTAGTTGATAATGATTTATGTTATACTTGTTAATTTTATATTCAAAACGAATTTTAGGTAGTCTTTTAATAGGTGGATTTATTTGTATTCCTGAGCCTATAATATAATTATATTGAAAAATTTTGTTGTTATCATAAGGTTTATTGTTAATATTACTAAATATGTAATAAGAATAAAATTGGCCTAGAAATATGTGATATTCTAATTGATACAAGTATTTTGTATGATATTTTAACATTCTTATATACCTTTTGTAAAAATATATATGCAAACCTGTATATTTAATATCATTAAAAATATTTCCATGATAATTTTGTCTAATAAAAGAATTAATATTTATAAAAATATTGAGTGTATTTTTCATAATAAATTTTAAATATTTAGGTAATAAAATTATTTGATAATATTTAAAATTTATATTATTAGATGCATTTTTATTTATAATACTTTTTTTTATAATTTTTTGAGGTTTTAGAAATAGAAAGTCTAGTATTAAAATTTTTCCTGGTTCTAAAAATTTACTATATTCCAAATTACCATACTTCATTTGAGTATTTATTAGTGTAATTTTTTGTTCAACTATTCTATTATAGTAATTAAGTTTATATGATTCATTAGATGATGCTTTTAAATATAAAAATCTTGTTTTAAATGTATTATAGATATTTGCATACTTTAGTTGATAATTAAATTTTTTAAAGATTTTTTGATTAAAGACTATACAGTTACCTATGGATTCTATTTTTATATTCTCTATTATATTACTGTCTTTTTTATTTTTGTTTGGGCATATTGTTTTTGTTTTATATATTTTTTGATAAAGATTTAATTTTATAAAATTAAATATAATTTTATTGATTTTAATATAAGGTGCAAATATTAAAAATTCAAATTCAGGAATATTATTGATAGTTTGTATATTAATTTTATAATTACAATTTATGTAATGTAAGTAATATTTAAAATTAAAAATTTTTATTAAATTATTTTTGTATTTGACGTAATGAATATAGACTTCATTCATTTTTGAAATTTTATAAATAAATTTTTGTAAAATATTAGGTGATAGATAAAGATTAATTGGAATTATGAAAGGATAACTATAATTTATAATATTATATAATGCTAGATTGTTTTTATACACATTTAAATCATAATTATAAAAATAACCATTATGATTAGTAAATATGGAATATTCAATATATAATGCTAGACCTTGTTTATATTTTTTTATTTTATAATGACATGTTTTCAATAATTGTACTTTTTTAAGATATATAATTCCTTGATCAATTGTTTTTTTATTAAATATGGATTTTTTTGATATATTCAATTCTTTTATTAATATTTCATGTATTTTATTAACTATACTTGAATTTAAAATAATATGTGATTTATCTGTTAAATAATTTTCAATGATTTGTCCTTCAAAAATTTTTAAATATAGGCTTTGCGTTGTCTTCTTATAATTCCATGTAATATATATATATGAAAAACCTCGATCTATATACCATGTGTAAATTCTGTTTATAGCATTATGAATTTGAGAATAATTGATAGGAGAACCTAATTGAGGTTTTAAAATATTAATAAGGAATTTATGGGGTATCTGTAAATTTTTATAATTTAGAATGTCTATTTTTTTAATATTATCATTTAAATAAATGTGTATAATATAATACTTAAAGTTATTTATATTAAGAATAAAATAATCTAATTGATTTAAAAAACCTGTATTTTTTAAATATTCTAAAATCTTTTTTATATTTAATTTATATTTAATTATTTTATTATTATAATTTGGTAAAGTTTTTGCTAAATATTTATGGTCATTTATATTTAAAGTATTAACTTGATTTTTTTTTTTAATATGCACTATATATGCCTGAAATCCCAGTCTTTTATTATAAATTTTATTGTGATGTATAAAAATAAATAATATAGATAATATAGAATAAAAAAGAAGGAATATTTTATTGTTTTTTTTAGATATACAATATATTGTAGTGGTAAAAAATTTATAATTTTTATATATATTATCGATTATCCTTTTTATCATTATTTTATATGTGTGTTTTGATCAGCTTGTAAATAATAATTGGTTTTATAATATTTTACTATTATTAAAAATACAATGAAGTATTGGAATTTGAAAAAAATTAACAAGTCAGCATTAGATAAAACAGGTCTTATACCTAGATCTATCAGTAAGTTATTCGAGAAATTTAAAAAAGAATTAGATCCAAATGCTGAAACAGAATTGTTAGAAGAATTTAAGGTATCGCGTTATCAAACTGTAACATCCGTCAAATATTTACTTATTTTGTTGATTGTACCTATACTTGTGAATCAAATATCAAAAAGTTTTATTTTTGGGCCTTATATAAATTATTTATGGAATCAACATGAGCATAGCATTTTTCTGAATGAATCACAAGAAGAACGAGCATTTGCTGAATTACAACGTTTTGAAGAAAAACTGCATTTTGATATATTAGTTGGTGAAATAAAAAATTCTTCTAGTGTTTTTATAGATAATCAAATCACTGAAAAAGCATTAGAAATAGCAGCAGAATATACCAATGAAAGTTCTACAGCTATCAAAAATATTTTGGCAGACTTTTTATCTGTAACTATTTTCTTATCGTTATTAATTATTAATAAAAGACAAGTCTCAATTTTAAAGTCTTTTATAAATCAACTTATTTATGGTTTAAGTGACACAGCTAAAGCTTTTTTAATAATTTTATTGACAGATATGTTTGTGGGTTTTCATTCTCCACATGGATGGGAAATTATTATAGAAGTCATTTTAAGACATTTTGGTTTACCTGAGAGTAGAGATTTTATTTTTGTATTTATATCTACATTTCCTGTGATTTTAGATACTGTCTTCAAATATTGGATTTTCAGGTATTTAAATAGAATATCTCCTTCAGCTGTTGCTACATATCATAATATGAATGAATAATTATATAAATAATTAATAAAATATAGTAAAAATCTTGCTTTTGAGAACAAATCATTCTAGAATATCTACTAAGCATCTGTGGCCGAGAGGCCGAAGGCAGCGGACTCATGTGTGATCCGTTTTTGTTAAAGGTTCAACAAAAGCAATAAATATAGAACCAAAATAAATTAAATACTTTTAACTCTTGAAATGTTTAAAGAATTTAATAACTATATTTTCATTGTTAGTATAATAACTAACTATTCTAAATCATGAATATACTCGAATGATCAACTTTTATTTATATGAGCCTTGATTGCATAAAAGTTTAAGCAGATCATTTGGATAATTGATAAGGTTAGGAAAACGAACCCTTGTTTAAAGTACTAATTATAGATTTAAATAATAAAATAATTTAAATTTTTCAACCCTTAAACACAATTATTATGAGTTAATATGTGTATGGTTTTTTCTTGAGGTTACTAGTATATAAAGAGGAACCTAAGTCAATTAAAGTTTTGAAAATATGGAACGGAGTAACTAATAAATATTATTTTTTTATAATTTAAATTAAAAAACTAAGTTAAGGCAACCATTAATATTTATTAGTAAGAAGCAATAAGAAGCATAAAATTGCAGACGTATTGCGCCTATTAATCATTTAAGATTTATAATTAAATCTATTGTAATGTAATGACTAAAATTATTTTGAATTCTTTAGTATCTTGGAAATCATTACCTTGGATCAAAATATCGCAAAGAATTTTTATAATTCAACAAAAAGTTTATAAATTTTCTAGACGCTGTAATCAATATAAAGTTCATAAGCTTCAAGATTATATAATGAATTCTAGTGATATAAAGCTTTTTGCTATACAAAAAATCATTAATAATATTAATAAATATTATAATAATTATAGTAAAACAAAATATAGAATAAAAGATATAGAAAAATTATATATATATATAAATTTATTCTATTTTCAAAAATGTAAACAAAGTCTAAAAATAATTTTAGAATATATTAAACAATATTTAGTATATATATGTTTGAAACCAGAATGGGAAGCTAAATTAGAGCCTGCTTATAAGCTTGATTTAGGCATATTGAATCAATCTTCTTATATAAATCATGCTAAGCATTTTTTATATGGTAAAAATCAAAGTACAAATAAAAGTCATATTTTTACTTTATTCATTAATAGAAATACCCAATACTTAGCAGTAGTATATTGTATTAAAAGAATTCAATCTGTACCATCTATACAATATTGTATAAATAATTGGTTGAATTATCAAAATATAAAAAATATTTATCATGATTTATATACATCTATATTTCATTGTTTATATATACTAATAAGTTGTATTATATCGAATGGATTAGAATGGTACTTAATATATACACTTAATATCTTTGAAAAAAATAATCAAACATTTCGTAATATTTATACAATATTTAACAATTATAATATTGAGATATATGTAAATCATTTTTCTTTATATCAAATTTATATTAATTGTATAAAATTATTCTATTTTCATTATTTATTTTTTTTGCATATTTATGGTATAGGAATAAAAAATAGGTAGTAGCCGTATGAAGTGAAAATTTCATGTACGGTTTTGAAAGAGAGGTATCTATGATATCGACTCTAATAATCCGCCATCCTTAAAAAGGACGTCGCTGGTTCGAATCCAGCCAGATGCATAATATAATACAATAAATTTTAAAGTAAAAAGCGGGTAGCGGGAATCGAACCCGCATCATTAGCTTGGAAGGCTAAGGTTTTACCACTAAACTATACCCGCTATACATTAAACATAGCATAAATATATCAATTGACTCAATAGCTAGCTATTAAAATATTTATAAATTTATTAATCCATACCTTCCAAAATAATATCTAAAAATTTTGCTAAAAACGTTGCTTTTTCTTCAATTTCAAAGAGTGATAAAGGTTGTCCAACAGGCGTTAATGGAATTTCTCTATTGTCCTTTGTTTTCAAATAAATTTCTCTTTTAGGTGAAATTCCTTCTTTAATATTGACTTTAATAGCTTGAATATCTTTAATGTCATATTCTAATTTTAAAATACGATTTTTTCCAGGAAATCCTAGTCTAAAAATGATGATTTTTCCTTGATCATTATTAAATTTATTATATCCTGCCCCTACGTTCCAAAATATGCTTAACCATAGAAATAGACTAATAAATATAGCTATAGTACCATAAAAAACCATTATTATACCTTGTGGTATAAACAAAATTTCTGAAGATCTTGTAAAAGGTAATAGTTCTATATGTAAATAACTAGATAGACCTACTAAGAAAAAACTAGCCCCTCCTATTAATATACATATAGCCCACCAATAATTACTGAATCTACGAGAACCTACAATTTTATCAGTTTTAATATTAAACATAATATATGTTCGAATTTCAAAATAAATGTATAATTTATATAAATAATAATACCTAAAAAAGGTATTTTTATTTGGATTATTAATCTTCAAAATTTAATATTTTTTTACTTTTTATTAAATTTTAAATCAGTTTTATGGCTTGTAAGCCATAGAATAAACCTAAAGCTAAGGTAACGAAAATAGTTATAAATAATAAATAGCTAACAGTGATAGACATAGTAACAACAAATTCCTTTTTTAGAAAAATATATATTCATTAATAATTATTACATATATATTTAAGATATATGTAATAATTATAGTCAAAACCTATAGATCTTGCTATGGTATATATTATTATATATCTTGTGGAGTACAAACTTATGTCAGATTTTATTCAACCTTATAATAATGATCCTTTTGTAGGAAACTTATCAACACCAGTAAGTACCTCAAGCTTTACTAAAGGCTTATTAAGTAACTTACCCGCTTATAGACGTGGTTTATCTCCATTGTTAAGAGGTTTAGAAATAGGTATGGCCCATGGATATTTTTTAGTAGGGCCTTTTGATAAATTAGGACCATTACGAAATACAGATGTTGCTTTACTTTCAGGTTTTTTGTCTGCAGTTGGTTTAATTATTATTTTAACAACTTGTCTATCTATGTATGGTAATACTTCATTTACTATCGAGAATTCTAAAGACTTATTGCAAACAAAAGAAGGTTGGAGTCAATTCACAGCTGGTTTTTTAGTTGGTGCAGTAGGTGGTGCTGGATTTGCTTATTTATTATTAGCTAATATACCTGTATTACAAAGTGTAGGTCTAAGTTTATTCTAAATAATTTTAATAAAGCTAGTAAAGGGACTTGAACCCATAACCTGCTGATTACAAATCAGCTGCTCTACCAATTGAGCTATACTAGCAGTGATATATAAGATGCTACCTTATCTTAGCATCATTATTTTGAACTTATAATTCTTCTATATTTTAATCTGTATTTATTTGCTTGTTTTCTAGTTCATGATTATTATAAATTGAATTATGTTCTATATAGTAATTTAATGTTTGATTGAAACAAACAGATGACCATCCAATAGGTTGATAAGATGTCATTTCATCATTGTTATAATCATCATCATTAGTTAAAAATAGGTTATCTATATATTCCATTTTTTTCTCCCAAAATAATCTTAATTCATACTAAAAGATATAATATCACAATTTTTAATAATTGTCACTATCTATATTAATATATTATATATTTTGTTTGATATTTATTTTATGTTTATTTTTTTTATAAATAGATTTCAAAGCTTTTGTTGAAATTTTTACTTTAATCCATTTATTTTTTTTATAAGACCAAATTTTTTTATTTTGTAAATTTACTTGTTGTATTTTTTTAGTTCTAGTATGAGAATGTGATACGGCATATCCATTATTAGATTTTTTTCTTGTAATTTGACATATTTTAGACATAGATACTTATTTTTATTATGAATAATTTGTTAATTTTTGATTTTTTTGTCTATTTAAATATTTTTGTAATGTATTTGATAAAGTTGTTTGAGGCACCGCACCAATGATAGTATCTATTCTTCTACCATTTATGAAAATCATTAATGTAGGAATACTTCTTATACCGTATTCTGTTGCTGTTGTTGGATTTTCATCTGTATTAATTTTAACAACTTTTATTTTATTCTGATATTCTTCTGCAATAATATCAACTACTGGTGCTACCATTCGACATGGACCACACCATGGAGCCCAAAAATCAACTAAAACTAATCGTTTAACATTTATAACTTCTTTATTAAAAGAAGAATCATTTACTTCAATTACAGGCAATATACAATCTCCATATTTTTCTTCTTTCTGTACAAATTTTATCATATAGAGTCTTATATTTTCTATGATTGTTTTTTTATTTTTATTTAATATAATTTTAAATAAATATTTTTGACATTAAAAAATCTTATCAATATTATAAATAAGCTTACAATTATTTAATATAGATATAATGATAAATTTATTATTAAGGTTAAATTAATATAAACTATAACTATCTATTTTATATTCACAGCTGTAATAAAGATAAATAATATGATTGTTATTTTCTATCTAAAACTACTACTGTACTAACCATAACCTAATGATACTGCCTTAAATTCAAGGAGGAATACATGTCTCAATCTGTAGAAGAACGGACAAGGATTAAAAATGAACGTTACGAGTCTGGTGTAATCCCATATGCTAAAATGGGATATTGGGATCCTGAATATGTAATTAAAGATACAGATGTATTAGCTTTATTTCGTGTAACTCCACAACCAGGAGTAGATCCCGTTGAAGCTTCAGCTGCTGTTGCTGGTGAATCATCTACTGCAACTTGGACAGTTGTTTGGACAGATCTTTTAACTGCTTGCGACTTATATAGAGCAAAAGCATACAAAGTAGATGCTGTGCCTAATACATCAGACCAGTATTTTGCTTTCATTGCATACGATATTGATCTTTTTGAAGAAGGATCTATTGCAAATTTAACAGCTTCAATTATTGGTAATGTTTTTGGTTTTAAAGCTGTTAAAGCTTTACGTTTAGAAGATATGCGTATACCAGTTGCTTATTTAAAAACTTTCCAAGGACCAGCAACAGGGATTGTTTCTGAACGTGAACGTATGGATAAATTTGGTCGTCCATTCCTTGGTGCAACTGTAAAACCTAAATTAGGTTTATCTGGAAAAAACTATGGTCGTGTAGTTTATGAAGGTCTTAAAGGTGGACTAGATTTCTTAAAGGATGATGAGAATATCAATTCTCAACCATTCATGCGTTGGAAAGAAAGATTCCTATATTCTATGGAAGGTGTAAATAGATCTGTTGCTGCAACAGGTGAAGTTAAAGGACATTATTTAAATGTAACTGCTGCTACAATGGAAAATATGTATGAAAGAGCTGAATTTGCTAAACAGCTTGGAAGTATTATTATTATGATTGACCTTGTAATTGGTTATACTGCTATTCAAACTATGGCAATCTGGGCACGTAAAAATGATATGATTTTACATTTACACCGTGCTGGTAATTCTACATATTCTCGTCAAAAAATTCATGGTATGAATTTCCGAGTAATTTGTAAGTGGATGCGTATGTCTGGTGTAGATCATATTCATGCAGGTACTGTAGTAGGTAAATTAGAAGGAGATCCTTTAATGATTAAAGGTTTCTATAATACTTTATTATTACCATATCTAGAAATTAATTTACCTCAAGGAATTTTCTTTGAACAAGATTGGGCATCTTTACGTAAAGTTACTCCAGTTGCTTCTGGTGGTATCCACTGTGGTCAAATGCACCAACTTCTTGATTATTTAGGCAATGATGTTGTACTTCAGTTTGGAGGTGGTACTATTGGACATCCTGATGGTATTCAAGCTGGTGCAACAGCTAATAGGGTAGCTTTAGAATCAATGGTTATGGCTCGTAATGAAGGGCGTGACTATGTTGCTGAAGGCCCACAAATTTTACAAGATGCAGCAAAAACATGTGGTCCTCTACAAACAGCATTAGATTTATGGAAAGATATTACTTTTAATTATACTTCTACAGATACAGCTGATTTCGTAGAAACTCCAACAGCTAACGTTTAAATAATTTTAGTATATTATTGACTAAAATTTATATAACAAAAACAAGATGAAAAATCTTATATAATTGCTTAAATATTCAAGGAGTACAAGTAGTGAGATTAACACAAGGAACGTTTTCATTCCTACCAGATTTAACTGACGAACAAATTACTAAACAAATTAATTACGCAATATCTCAAAATTGGGCAATTAATATAGAATATACTGAAGATCCTCATCCAAGAAACAGTTATTGGGAACTTTGGGGATTACCTTTATTTGCTATTAAAGATGCTGCTGAAGTAATGTATGAAATTAATAGCTGCCGTAAACAACACTCAAATATTTATATTAAAGTAAATGCTTTCGATAATACTAGAGGTGTTGAAAGTTGTTCTTTATCTTTTATTATTAATAGACCAGCTTATGAGCCAGGTTTTGAATTAATTAGATCAGAAGATATTTCTCGTAATCAAAAATATTGCTTCCGTAGTTATGCTACATTTAAGCCTGAAGGTTCTCGTTATTAATATTTTTAATTTACAAAAATAATATAATACTATAGTGAAGTATATAGAAAAAATTACTATTATAGTCTTTTCTATATACATCTTTCAATACATACATTAAAAATTTAATCTTTGTTATGACAAAATATTTTTCAGATGATACTCTTGTAAATTTACAAGAAGAATACGATAAAACTCAAATACAAGAAGTCATAGATGAATTAGAACAAGAACTAATAGGTTTAAAACCAGTAAAAACACGTATAAGAGAAATAGCAGCTCTTTTATTAGTGGATCGTTTAAGAAATAATTTAAATCTTGTTTCAGGAAGTCCTGGTTTACATATGTCATTTACTGGTAGTCCTGGTACAGGAAAAACAACAGTCGCAATGAAGATGGCAGATATTCTAAACAGATTAGGTTATATTCGTAAGGGACATTTATTAACAGTAACACGTGATGATCTAGTAGGACAATATATTGGACATACTGCACCAAAAACAAAAGAAGTTTTAAAGCAAGCGATGGGTGGTGTTTTATTTATTGATGAAGCATACTATCTATATAAGCCAGATAATGAGAGAGATTATGGAGCAGAAGCTATTGAAATTTTATTACAAGTAATGGAAAATCAGAGAGATGATTTAGTTGTAATATTTGCAGGATATAAAGACAGAATGGAAAAATTTTATGAATCAAATCCTGGCTTGTCTTCTAGGGTAACAAATCATGTGGATTTTCCTGATTATACTGCAGAAGAATTACTTGAAATAGCTAAGCTTATGCTAGAAGAACAACAGTATAGATTTGCACCAGATGCAGATAAAGTATTATTAGAGTATGCAGAAAGAAGAATGAAACAACCTCATTTTGCTAATGCAAGAAGTATTCGGAATGCTATAGATAGAGCAAGAATGAGACAAGCAAACCGTATTTTTATTAGTGGTGATAAAGTGTTGACTAAGCATGATTTGGTAACTATACAATCAGAAGATATTTTAAAAAGTAGATTGTTTACAAGTTAATTTATATATTTCTTGACAAAATCACGTATTTTTAAATATTATTAATTATACTAAGGCGGTATAGCCAAGTGGTAAGGCAGAGGATTGCAAATCCTTTATCCCCAGTTCGAATCTGGGTGCCGCTTAGTAAATGTAAGCATAGAAAGTATGTGGGGGTGTGGTGGAATGGTAGACACAACAGATTTAAAATCTGTTGATCTATAATGATCGTGAGGGTTCAAGTCCCTCCACCCCCAATAAAAAAAAGAGAGAAAAATGTGTATATGTATTAATTGTCAACACGTAAAAAATTGTACAACATATAATATTATTTTAATGCAACATAATCAACCAATATCAAAAAAATATGACACACTATTTACTCCTAATAATACATTAATTCAAGTTAATATTAATCAAGCTTACTATGATATAAAATTAGAATGGGACTTAGTAGAGTGTGCATCTTTTGCAGAAAAACCTGGATTTTGGTTAGCTTAATAATTATAAATTATTTATACATTATAGTTGTTTTTTGTAAAGTATTTCTTAGAAATTCCGTATCTACATTAGAAGCTCTAGTTAAAGAAATTTTTCCAGTACGTGCAATCTCTACAATACCATATTGGCTTAATAATTGTTCAATAGCAACCATTTTTCCTGGGTCTCCAGTCACCTCTAATATCAAGTATTCATGAGCCATATCAACTACTTTAGCTCTGAATATATTTGCTATTTCTAGAATAGAGGATCTTGTTACTGAAGAAGCTTTAATTTTTATTAAAACTAATTCTCGCTCAACGCATGGAATGTTAGTAATATCTTGAACTTTGAGAATATTAATAAGTTTATATAGTTGCTTAGTTAATTGTTCTATAGTTCTATTATCCCCAGGAACTATCATAGTTAATCTAGATATTCCAGGTTTTTCTGCAGGTCCTACTGCAAGACTTTCTATGTTAAACCCACGCCTAGCAAATAAACCAGCGATTCTAGAAAGCACACCAGCTTCATCCTCTACAAGAACAGATAATGTATGTTTCATAAAAAATTGCTTTTGCTTATAGTTAGCTTAATGTTATTATTTATGTAATGGTATAATAATTTGCAGGTATTTGCCAACTTTTTATATAAACTTATATATTTTATTATTAATCAGTGTTAGAAAAATCAAACAAAATAAAAAAAAGAAATAATGATTATCCTCTTATAAATGAAGAAATTAAAATAGGAAAAATTCGCTTAATTGATGTAGCAGGAAAACAAATGGGAATCTATACATCTGTTGATGCATTAAATCTTGCACTAGAACAAAACCTAGATTTAGTAATGATTAGTGATAAATCTACTCCTCCAGTTTGTCGTATACTAGATTACGGTAAATATAAATTTATTCAAGAAAAAAAGGCTAAAGAAGCCCGTAAAAAACAACATCATGTAACTTTAAAAGAAGTTAAAATGCGTTATAAAATAGAAGAACATGACTATCAAGTACGTATAAATCAAGCATTACGTTTTTTACAATCAGGAGATAAAGTAAAAGCAATTATTATATTTAGAGGTAGAGAAATTCAGCACGTAAATTTAGCGATAGAATTATTAAAAAAAATGGCTCAGGATTTAAAAGACCTAGCAGATATACAACAACCACCATCTAAAGATGGTAAACAAATGATAATGATATTATCACCAAAAAAAACTATAACTAAATAACTTTTATATAAAATTTTACTTATAGTAAATATTGTACTTAAATAATAGTTAATAAATAAAATAAGGAATAATTATGTCTCGTTATCGAGGACCACGTTTAAAAATTTGTCGTCGTTTAGGAAATTTATCCGGATTGACAAGAAAAAAATCTAAAAAACAATCTTTACCTGGAGAACATGGAGAACAATCACGTAAACCATCAGAATATTCATTAAGACTAGAGGAAAAACAAAAGCTAAGATTTAATTATGGCTTAAATGAAAGGCAACTCTTAAGATATATTAAGAAAGCTAAAAAAGTACAAGGTGCAACAGGTCTTATACTACTACAAATTTTAGAAATGAGATTAGATAATATAATTTTTAGACTAGGTATGGCACCTACAATACCTGCTGCTAGACAATTAGTTAATCACAATCATATACAAGTTAATAACAAAAATGTATCTATTTGCAGTTATCAATGTAGGCCAGGAGATATTGTTAAAGTTAAACAAAAAAAATCTTCACAAGTTTTAATAAAAAAATATTTAGATTTTCCAGGTTTATTGAGTATACCTAATCATTTAGAGTTAGATAAAAATCAATTAACAGGTAAAATAAATGGAATAGTGGAAAGAGAATGGGTAGCAATTGAATTAAATGAATTGCTAATTGTTGAGTACTATTCGAGAAAATAATACTCATAAAAAAAATTATTTATTATCATATATCATCTTGCTTATATTTTAAATTTGCAATAAAAACTATAAATTTACAGGTTGTTTACTAGTTAAAGACCAAATAATTCTGTTAATTATTGTTTTTATTGTCATTAAATTATATGTAAAATTCTCGTAAGTAGTTTTTTGCGATTTTAAAAATAAATTTGATTTTAAAAAATCAAAAGACTCTTTTGAAGGAATAAATATACAGTTTTTTAAATATGTATTATTATCATATTTATTACTATTATGATTTATAAAATCTTCTAAATTATATACAATTACAGGCGGTTGACTTGGTAAATTATAGTGCATATTATCTTTAATAAATTTTTTCCAAGCAAATAAAGCAACATTGTAATTTAAAAAAATATAATCATTGATTTTTTTATCTAATTTTTTATTAAAGTAATAACTATATTTAATAGACTCTGTTTGTTTAGTTTTTTTATTTTTTACTATTAATGGCTGAATCACATAGATTGGTTGTCCTTGAAATGAAGATAAACTATATTTTTGTTTTCTATGAAAAGAAACATTATTTTTATGTTGATAAATATTAATTAATTTTCCTAATTCTTTTAAATCAGGAATTAAATAAAATTGTATTTTTAATGATAATTTATAAAATACTTGATAATAGAAACTCAAATTACATGGTAAAATACTCAAATTTGGCTGCTTATTTATGGATTTATGCTTATATTTAATGTATTGCTTATATTCTAAAGCATCATTAGGATTAATAAAAAATAAACCCTGATATACAGGCTTATTTTTATTATTCATTGAAAATCTATAAAAATACCATTGATATAATTTATCTAAAAAATTTTTATTATATATTAATTCATCAGATGGTTCAGAAATAATGATTTGAGATGAGTTATTAACAATAGTAAAAATAGGAAAATATTTTAACTGTAAATTATTTAATAATTTTAGTTTTTGATTATTAAAAATTCTAATTTGATTATATTCAAATAATAAATGCAAGAAATTTTGTGTTATTAAACCATTAAATCCTTTTTTCCATATGTATTTAATATCATCATTAAATAAGTTATTAATTTGATCACTTTTCTTATATTTATTAAAAGCAACTTCTATTCTACCAAGTGATAAAGCTTTACTAAAATCTGATAAGAATTTTTTATATTGATTTTTATATATTGCCAATCCATCTGATTTTAATTGATTACTATAAGTATTAGATAATGAATTCGATTTTGAAACAAAAATAGTCTCTTGCCAATATATATTTAGTAATTTGATCATAAAATTACGAGAAATTAATTTTTTATTTGCCAAACTTTTTATATTCTCATAGAAGTCATCGTAATTTTTTTTAACTCTGAATAAACCTTCTATATTATCACGAATATCTACCATGGCAACATAATTATAATAATTATATCTTTGAGTTGTTATACTAGAAATAAAATTAATATTATTTGCGTTAAAAGAGTAATGTTTTAATAATTGATAAATGATCATTAGTAAAGAAGTTAATATTTATTGATACTATAATAATATAGATATACATGAGCCAAATATATTATATATTTATTTAAAAAATCAAATAAAAATATATATTAGAAAATAAAATTTTTATTTTTCTTACTTAAAACATATAATATAATTAATATTACTATTTATATAATAAATAAACATAAGTAATTAAAAACATTTAATGGAACTGGTGAGAATTGAACCCACGTCCATATAAATACAGTATACAAAGTTTACTTTAACAAAATAAAATTATTTAATATCAAAGTGAGAGACATATATAGAATTAATATTTCTTTACTTAACTTAAAATTCTACAGAAATTAAGAGTAACCATAATTTACAAATTAAAAAATATTCTGATAATACTTTTTAACATTCTAAAAATATATAACAGACTAAAGTATACAGTTATGCTGATATTAAGTTTTTAGAAAAAGAAACTATTTGATGCTTTGCATTTATTTTAAATTATATATAAATTTAAGTTTCATTTTTGTCTCAACTTTAAACATACCGGAATATATGTAGAAGCCTAACAGTCCCTGCATTTTAATTATAACTTAAAACTTCGAACTACCGATAGTATTAATTACATAATAATTAAAAATATTATATGAGCAAGGAAGGATTTGAACCTTCGACTATCAGAATCGGAATCTGGTACTCTATCCACTGAGTTACATGCCCTTAAATATACTTTGATAATATACTTTAGTTACTAATAATAGTCAATCTAGACTTTTTATAGAAATATCAACTTTGAATATATTCTTGATTAAAAATCAAGGCTAATTCTGCTTTATATAACTCTTTACCTAAATAGAGATGATGTTCCATAGAAAAAAGATGAAAAAAATTATGTATAGATATCAAGGCATACATATTATGAGATCTTTTAGCCGTAATACAAATAGGATGATGATTCTTTTCAAAAAATAAATATAATGAAATATTTAAATTTTTTGTAATACTAATTAAACAATAATTAAAATCCATAATATAAAGATATTTGTATTATAAATCTTTCTTAAATTATTATACAATATCAATATATTGAAGACTAAATGACTAAATAAATACAATAAAATAAGAATAATCTTATTTCAAATTATGTAATCAAAAAAGAAAATATTTTAGTATCATTTGAAAAATAAACAAATATTTATTTGGAGACATAAAATATGAAAGACGCAATAACAAGTATATTAGACAGATATGATATAACAGGTAAGTATTTAGATAATTTTGCATTAAATAGAATACAAAACTACTTTTCTAATGCTTACAATAGAATAAAGATTATAGAAATAATTAATAGTAAATCATCAAGAATAGTTCGAGAAGCGGCAGCAAGATTATATAATGAACAACCTGAATTACTTAGACCAGGAGGTAATTCATATACAACTAGAAGATACGCAGCATGTTTAAGAGATATAGAGTACTATTTAAGATATGCTAGCTACGCAATAATAGCTGGAGATATAAATATTCTGAATGAAAGAGTTTTAGATGGACTAAAAGAAACTTATAATTCATTAAATGTACCTATTGGTCCGACTATAAGAAGTATAAAAATATTAGAAGAAATCATACAAAATGAATTACAATTTAATACGCCTGAACTAAAATTAATAATTAATGAACCATTTGAACATATAATTAATTCTTTAAGTGAAGAAAACATATAAGAATATTATGACAATATGTACTATATATTTATAACAATAATATCTTCAAAATATTTAAATAACCAGTTTAAATATATAAAGTGTAAAATAATTTGCTTATTATTTGGTTTTTTTGTTGCTACTATACTTTCTACTATATCTGCGCAAACAGGAGATTGGAGTATTATAGCAGCTGCTATAATTATAGCTTACAATGAAATTATTAGTAAAATGGTATATAAGCATCCAAATAATCAACTTATTATTTTGACAATTATTAATAATCTAAAAATAGGTATAATATATGGTTTACTAGTTGATGCATTTAAATTAGGTAGTTAATATTGATAAAAAAAGAGTTAATAGTATATATATTATACTATCAACTCTTTATAAATTAGATAAATAAAAATTATTTTATACTAATAGGAGATACATCTAGTACCATGCTTAAAAATAATGCTGGATCTCCAGCTTTAGGCTTTTGTTCTTGTGGCCTAAATGTTCTTACTGATCCTGACCATAATAATTGAGGCATAACCTGTTTTCCTAAAAAATCTTGACCCATGCGTGGAGTTTTTAAATTAAAGGGTATTTCACCTTGACTTCTTTGAGCAATAATACGTCGTCTCTGATAAGGAACGGTATTATCTCCAAAATTTTCAGTATATTCATCACTATTTAATAAAACATTAAAAAATCCTTCTAATCCTTCTGAAGCAATAATAATAGAAAACGCCAATTTTTCTCTTTCATTATATATATCACGACCAAGTACTCTTTGAATACACATTTCTACAAATCGATAATTATTATTAAAATTATAATTTAAATCACGAAATGATTCAGACAATAATAGACCCTTAATAAAATCTCTCACTTTAATTTGATTAAACCTTAATTGAGATTCTAAAAAAGGTTCTGCATTACTACTTAAAATCTGATGCTCACTAAATATTTGTCGATAAGCTGCCCATATAATTTCATCCATTTCATAAGCCGTAGGCAAATTTTCAGTGGTATAAATTTTTGGCTGTTCTTCTCCAGGGTAATATTCAAAACCATCAACTCTTTGATTTTGAGTCGAAAATGAATAATTCAATATAGGTATAGACATATTGTACCTCCAAACTTATTTATAATTTCTATGATTTTTAAAGTTAATTTCAATGCACACCAATTATTTATTTGTAAACATTATTATATATATAATAGGAAACTTATAAATAGACTATAAGTACAATTATAAAATCTTTATATCTATTTATATATAAAATAATATTGTATATAAAAATAACCTATTAACTCACGATTTATTAAATATAATAATTATTAAAATTTAATAACTTAAAATAATTAAATACAATATCAATTATAGTATAAATCTATAAAAATCATATGCACAATAGTAATCATCTGACTCTTGAACAGGAATTTAAACTAGCTATTTATAAACAAAAAATATATAAACTAAATGAGACAAGTATCAAAAAACATTTAATTGCTACTTTAAAACAAATGATGATAAAAGATAATATCATTAAATATTTTATTAAAAATTCTACAGCATAAAATATTAAAAAATATTAATTTGTTTTTCATTTAAGCTTGTAAATATAATATATTATAATCTTGATACTAATACATCAGCTGACAAAAAAAGACAACAGCTGAAACAGCCAAATCCTTCAAAAAAATATAAGGAAAATTGTATGATTGACGCATTTTCTAGAGTTGTATTAAATTCAGACGCTAAAGCTGCTTACGTAGGTGGAAGTGATCTAGAAGATCTTAAAAAATTTATAGCAGAGGGTAACAAACGTTTAGACGCTGTTAATTCCATTGTTTCTAATGCAAGCTGTATTGTTTCTGATGCTGTATCTGGAATGATTTGTGAAAACCCAGGATTAATTGCACCAGGTGGGAATTGCTATACTAACCGTCGTATGGCTGCTTGCTTACGTGATGGAGAAATCATTTTACGCTATGTTTCTTATGCTTTACTTGCTGGCGATTCTTCTGTTTTAGAAGACCGCTGCTTAAACGGTTTAAAAGAAACTTATATTGCTCTAGGTGTACCAGCTAATTCTTCTATTAGATCTGTAACAATCATGAAATCAGCATCAGTTGCATTTATTAACAATACAGCATCTGAACGCAAAACTGAAATTATAAGTGGAGATTGTTCTGCATTAGCAGCAGAAGTTTCTAGCTATTTTGAAAAAGTTTCTTCTTCAATTTAACTAACTTAATTCAATGAAAGTATAAAAAACATTTTATATATTTCATATAACTACGAATATTTATATATTCATTAAGGAGATAAAAATGAAATCAGTTATCACTACTATTATCAGTGCAGCAGATGCTGCTGGTCGCTTTCCATCTAGTTCTGACCTTGAATCAGTACAAGGTAATATTCAACGTGCTTCTGCAAGACTAGAAGCTGCAAAAGCACTTTCTGACAACTATGAAGCTGTTGTAAAAGAAGCTGGAGATGCTTGCTTTTCAAAATATACATACTTAAAAAGTCCTGGAGAAGCCGGAGGTACTGAAGAAAAAGTTACTAAATGCTATAGAGATATTGACCATTATATGCGTCTTATTAATTACTCATTAGTAACTGGAGGCAGAGGACCTCTTGATGAGTGGGCAATCGCTGGTGCTCGTGAAGTTTATGCTACTCTAAATCTTCCTATAGCTCCATATATCACAGCATTTACATATACTCGTGATAGATTATGCGTACCTCGTGATATGTCTGCTCAAGCAGGTGTAGAATACACAGCAGCACTAGATTATGTTATTAATTCATTATGTTAATTTTAATTAAAATTAAAGATACAAACTAATTTAAAAAAAAATAAATTTTAAATCTGTAAAAATAAAATAAGATTTAAAATTTATTTTATTATTTTTTACCAAGACCTTAATTCTCCTTGATAATATATATTATGTATATAGAACATATTAAATCTTTACAAATATTTCGGAGAAAAAATATGAGTTGGAACTTAATAGAAAATAATTTAATTAACTCGGCTTTTGCTATCCTACTAATAACACTAATAATATATTGGTCCAATATCACTACTAATAATAATAAAATATTGTCTAAATTAGGTACTATATTTACTATCATTATTAACTTATGCTTAGGTATTTCACTACTTATAAGGTGGATTCGCAATGGCTACTTTCCTTTAAGTAATTTATACGAATCATTAATTTTTTTATCATGGGTTTTAACTTTTATTCATTTAATTATTGAAAAACAAAATAATAGTAAACTTATAGGAGCTATTAATATACCAATATCTTTATTTACAATTGCTTTTTCAAGTCTTGTTTTACCACCTGAAATTAAACAAGCATCTCCGCTAGTTCCAGCACTAAGATCTAATTGGCTCATGATGCATGTGAGTATTATGATGTTCAGTTATGGAACACTTATACTTGGATCATTATTATCTATACTATTTTTAATTATTTCTATTACAAATAAATATAAATTGAATAAAACAAAATTAGTATACGATAAGAATAAAACATACTTACTTTTCAATAGATTAAATTTTTTACAAAGTGTTGATAATTTAAGTTATAGAATTATTAGTTTAGGATTCCCAATGTTAACAATAGGTATTATTGCCGGTTCTGTATGGGCAAATGAAGCATGGGGATCTTACTGGAGTTGGGATCCCAAAGAAACATGGGCATTGATTACATGGATAATATTTGCAACATATTTACATGCTAGACTAAGTAAATCATGGCAAGGTGAAAAACCGGCTATTTTAGCGTCTTTAGGCTTTATAGTTATATGGATTTGTTATCTGGGAGTTAATTTTCTTGGTAAAGGCTTGCATAGCTATGGATGGATTTAAAAACATATATATGTTAATTGTTGTCTATTTTTTTTTATATAACTTAAATTTAATTTAGTATATAAATATATAAAAAAATCAACATAAAATTAATAATGAATATAAATACAACCATTTTATTGGCTATAATACCAAATACTACTACATGGTCTTTAAAGCATGCTAGTATAATGATTATATGTAATCTAATTTGTATAGGAATTGGAAGATACGCTATCAAAGTTAGAGGTTTAGGACCTGAAATACCAATTGTTGGATTAAAAGAATTTGGATTACCAGAACTACTAGCAACTACTAGTCTTGGTCATGCTATAGGAGCTGGAGCAATCATTGGACTTAGTAGTATCGGAATATTAACTTAAATCAAGTTTAATGGCTTTATATATTATAAAGCCATTAAACTTGATTTAAGTCAAAATTTTCTCATAAAACATACCCATACGGCGAAACTTTTTATATCTTTCTTCTTTTATTTCTTGACTATTTAATTCACTTAATTTTTTTAATTCTATTAACAAATATTTTTTCAAAGTTTCTGCAGCAACGAGAGGATTTGCTTGTGAACCACCAACAGGCTCTGGAATAACTGTATCAATAATACCTAAAACTTTTAAATCAGAAGATGTAATTTTTAAAGCCTCTGCTGCTTCTAATGATTGTTTACTATCTTTCCATAAAATAGCAGCACATGCTTCTGGTGTTGCTACAGTATAAACTGCATACTCCAACATTAAAATTTTATCTCCTATACCAATACCTAAAGCACCACCTGAACCACCTTCACCAATAATAGTGCAAATAATAGGAACATCAAATGAAAACATCTCTCGTAAATTTACTGCTATTGCTTCACCTTGACCTAACTGTTCTGCTTCTATACCTGCCCAAGCACCTGGCGTATCAATAAAAGTTAATATAGGACATTTTAATCTATTAGCTAATTGCATAAATCTTAATGCTTTTCTATATCCACCAGGAGATGCCATACCAAAATTTCTAGCTATATTTTCTTTTGTATCTCTACCTCTTTGATGACCAATACAAACAACTGTAGAACCATTTAGTTTTCCAATTCCACCAATAAGAGCTAAATCATCTGTTCCTCCTCTATCCCCATGTAGTTCAAGCCAATTATCCAAAATTAGTGGTATATAATCAAGTGTTGTTGGTCTATTAGACTGACGCACTAAATGTAAACGTTGTAAAGGAGTTAAAGACTGAAACACTTGTTTTTTTAAGAAATTTAAACGTTTTTTCAGTACACTGATTTCTGCATGGATTGGCAATTTATTTGCACTAACTATTTTATTTAATTGTTGTATTTGATACTCTAATTCAATAACTGGTTTTAAAAAATCTAAAGACAAAGCTTTTCTACTTATCATAATATTAATAGTAATGAAAATAATAATTTTAAATTCTAAAAATTTTATAAATATATAAGCGATATTTGTACTAAATATAATTAAACAATATATTTTTCAAAAAATTATATAATATAACAATACAATTTGATGTATCTAAAGTTATATTTAAAATATCATCTGATAAATCAATACTATTTTGTACAAATAAATAAAATATGTTAAAAAAACTAGGATCATCAAAACGTTGAGAAATACGGGTAGCTGCTCTAACTAAATCATCATAATTCAAACCCCTTTCTCCTTGTATACAATTTAGATGACAAATTATATTAGATGTTTGACATTCTTGAGAAAATACATTAACTTTATGAGTAACCTGATATTTTAATATATCTAGAGGAATTATATCGATAACAGTTTCATTTAAAAGACCTGTTTGATTTGTTTCTATAATAGAATTTTTAGGAATCAAAATATTCGTAGATTTAACAAAAACTAATAATAAAATAGAATTTAAATCTATTTTAATTTTTTTTACATAACCTATATTAACTCCTCTCATTCTAATACTAGTACCTTCACGAATACCATAGGCATTTTTAAACTCAATAAAAACTGAATACCCAGCTTTATCTATATTCATATTAATTAAAAAACATAAACAAACTGTCAAAATCACAAAAAGAAACAGTAATGTAATGCTTTGTACATGCTTCCATAAATTAGCCGATTTTATCATTATATTTAAAGAATTCTGTAAATAATAAATACATAATATTATGGCATTCTTCAAATTATATATTAATCATTTTGTCAAAAAAATATAGAGATACAAGATATTAATTTATATGATAAATGATATAAAAGCTATTCAATTAATTATTGAATAGCCTTAAAATTTAACATCAATATATTTAATACAAATTTAATAAGCAAGACCCATACTTCTAGTTGTTTCCGCACCTAAATAAACTCTAACACTCAAAAAATCTGTCGGACAAGCAGTTTCACATCTTTTACAGCCAATACAATCTTCGGTTCTTGGAGCAGAAGCTATTTGTTTTGCTTTACATCCATCCCAAGGAACCATTTCTAAAACATCACAAGGACACGCACGAACACATTGTGTACATCCAATGCATGTATCATAAACTTTAACACTATGAGCCATAAGGGAATAACTTTTAATATTTATCTAATTTTAATGCTATCATATAAAAACCAACAATATATTCTTAAGAGTCATTCTAATATATAATAATACAATTTATAAAAAACTTCATAAAAAGTTATGGTTTTATACTCATTTTGAAATAGCACAAAAAGATGAATATTCAATATTAGTCAATGGACTCGAGCTCTCTGACGGAGGAACCATTTGCCAAAACATATTTAAATAGTAATCCCAATTATTTAAAATATTTCTGGCTTTATTACTCTTAGTTTTTATTTCATATAACTCCATAATATTTTTTAATTGCTCTTCTGCTTCTCGAGTTATAATCCTTTGAGGATTAATTATTTCATGATTAACTTTTAATAAAATATCATTACCTTCATCTAAAAAATAAGATAAACCACCTGTCATACCAGCCCCAATATTACGACCTGAAGGGCCTAAAACAACAACTAAGCCTCCTGTCATATATTCACAAGGATGATCTCCAACACCTTCTACCACTGCTTGAGCTGCTGAATTTCTAACAGCAAATCTTTCACCTGCTTGACCATTAGCAAATAAATAACCTCCAGTTGCCCCGTATAAACATGTATTACCAATGATGACTTGATTGCTAGGATTATTATATTGATTATTTGGAGGAGAAATAATTATTTCTCCTCCATTCATTCCTTTTCCAACATAATCATTTGCTTCACCAACTAAATTTAAATGCATTCCTTTTAATATAAAAGCTCCAAAACTTTGACCAGCAACTCCATCAAAATTCAACTGCAAATTACCATTAAAACCGTAATTACCATACTTTTTAGCAATTACACCAGAAATTCTTGCTCCAACTGCTCTATCTGTATTATGAATTTTAACTTTTTTTATAGTATCTAGTTGATTACTAATAGCATTTAAGATATTAATATCTTTTAATAAATCATTATCTAATACATAACCATTAGTATGAACTACTTGATGAAAGCTCTGCGAAGTATTTTGATCACTATGCCATAATAATGCTTGCAAATTTAGATTATTAGTTTTATCTAAATCTTTAGGATTATACATTAATAATTGTCCCAAACCAATAATTTGTTTCAAATTAGAATAACCTAAATAAGCTAAAATTTCTCTTACTTCATTAGCAATAAAAATAAAAAAGTTCACTAAATCTGATGGAATTCCTGGATAACGATTTCTTAAATCTTGTCTTTGAGTAGCAACACCAACAGGGCAATTATTTGTATGACAAATTCTTGCCATAACACAACCTGTTGCTATCATTGCAACTGTACCAAAACCAAACTCTTCAGCTCCCATTAAAGATGCTAAAACAATATCTTTACCAGTTCTCAAACCACCATCGACTCTTAATATTACTCTTTCACGTAAACCATTTTCTACTAAAGTTTGATTTACTTCCGTTAAACCCAGCTCCCATGGACTACCAGCATGCTTAATAGAACTTAAAGGTGATGCTCCAGTACCTCCATCATGTCCAGAAATTTGAATTATATCAGCATTTCCTTTTGCAACTCCAGCTGCAATAGTGCCTATACCGACTTCTGCAACTAATTTTACAGAAACATAAGCAGAAGGATTAATTTGATGTAAATCAAAAATCAATTGGGCTAAATCTTCAATGGAATAAATATCATGATGAGGTGGCGGAGAAATTAATGTAACACCTGGCTTACAATTTCTTAAAGAAGCAATATAGGAACTAACTTTTTTGCCTGGCAACTGCCCTCCCTCACCAGGTTTAGCTCCTTGTGCAATTTTAATTTCTAACTGCTTTGCATTAACTAAATACTCAGGCGTAACACCAAAACGGCCTGAAGCAATTTGCTTAATAGCAGAACTAGCAGTATCATTAATCTTTAATCCCTTAAGATGTGTAAAAGACTTAGACATACCAGCACTATCAATATCGTCTATCATCTTAAAACGACTAGGGTCTTCTCCTCCTTCACCAGAGTTTGATTTACCACCTATTCTATTCATAGCTATAGCCAAAGTTTCATGAGTTTCTCTAGACAATGCCCCTAAAGACATACCACCTGTACAGAAGCGTTCTAAAATTGACTCTATAGATTCAACTTGTTCTAAATCAATAGAAGACCTATTACTTTTAAATTCTAGTAAATCCCTTAAGTTGGTTGGTGGACGATCATTTAATAAAAGTTTATATTTAGAATACAGTTGTTTATCTTTATTGCGTACAGCCTTATGTAAAGTTTTAGACATTTCTGGATTATTAATATGATACTCAGCACTTGGTCTGTACTGAACATAGCCTAAATTTGGTAACTTTTTAGGTAAAACAGGAATAAAAGCTGAATTATAAGTATTAATAGTATGGTCAAATAATTCATCCAATGTAATCCCATTTAAACGAGATATTGTACCAATAAATGCTATATTAACTAATTGACTGCTTAAACCTAAAATTTCAAAAATTTGAGCACCATGGTAACTTGAAATTAAAGAAATACCCATTTTAGATAAAATCTTCAGTAATCCTTTTTCAATAGCAATACGATAATTATCTTGTGACTGTGTAATTGTAAGTTTTGGCAATTTTCCTTTAGACATTAATTTCTGAGTTCTAGAATTATACCACCAACTTCTTACAGTTAAAAATGCAGCATAAGGACAAACAGCACTTGCTCCATATCCAATTAAACAAGCAAAATGATGAGTATTCCAGCATTGTGCTGTTTCTACTACTAATGAAACTTTATGTCTTAATTGATTATTAATTAAGTAATGATGTACTGAACCAATCATTAATAATGGAGGTATAAATACTTGCTCTTTTACTAACTTATCTGTACGATCAGTAAGAATAATAATTTGAACACCAGAATTTACATCATCTACACACTTTTGACAAATTTTATTAATAGCTTGATTAATAATACCTCGATCTGCTTGATTAACATAAGTATTAATAGAAGAAACTTTAAAACCATAATCATATAAACTTGCTAGTTCTTTTTCATTAATAATAGGTGATTCTAATTTTATAAAACTAGCCATATAATCCTCAGGGTTTAATAAATTTCCCTTCGATCCCAAAGAAGTATTTAAAGACATTACCAAATTCTCTCTTAATGGGTCTATTGATGGATTTGTTACTTGAGCAAAACGCTGCTTAAAATAATCATATAATAAATGTGGTTTTTTTGATAAAACAGCTAAAGGTATATCATCTCCCATGCAAAATGTTGGCTCCTTAGCAGAACTAGCCATATGTTCAATGACTAATTCAACATCTTCATTTGTATATCCAAAAGCTGTATGTAGACGACTGATATCGATAGAATCTAGCATTAGATTATCAAGATATTCTTGAAATTTAAAAGATTTTTGATACTCTTGTAACCATTTTCTATAAGGAAATTTACTTGCAATAACCTGTTTAACAGTCCAATTATCTAAAACTTTATTATTAACCATATCAATACATAAAATTTGCCCTGGCCCTAACCTACCTTTTTGAACAACTTCATTTTCATTAAAATGAGATACACCAACTTCAGAAGATAAACTGATAAAACCACTATTTGTAATAGAGTACCGAGCTGGCCTAAGACCATTTCTATCTAATGTTGCACCAACTGTCTTACCATCACTAAAAACAACTAAAGCAGGACCATCCCAAGGTTCTTGTAAATTATCATAATATTCATAAAAATCTATGATTTCTGGAAAGTTTTTTAATGCGGGTTGTTTTCTATAAGATTCAGGAATTAAAATCATTAAGGATTCTTGGGGACTTTTACCTGATTGCACAAAAAGTTCCAAGACAGCATCTAAATTAGCAGAATCACTATTTTCACTATTTGTAATAGGTAAAAGAACTTGTTGACATATATCCCAATATTTATGTCTTAATAAAACTTCTTTAGATTTCATCCAATTTAAATTACCTAAGAAAGTATTGATTTCACCATTATGTGCCATAAATCTCATTGGTTGAGCCAAAGGCCATTTAGGCATGGTATTAGTGCTAAATCTCCTATGGTATAAAGCAAAATTACTTTGATACATTACATTTGATAGATCTAAATAATAATGTGATAAAACTTCTGAACGAACCATTCCTTTATATACAATAGTCCTGGAAGAAAAAGAACAAATATAAAACTGTTTATTAAAATCTGATAATGTTTGAGCAATTAATTTTTCTATTTTTTTTCTGGTGATATATAATTTTCTCTCTAAATAATCACCCTTTAATTTAGAAGATACTACTAACTGCTGAATGAAAGGTTGAGTTATATTAGCGTATTTACCTATTACAGTTGAATCAACAGGAACATTTCTCCAAATTATTAAAGATAATTCTTCTTCCTCTAGAACCCACTCACATATTTTACGTAAATGCTCACAATTTTTATTAGGAAAAAAAATATTTGCAACAGCCATATAATCAACATCATAATTAGAATCTAGAAAAATATTTTTTAAAATTATTTTCCATGGTATCTGTGTCATAATACCTGAACCATCACCTGAAACACCATCAGCACTGCAACCACCTCGATGTTCCATACAAATTAAAGCATTTAAAGCTTGCAAAACTAAAGCGTGTGATGGTGAATTATTAATTTGAGCAATAAAACCTACACCACAAGCATCTCGTTCAGTAATAAAAGAAGGATAACCTGGATACTGACCTAGTTTATTAGTAAAATTTTTAGATATTTGCATACAGTAATATTATTTATATTAAACTAAAATATATCAAGATTTTTTTGCTTATATATTAAATAAAAAGATTTCATGCCCACTATGTATTAATATACTGAATTAAAAGATAGAACAATAAAAAATTTCATAATATATAATAATTAATGCCAATTTAACTCATATTTTATTATTTATTAAATTAAAAGAATATCATAAATATTAAATAAGGAATTAATAATATACATCAATCCAAAAAATATCATGTACTTAATATTACATATTAAAGAAAAAAAAATGCATTAAATCTTGTACTCACGATTAATATATAAAAAATTGTTTTTCTATGAATGAATATAAAAAAATTAAATCTAGTCAAATTATTTATAAAACAGAAGAATTACTAAAGTTATCAAACAATAGATATAGAATCACAATTCAAATTGCAAATAGAGCAAAAAGAAAAAAATATGAAGATATGGAAACTATTGACAATCCGCTTATTAAACCTATTGTAAGAGCTATACTAGAAATGTTAGATGAAATTACACAACCTGAAATAGTACTTGATTAAACTAAGTATAGAAGTATATATTTTTAATATTAATAAAAAAAAAAAAAATAAATAAAACTGTATAATCGAAGAATAAGAAATAATAGTTATTTAAAAGATATCTATTAATTCTTGAATCGTTATCATAATTGCCAAGATAATTCAAGGAGAAATATAATATGCTAGATGCATTTGGTAAAGTTGTAGCACAAGCTGATGCTAGAGGAGAGTTCTTAAGTAGTCAACAAATAAGTGCTCTAGAATCTATAGTTTCAGAAGGTAACAAAAGGTTAGATATAATAAACAAAATTAATTCTAACGCTTCTGCTATTGTAACAAATTCTGCTCGTGCTCTATTTTCAGAACAACCTCAATTAATTCAACCTGGCGGTAATGCTTATACTTCTAGAAGAATGGCTGCTTGTTTACGAGATATGGAAATTATTTTAAGATATGTAAGTTATGCAATGGTTGCCGGAGATTCTAGTGTATTAGATGATAGATGCCTTAATGGTTTAAGAGAAACATATCAAGCTCTAGGAACACCTGGCCTATCTGTAGCAGTAGCCATACAAAAAATGAAAGAAGCTTGTATTTCCTTAGCAAATGATAGAAATGGTGTAACATTAGGAGACTGCAGCTCTCTCACTGCAGAATTAAGTGTCTATTTCGATCGTGCAGCAGTTGCGGTCACATAACGTATTAACATTTAACTAAAATTTATATAGATAATACTAAATCAATTAAGGATATAATTAATTATTATGAAAACACCTATTACAGAAGCAATTGCATCAGCTGATAGTCAAGGAAGATTCTTAAGCAATGGTGAATTACAATCTATTAATGGAAGATATCAAAGAGCTACTGCCAGCTTAGAAGCAGCAAAAATATTAACAAGTAATGCACAAAAATTAATCACAGGGGCTGCACAAGCTGTTTATACTAAATTTCCATTTGTTACTCAAATGCCTGGTCCAACCTATGCATCTAGTGCAGTTGGTAAAGCTAAATGCGCAAGAGATATTGGCTATTACTTAAGAATGACAACTTATTGCTTAGTTGTAGGTGCAACTGGACCAATGGATGAATATTTAGTTGCTGGTTTAGAAGAAATTAATCGTAGCTTTGAATTATCACCTAGCTGGTATATAGAAGCATTACAATATATTAAATCTAGCCATGGCTTATCTGGCCAATCAGGAATTGAAGCTAATACTTATTTAGATTATGCTATTAATGTATTAAGTTAAATTTTCTTTATAATTAGAAAACTAGGAAAAGTTAAATATTATTAAAACCTATAATGACTTTATTTCTAGTTTTCTATTTTCTATATATATTTTAAAAGGATCAATACTTGACTTTAAAACAAAAAACTGTTACTTATACCTTTGTAAATGAAAATACACATATCATATAACTAAGCAGTATTCACTTATTCTGTTTTATAATAAACCCAAAATTTGATTTTTTAATTTAATATTATGGAAAACGAAACTCTTAATCCTATAATTTTGACAATTCTTGATGGTTGGGGATATAGTAATAACACACATGGTAATGCTATAAAATTAGCTAGTACACCTAATATAGATTACTTATGGAATAATTATAACCATACACTTTTAAATGCATCTGGCAAAGATGTTGGTTTACCAGATAAACAGATGGGTAACTCAGAAGTAGGCCATACCACTATAGGAGCAGGAAGGATCATAAACCAAGACTTAGTAAAAATTAGCACGTCTATTAAAGATAAAAGCTTTTTCAAAAATTTAATATTAAATAATATTTGCAAAACAACTAAATTAAATCAATCAAAATTACATCTTATTGGTCTTTGTTCAAATGGCGGTGTACATTCACATATTTCACATTTAATAGCCTTAATTGAAATAATAAAAACTTATAATATTCAAACTTGTATTCACATTATTACTGATGGAAGGGATACACAACCTAAGAAATCTCAACTCTTTATTAAACAAATTATTCAAAAAATTCAAAATACACAAAATATTAATATCTGTACAATTAGTGGAAGATACTACAGCATGGATAGAGATTGCAGGTGGTCCAGAACGCAAAAGGCATATGAAATTTTAACTAATGATGAAAGCTACACTAACATCAATCCCATAACTTTAGTTCAAAATAATTATGAAAAAGGTGTTTTTGATGAGTTTATTATACCCACTAGAATATATCCAGGAAAAATCAGTGATAATGATGGTATAATTTTTTTCAATTTTCGCCCAGATAGAATTAGGCAGTTAATTCACTGCTTCACAAAAAAAAATTTTAAAAGTTTTCGAACTTCTCCTCAACAAAACCTAAATATAATTAGCTTTACTCAATATGATTCTAGCCTACGTATCCCTGTAGTATTTCCTCCACAACATAAAAATCATTTTTTAGGAGAAATTATTTCTCAAAAAGGTCTCAAGCAATTTAGGCTAGCAGAAACTGAAAAATACGCACATGTTACATACTTTTTCAATGGTGGTCTTGAAGAACCATTTCCTGGAGAAGATAGAGAATTAATATCAAGTCCTAAAGTTGAAACATATGATTTATCACCAGAAATGTCAGCTTATAAATTAACAGAAAGCATTATTAAAGCAATAAAAAAAAAGTACTATGATTTTATAGTAATTAATTACGCTAATCCAGATATGGTAGGACATACGGGCAACCTATCTGCTACTATAGAAGCTATCAATACAGTAGATAAATGCATTGGGAAATTATTTGAAGTAGTTCAATCAGTAAATGGCCATCTAATAATTACAGCAGACCACGGCAATGCAGAATATATGTTAAACGAAAATAATGAAGCATGTACTTCTCATAGTACTAATTTAGTTCCATTTATACTCATAAATAATAGTCAAAAACAACAAATGAAAAAGCTACGTGATAATGGCTGTTTAGCAGATATTGCACCTACTATATTAGAAATACTTAAATTGCAAATTCCTCAAGTTATGAATGGTAAATCACTATTAAAAAAAACATAAACATAATCCATTAATAATACCAACATATGTATTCATATAAAAATGAACTGTACAAATGTGTTATTCTACACAGTTATGAAATTAAAAATCAAGCTTATATTAATAAACTAATACCAAAAGTATGGCAATTAATCTTAATGAATGATGGGTCTTTCACTAAGAGCTTAACATCTTTAACAGGTCAAAGAATACAAATAAACATATTAAGTCAATATAAAGAAAAGCTCATTCATAGTAAAAAAAAAGAGAAGTATGGCTAGAAGATTATAAATATCAAAAGTTAGCTTTTGCTAAATCTTTATGGTCAAACACCAACCTTATTAATTTACCAATATATAAACCTATAGGTGAATCTATAATAAAATATAAAATTGATATATATAAAGATATTCACGAAATATATTATGGGTATTCTAAATACTTAGAAGATCAATTTCAATGTCATGGACCTATATGGGGCAGAAAATACACTATGTACTATAAACAAGAATGCTTAGCAACTTTACAAGAAACTTTTTCTCCTCAAATAATTGAGTTTTTTATTAAAAAATAGCTTCATCAAATAAAATTTAAGTATCAATATATATGTTCAATTTCCTGAAAAATCAAAATACTCGCAAATTTTATAAAACAATAGATAAAATAAAAAATCTAAGCAATTGTTTTTACAAATATTCAGATAATGAACTGAAAGAACAAACTCAAAAATTAAAACTAAAAATAGCAAATAATGAAAACCAAAATGAAATTTTAGTTGAAGCATTTGGAACAGCAAAAGAAGCTATTAGACGTGCACTGGGATTAAATTTATTTGACGTACAAATTTTAGGTAGCTTAGTACTTAACGAAGGAAAAATTGCAGAAATGAAGACAGGTGAAGGTAAAACCATAGTTGCTATTTTACCTTCTTATTTACATACACTTAAAGGAGAGCATGTACATGTAATTACAGTTAATGACTATCTTGCTAAAAGAGATTCAGAACTGGTTAAAAAAGTTTACAAATATTTAAATATAAGTATTGGTCTAGTTCAGCAATCAATGACTAGTGAAGAGAGAAAACTAGAATATAACAAAAATATTACTTATATAACTAATAATGAATTAGGCTTCGATTATCTTAGGGATAATATGGCTATTAATATGAATGATATAGTACAATCCTATCTTGATTTTGCAATTATTGATGAGGTTGATTCTATTTTAATAGATGAAGCTAGAACACCATTAATTATTTCTGGACCTTCTGAAGCTCCAATTAATAAATACATAATATCCTACAATATATCTAAAAAATTAAATAAAAATACTGACTATGAAATAGATGAAAAAGCTCGAAACATCATTTTAACAGATAAAGGTATACTAAAATGCGAAAATATACTAGACACAAACAATTTATATAGCTTAGATAATCCATGGATTCAATATATTCTTAATGCATTAAAAGCTAAAGAACTATTTTTAATTAATATACATTATATTATAAAAAAACAAGAAGTAATAATAGTAGATGAATTCACTGGACGTATCATGGAAGGTAGAAGATGGAGTGATGGATTGCATCAAGCAATAGAAGCAAAAGAAAAAGTTGAAATTAAACCAGAAAATCAAACTCTAGCCTCTATTACCTATCAAAATTTATTTTTACTCTACAAAAAAATATCTGGTATGACAGGAACAGCTAAAACTGAGGAAACAGAATTAGACAAAATATATTATCTAGAAGTTCAAGAAATACCAACTAATAAAAAATGCAAAAGAAAAGATCTAGCTGATTTAGTTTATAAAACAGAATATAGTAAATGGCAAGCTATTGCCAATGAATGTTATGACATGTATATACTAGGAAGACCAACTTTAATTGGAACGACTAATGTAGAAAAGTCAGAATTTTTAGCTAGTATTTTAGATGAGTTTAATATACCATATAATCTACTTAATGCAAAACCTGAAAATATTGCCAGAGAAGCAGAAATTATTACGCAAGCAGGAAGAAAATCAGCCATCACAATATCAACTAATATGGCAGGCAGAGGAACAGATATTGTACTAGGAGGTAATCCTGAAATAATGACTAAAATTATACTATGTAATTACTTATCTAATATTCTTAATTTAAACAAAAAACACTGTTTCAAAGAAATTGAGCCATATATTAAATTTCACTTAGATAAAATTACACAAAAAGATATCAAAATCAATATTAATATAGAAAAATATATAGAAGAACAAATTAATTCTATACATAATGACAAAGAAAAAAATAACAAAATACAAAATATTTACTTAGAAATATTAGATAAATATAAAACTTTATTTAATAAAGAAAAACAAGAAGTACTAAAATTAGGAGGCCTACATGTTATAGGGACAGAAAGACATGAATCAAGAAGAATAGATAATCAATTAAAAGGACGTGCAGGTAGGCAAGGAGATGTAGGATCATCACGATTTTTTTTAAGCCTAGAAGATAATTTATTAAGAATTTTTGGTGGAGATAAAATAAAAAATCTGATGCAAAGCCTTAACATAGATGACAATACTCCTATAGAATCAAATATTCTCACTAAAAGTCTAGATTCAGCACAAAAAAAGGTTGAAGCTTACTTTTATGATGTACGCAAACAATTATTTGAATATGATGAAGTAATTAATAATCAAAGACAAGCTATTTATTCAGAAAGGAAAAGAATTCTTAAATCAAAATCCACTAGAGATTGTATACTAGAGTATGGGGAAAACACAATAGATGAAATACTAAATCAATATAAAAATGAAGATATAACTCAAAGAAAAATACTACTTATTCAAAAGATAAAACAACTACTCAGCATCAACGATAAATTTTCAATAAATGATATATTAAATATGAAAGTAGAAGACATGAAATACTTTTTATATGAACAATTAATTATCACGTATGATCTACGAGAAAGCTACATGGAACAATTAAGACCTGGTTTGATCAGACAACTTGAAAGATATTACTTATTACAACAGATAGATAAAGCTTGGCAAGAACATTTAGAAAAAATGATTATCTTAAGAGAATCCATAGGATGGAGAAGTTATGGCCAACAAGATCCACTAATTGAATACAAAAATGAAGGCTTCCAAATGTTTATAAATATGGTTACTTATATCAGGCAAACAGTTGTATATCTAACCATGAGATCACGTTTAATTGTAAAAACTTAACAAACAAATCAAAAGGTTGACATTCAAAATAAAATTAGTTATTGTATATTCTATACTATTACTTAAAATAATATACTTGAACCTCTCCAGCCCCCATCGTCTAGAGGCCTAGGACATCTCCCTTTCACGGAGGTAACGGGGATTCGAATTCCCCTGGGGGTACTTTAGATTAGATTTTATTCTATACTCTTTTTAATTAGACTACAGAAATTCCCTATTGATTCAATGGATTTTACAGAGGAATTATTAAGCATAAGTTTCATAAATGCACTACCTATAACTATTCCATCTATACTCCATTTAGATATATATTCAGCCTGCTCTGCAGTGGAAATTCCAAAACCTAAAAGGATCACTTTATCTGTTTGATTTTTAATATCTTTAGCCAAAATATTCACTGTATTACTTATTTGATCTCTAACACCAGTAACACCATAACTACTAACTAAATAAATACATCCTTGTGATTTAGATATAATACGCTTTATTCTATTATTTGAACTTGTTGGCGCTATAAATAAAATTAATTCTATATTATATTTATCACATAATTTCATGATATAATCAGATTCTTCTAAAGGTAAATCCGGAATAATTAGGCCTGATGCACCAGCTGATGATATATCACAAATAAAATTTGCAATACCTTTTGCCAAAACCGGATTATAATATGTAAATATAATAATAGGTGTATTCAAATTTGGCGTTACTGAATTTAGCATTTTAATTATATCATCAAGATGAATACCTTGATCTAAAGATATTTTAGAAGATTTTTGTATTATTGGACCGTCAGCTAACGCATCAGAATAAGGTATACCTAATTCAATAACATCTGCACCATTATTATCTAAAGCATGTAAAGCATTTATAGTTGTTTTAATATTTGGATAACCAGCTGTAATAAATGGAATTAAAGCACACTTTGAACTGTTTTTACGTAATGTATCATAAATTAAACTCATATATTAACCAGAAGTATTAATAAGTAAAGAAATAAAATAATAATAATTATATTATATATATTTATACTAAAAAGTATAAATAGGCTGCCCGGGACTCGAACCCGGAACTAATCGGTTAAAAGCCGAGTACTCTACCATTGAGTTAGCAACCCCATAAAAAGGATTATAAATCATAAATCTAATAGGAAACAAGAAGATAAAAAATATTATATAATTATAAATATTTTTAATAATAAAATACTTATGAATACATATATAGAAAAAAAATTTAATCAAAAATTCGATATATTTTTATCAAAAAATAAATTGCAAGCGATACTTATAGCTATTTCTGGAGGTCAAGACTCTATATGCCTTATTAATTTAATTGAAAATTTTCAAAAAAAATATAAGAAAGAACTCAGTATTACATATATATATATTGATCACCAGTGGACAAAGAATAGTCAAAGACAAATTAAACATTTAATTAACATCATTAAAGAAAAAACAAAAAAATTTGTTATTTATCAAATTAACCAACTAACTAATTCTGAATTGAAGGCAAGAGAACTAAGATATAACATCTTAATTAAATACTCACAACAATATAAATATACTCATATAATAACTGCACATACGCAAACAGATAAAACAGAAACCTTTTTACAACACATTATACGGGGAACTAGCTTAAATGGCATTACAAGCTTTAATGAATATAGAAAATTTAATGACAAAATACATATTTATAGACCTTTACTAGAATTAAAAAGAAAAGAAATTAAATGGTTATGTCGTAAATTATACTTACCTATTTGGTCTGATATTACGAATTATAATTATACAATTAATAGAAATCGCTTACGCCATGAACTTATACCTTATATTCATAAGTATTTCAACAATAATATAGATAAAAAAATCAATGACTTTCTTGCTCATTCAAAGTTAGAAAATGAATATATAAATCAAAATGCAATTAAACTATATTTAAATAGTCGACATAACATTAATATAGCATTAAACTATCAGCTAATTCATAAACAACATATTGCTTTACAAATCAGAACATTACAAATTTTTTTTTTCATAATTCAAAACACAATATTAACCTAAAATTAATTAAAAAAATAATTTCCTATATGGATAATAATAATATTTCTTATAAAATAATAAAATGGAAACATTTTTATATAAATTTATTTTACCAATGGATATATATCAGATAAACATATAGAAAACCATGAAAACAAATTTCAATATAACAATAGAAACATTAATTAAACAACACCCTATTATCTTATTTATAAAAGGTGATAAACATTCTCCAAAGTGTAATTTTTCTAAACAAGCAGTAGATATTCTCAATACATTCAATATTGAATACTACACAGTTAACGTCCTAAATAATAAAAACATGAAAGATCAACTTAAAATATATTCTCAATGGCCTACTATACCACAGCTTTATATCAATCAAGAATTCATTGGCGGTACAGATATAATAATTAATCTTTATCAAACATTAAAATTACATGAAATATTAGAAATACACATAAATTCTTAAATATTAAAATAATTATTAATTTTAATAACTATAAATAAAAGAACATAGAAAAATAAAAAAAAGGTATAATTAATACATATATAATATTTACTAAATTCAAGAAGGAAGATCAAATATATGATTAATTGGCAGGTAATTGGTCAACTTGTATCCCTAGGTATTATTGTCTTAGTTGGTCCAGCAGTTATAATTTTATTATCATTCAAAAAAGGCAACTTATAATACCTATATTTATTTATAAAAATAAAAAAATAAACAACATGCAGGTACTGTAAATATATTTATACCTGCATAATAAAATTCATATATCCACATTAACTATTAATATGTTGCAATAGTAAATTTTTGTCAATTTCCTGATATCTACCGGCAAACTCACTATCTGGATTTAAAAATAACATACAATGGCATTCTTTTCTTTCTCTCATAGGAACGCAAGGACAATTCCAATAAGCATTTATTACTTCTTTTGTTTTATCTTCATAATGACGACATGGACATAAAGGAGAACCATATCTATCTTTATGTTTTGCTAAACCTTCAATAACTACTGCTGTTACACTAATGTCTGAACAAAAATAAGTGCCTGTTCTTTGTGCATATACTTCAGAAAATTTACGCATTGCTTCTAAATTGGACCGCTTTGATTCAGATAAATGATTAGTCATAATAAAAAAATCCTATACATTTATTATCGATATAAATTATTTATATTAAACATATAAAAATATTACATTTTACAATATTTCAATAAATAAATAAACAAGTCATACTATACTTTTAGCATTATCAAGTTTATAAATACAAACACATATGACTGCATCATATTTACCATCTATACTAGTACCCTTAATAGGAATTATATTTCCTGGTGTAACAATGGCATTACTATTTTTATATATTGAAACTGAAAATATTAGATAATTTACTATACAAATTACGTTTAACTTGTAATCTGAATTTATAAAATGAATCAGTCGCCTATTAAAAAAGCGACTGATTTGAATAATTTATTACACAATTCTTTAAAATTTACAATAAAACTACAAGTTTAAAAAACTATAAAGAAGAGCCAATACCAGAATAAGAACCATAAATAAAAATTCCTAATACAGTAATAGCAGCTATACCACCTACTGTAGCAACTAACCACAAAGGAACTCTACCTGTACCTGTCATTGTTATAAATCTCCAATTATAAATGATAAATATTTCGTCTCAACAATAAAATTATACTGCATTCAATTAATTAAAGAAATAACTAGAAAACAAAACTGCAAGAACAAAAATCAATAACAAACCCCAGAATAAAGATGTACGATTCAATTCTACAGGCTCTTTATTTGGATTAGGACCACTCATAAAAATCTCCTATCGTTGAATAAATTGCATAGATGTAATTGCACCTAAAAAAAATATAGTTGGAATAGCAAGACCATGAATTGCTAACCATCTAAATGTAAAAATAGGATATGCTATGGGTTGATTTAAATTACCTCTACTCATAATAACTTCTAAAACCTCCTTTTTAGATTCCTTTAGTTAAATCTTCTAATTCCTGTTTTGCACTAAAACGATCATTAACCAATGGTACTTGCTGTCGATCTTGTGTAAAATACTCATTTGGTCTAGGAGTTCCAAAAATATCATATGCTAAACCTGTGCTAACAAATAACCAACCAGCAACAAATAATGCCGGGATAGTTATACTATGAATAACCCAATATCGTATACTAGTGATAATATCAGAAAAAGGACGTTCACCAGTTGATCCTCCTGACATAATAACTGCCTCCTAAATAATATATAATATGAAATAAACTACATTTATAGATTATAATAGCTAATTATATACTGAAATATAATAATTAACTGCTTTTAGTATATATCTATATCTATTACAAATAATATAATTATACTACTTAACTAACATTTTTGATAAAAATGTTAGTTATTATTTAAAAAACGTTAATATATCTTTCCCACTATTAATTTTACTATGAAAAAGATAACTTATATAAACCTTTAATATATATCATATATCAAATTAGATAAAATCAATACTTAGATAAAAAATTATCTAAATATCAATCAACTTTTATTAAATCAAACCATAAACTTGTACCAACACATGGTTGACTTTGGAGCATGATTTTTGTTTTATGTTTACTCAAAATATCAGTAACAATTGATAGACCTAAACCAGTACCTTCTAAAATATGTACATGATTTTCCATTCTTACAAATCTCTGAAAAATATTTTTTTGATCTATTTTATCAATGCCAATACCTTCATCAATAATTTCTACTCTTATGCTCTTCTGATATGAAATATCCATATATCCTTGATTAATATAAGAACTTGTAAGAATATGTAATCTTAAAACAATACTTCCGTTTGAAGGAGTAAATTTTATTGAATTACTAATAAGATTTGCAAATACTTGCAATAAAGAATTTTCATGCGCCCAAACACATTTAATTCTTGGATCATATTCAAATATGATTTCTATATTATTATAGTTAGCAATTAAATAAGATGCATTAATTGAATCATTAATAATACTAATAATATCAACAGGCTTTAAAACATAACTGGATACTGATTCTAACCTAGAAAGGTTTAATACATCATTAACTAAAGTAGATAATCTTTTAGTTTCATTATTAGCTATTTTTAGAAAATGTACTTTTTGTTTAATAGTTAAAATATTATCATAATCTAATAATGTCTCTAAAAAAGAACTAATGCTAGATAAAGGAGTTCTTAATTCATGAGAAACATTTGATATAAATTGATTTTGTGCATGGTTTAACTGAACTTCGCGACTAATATCTTGCACAATTATAGCTATACCTGTGAGTACATTACTTCTATGTTCTAAAACAGTTGTTAATAAAAAACGAAAAGTTTTCTTTAAATCATAATCTAAATTAATACATACTTCTTTTGTCTGATATTTCATATCTTGCAAATAATGAGATTTAATAAGACTATTCAAAATAGGTAATAAAGCTTCATTAACATGTGAAGGCAAATGAAAAAAGATTCTTTGACCAATGACATCTGGATTAGACCAATTAAATGCCTTTGTTGCAATTTGATTTACAAATAATACACGTAATTCTGTATCCACTAAAATAGCTCCATCAGCTATTGTAGAAACTACTGTTTCTAATTTCAGCTTTTCCAACATTAGTTTATCAACATTCTTTTTTTCATAAGATTCTAAACATTCAGCCATGTCATTAAAACCTACAATTAAATCTCCTAATTCGCCATCAAAACTTAAATCTATCCTCTGATTAAAATTACCGGAAGAAATATTTTTAATACCTAATAATAATTGTTTAATAGGCTCTGTTAAAGTCAACATGTGAAATACTATACCAATTATAACCATCAACCAAATAGATACAAAAATAGCCATACTAACACTTCGAATTAATCTTGAAGATGAAACAAGAATGGGATTTAAATTGATACCCAAATCAAGACTTCCAAAATTTTTACCATTTTTTGTTAAAGGTATAGTTATATCTATAATATAATCATTAAATATACTATTATATTTTACTAATGGAATACCAAAAAAAAAATTTTGAGTTTCAAGTTGAAATAAATTTCTATGCAACTGTAATAAGCTTTGAACCTCATTATTGTAGACAGGCAAACTAAAAAATAAATTTCCATCTGTATGGAATAATAAAATATATCTAATACTAGACGTATTTAAATAAATTTTTTCTACAAAACTAGCAAGTTCTTGCTTATTATTAGTCTCTACAAAATCTATTATATTCGATGCAAATAATGTACCTAAATCCTGACAAAAACGAGTATCTGTGATTATTGAATCTTCTTGAATAATAGTTAAAGAGCAGAATGTTAAACCACTCATAACCAATGAGATTAATAATGTCATAAATACCATCACACGTGTTTTCAAGTTAATATTAGACCACCACTCAGAAATATGTGCCATAAATTTTATATATATCATCATCATATAATTTTTAAAGAACTACCTAAATCACTAAACATATAATAAGAAAGTAAAAAATTGACAATAAAGATAGATAATAAAGATACAACAACTGATGAAGTAGTAGCTTTTCCCACACCTTTTGCACCACCTTTTGCCAATAAACCCCATAAACAACTAATAGAAGATATAACAAAACCAAAAAACACTGACTTAAAAGAGGATTTCAATAAATCAAGCAATGACAAAGAAGAAAAAACGGAATTAAAAAAAACACTAGGTGTAATAGAATATAAAGTAAAACAAGTAAACGCACTACTAGCTAAACTAGTTATAAAAGAAAGAAAATTTAAAACAGGTAACAATAAAATACAAGAAAAGATTCTAGGAATAATTAAATAAAATAAAGGATCTGTATTTAATACATATAAAGCATCAATTTGTTGAGTGACTTTCATCGTAGCTAATTCAGCAGTAAAACATGATCCAATACGTCCAATAATAATAACAGAAGTTAAAACCGGAGATAATTCACGAAGAAAAGCCATATTTACAACTGCACCCACTAAAATCGTAGCATTCAAACAAAGAAATTCTTTAGCTATTTGTAAAGTAAATACAATACTTACAAAAAAAGCTGTTATTAGACTTATAGTTAAAGATTCTGGACCAACTATAAACATAATCTCTAAAAGGATTTTAAGCTCTAAATCTGACGCTTTATAATTTATTATTCGATAATAAATTACTTTACTAATATTGACAAAATATTTATATAAATAAATACTTAAATGAAAAACCATTTATATACTTAACTTATTTCAACTATATAAAATAACAAAAACTGCTATATTGCATAAATAAAAAATTTAGATTATAGTTATATTATTAGGGTGGTTAGCTCAGTGGTAGAGCGCCTGCCTTACAAGCAGGTGGTCACTGGTTCAAATCCAGTACCACCCAATCAAGTAACATTAATAAACCATAATAGGGCTCATCGTCTAAGGGATTAGGACAGAGACCTTCTAAGTCTCTAATGTAGGTTCGAATCCTACTGAGCCTATTCAGTAAAATATTAATGAAAAATTGATTCAACAACTTGTTTCACTTTAGAACCAGAATTAACTGTTTCTAAAGGATCTTTACGTAGTCTATGACGTAAACATAAAGTAATTACTTTTTTAATATCTTCTACTTCGACATTTTCCCTTGAATTATAAGCTGCATATGCTTTAGCAGCTCTATTAGTAACAATATCACCACGTAAACCATCTACATCTAATTCACCACAAACCTCAGAAATCTTAACTCTTAAATCATAATCAATAGTCGTTTTAGGCAATATTCTTTGAGCATTAATAATATTACTTTTTAACTCATTTTGCTGATCTTTAAACTCAATTAAACATGACTTAGGATTACTATCAAATTTGTTACGCTGCTCAACAATCTTAACCCTCAACGAAGGTTCTCTAACAGTACGAATCTCAGCATGCATACCAAATCGATCTAATAATTGAGGTCGTAGTTCACCTTCTTCAGGATTACCAGAACCAACAAGAACAAATCTAGAAGGATGGCGAATAGAAATGCCTTCACGTTCAACAGTGTTCCAACCTGATGCTGCAGAGTCAAGTAATATATCAACTAAATGATCATCTAAAAGATTCACTTCATCTACATATAAAATACCTCTATTAGCTTTCGCTAATAAACCAGGCTCAAAAGTTTTAATACCTTCAGTTAATGCTTTTTCAATATCAATTGTACCACACACTCTATCTTCTGTAGCTCCTAAAGGTAAATCAATCATGGGAACTTTAGTAAAAACAGTATTGACATTTTTTCCTTCATATAATTTTTGCTTGACTACATCTGTCATTAACTCAAAATCAGAAATATGTGAATTACAAATATCATCTTCCACCACTTCTATTTCAGGCAATAAATCTGCTATTGCTCTAATAGTAGTTGATTTCCCTGTACCACGATCTCCCATAATCATTACACCACCTATTTTAGGATCTATTACATTAAGAATTAATGCTAATTTCATTTCTTCTTGGCCAACTATAGCAGTAAAAGGAAAAATTGGTCTTGTTATATCTTTTGCAATACTCACGATAATAATTATATTATTTCAATAATTTAATAAAATTAGTTATTATAGATAATAATCCATAATCGGAAAACTTTGTGAAATTCTTCTTATATTATTTCTTGCTCATATTGATAATAGAAATAATATATTATGAAACCCGATAATTACATTATTCTTAAAAATAAAAAGTAAGACATAAGTAACAATAAAAAAGATGTAACATCTTCTTGAAAAGCTACATCTTCAAATATTGATCTTGATCAAATTTAAAACTTACTACTGGTATAAATTTATACCTAACTGTATTGCAAGTACCGCTGAAACTAAAGCAAAAAGTAGAGCTACAAAAATTTGGCTATCACTAATCATAATACTCCTCAATAATTAATATAATTTATAATTATGCAATATTTTCTATTTATTAAGTATTATACATTAAAGAATATTTATACTTATAAGAAGTAGATAAAATAAAATATTAATACTAAAATAAACATAACATTAACAATATATATTTACTACAGTAGAAATATAAAAAATTTCAATCATTATTCGTGCTATTATGACGCCAATCTAACCTTGCCTAATTTAGCCCATTCTTGCATAGACTCTATTTTAGCATGATCTGTAAATGCTAAAGGTATAATATCAGAAATAGCATTAATAATATCATTATTATTAAAATCTCGTTTTTCATAAAAAGCATTATTCATTGCCTCTATAATAGACTGTTGTATTTCCGAACCAGAAAAACTGTTAGTTAATTTACTTAAATGGTTAATATTATACTGCTTCCATGTTAATGGTCTTACTTTCATTAAATGAATTTGAAAAATCATTTCTCTCTCTTGTAAATTAGGCAAATTTAAAAAAAATATTTCATCAAATCGGCCTTTTCTTAACATCTCAGATGGTAATGATAATACATCATTGGCTGTAGCAACTACAAATACTTGCTTTGTTTTTTCAGATAACCAAGTTAATAAAGTACTTAAAACTCTATTGCTAGTTCCACTATCACTATTATTAGTAAAACGATTAAATGCTTTATCTATTTCATCTATCCATAAAACACAAGGTGAAAGATCTTCTGATAACTTAATTACTTTTCTAATATTTTTCTCAGATTCACCAACAACACCACCAAAAATTTTGCCAACATCTAGTCTCAACAAAGGCAATTTCCAATGTTGAGCTATAACTTTAGCACTCAAAGATTTACCCGTACCTTGAATACCAACTAGCAATAAGCCCTTAGGAATAGGTAATCCATAACTTTGAGCCTGCTTTGAAAAAGCATTAGATCTTTTTTGCAACCATTGCTTTAAACAAAATAAACCACCAATATCTTGTAGTGTATTACTAACAGAACAAAAATGTAAAATATCTGTTTGTTTGATAAACTGTTTTTTTTCTTCAGTAATAAGATGAAAAATATAAGATGGAGACTGTTGTGTAAAAACTAATTTAGCTATCAATTTTCTAATAAAATCCATTGACATTCCTCTGCAAGCAAATGCTAAATTATCAAGATCCAATTTATACTTTATGTTAAGTACACTAAATAAACGTTTTAATTCTGAATTAATTTCACCTATATTAGGCTTGGGAAACTCTATCAAAGAAATCCTATCCTTCAGAAGAATAGGAATATTAATTTCAGAAGAAACTATAATAATATTAAAATTAATATTCTTTAATTTTGTTGATAAATTTTTTATTTTACGAATTATACTAATATCATTCATAAACAAATGAAAATCTTTTAAAATAAAAACTTTAGTAGAACTAAAATCCAAAGTTTCAATAAACTCTAAAGCAGCTAAAGGATTACGTTGAGCATAACCTAAATAATTAGGATTATTTGTATATCCATCAATAAAATCCCAAGAATAAATATTACTATCAAATTCTTGACATACCAGCCTACTAATTACATGCTCTAATCTTTCTTCTTCATTTGTTAAAATATATATAAACAAATGTCTTGATGATATTAATAACTTTAATTGTTGCTCAAAACGCATACTCTCTTAATATATAATTCAATAAATAAATCAATTATTTGCAATTAAAACAGTTAATCATTAAATTTCTTTCTTTCTTTCCTGCGTTTTTTATTTAAAATACGTCTACCGCTTGGAGTTCTCATTCTTACTCTAAACCCAGATTTTCTACTTTTTTTACGATTACTACCTTGTAAAGTACCTTTACTCATATATGAACAAAAACAAAAATGTATAATAATATAGTATAAGCCAATAATTAATAATAAAGTTTATTTCGACTATTTATATAATACCATAATGATAAAGATATATTTAGCCTCTTTAATCCTGATTTTATCTACTGCTTGCTTTATAACAACTATTGAAATATATAAAAATTTCAAGAATTATAGTTTTTTATACTTAGAAACCAACAAAAATCACAATGAACTTTTTAAAGTATTGCAAGTTCATATCAAACAAAAAAATTGGCTAACTTGTATTCTAACAATAGAAGAAAAAATTAAAAAAGAAAACAAATTACCAATAGAATATTATAACATTATAGGATACTGTTACTCTTCAATAAACATATATACTCTTGCTGACTACTACTATGAAAAAGCTCTATATAAAGAACCTAACAACATCATTACACTATTAAGTTTAGGTAAAATATATACTATTACAAAAAAATATAAAGAAGCTTATAGTATTTATAATAGAATTAACACAATAGAATCAAACAATAAAATAGCACAAAAAAAACTCAAAGTATTGGAAAAATATCTATAATCGGGATAGCAGGATTTGAACCTGCGACATCCTGCTCCCAAAGCAGGCGCGCTACCAAACTGCGCTATATCCCGTCTAATTAATATACTAGAAATTATATAATATAATAAAGTTTATGTCTACTATTGTAAAATATTACCTTGGATACCAAAACATACCTTTTACGCCATCAGGATCTGCAATAAAACCTACATTATGATAAAAACTCACAACGTGAGGATCTGCAAATAATGTAATAGTACTAATATCAGCATATCTTAACTTAACTATAAGTTGATTCATTAATATTTTACCTAATCCTTTTCCTTGAAAATCTGGATGAATAACAACATCCCATATAGTAGCATGAAAAACCGCATCAGACGTAGCTCTAGCAAAACCTATTAATTTTTTATATCGATCTTTTTTATAAAAAAGACATATTGTAATAAAGCTATGGTCAATGGCAGCTTTTACTTTTTTCAATGGTCTACGTACCCATCCAACTGCATCACATAACTGTTCTAGTTCATATAAATTGATGTTTTTCTCTGTAGTTAAATAAATATCTACTAACTCACCGTTGGTTTCTAAATGCTTTACTAATATAATATCGTTCAACGAAGACTTCATACCTATGTTATTATTCCTTTCAAAAACAGGATTAACTTTAAAAAATTTTTTCCAAAAAGCCATGATGATATTATTATTTTCAAAAAATTTCAAATAAATACTTACAATCATTATATACAAAACAATTCAATTAAATTTTATACTTCAAATTTTCAATAAATGTTACTATGTATATAAAAAAATGTATTTATCAGCTATTGTTTAACATATAAACAATTATTATATATTACTTGATATATAACCCTTTACTATATTAAAAATTATTGCACAAGGAATAAAATGTAAATTATGAAACAAATATTTGCGATCATATGGATGATTACATTAATAACATTGACAGGACCTATTAATACATTTGCAGAGATCTCTAACTTACAACCGTGTAAAAACTCTCCAGCATTCATTAAAAGACTAAACAATAGTATTAAAAAACTTGAAACTAGAATGCAAAAATATGACCCTACAACACCACCCGCTTTAGCAATACAAGAACAAATTAAAAAAACACAAATAAGATTCGATAAATATAGCCAATCAGGTATATTATGCGGAACAGATGGATTACCTCATTTAATAACTGATGGAAGATGGAATCATGCAGGTGAATTTATGGCTCCTGGTCTTCTATTTATATATATTACAGGTTGGATAGGATGGGTAGGAAGAAAATATATACAAGCAATATCTACAACTAGCAAACCTACTGAAAAAGAAATAATTCTTGACGTTCCTCTTGCACTTAAATTCTCTGTTTCTGGATTTACGTGGCCATTAGAGGCAATAAAAGAATTCACAAATGGACAATTATTAGCTAATGATAACGATATTACTGTATCACCACGCTAAATAAATAAAATTACAAATATACACCAAGCAACTTTATGAATAAAAACTTATTAACATATCTATCAACAATCCCAGTAATAGGCGCTATCTGGATTACATTTACAGCTGGCTTTATCATTGAAATCAATCGTTTCTTTCCAGACATTTTATTCTTTTCATTATAAAACCATAATATAATAATTAACAAGCTACATATCATAAGCTTGTTTTTTTTATTTTTCTAATTATTTTTTATTAATATTAAAAATATTAATAAAATAATCTATAAAAAACAACATGAGTTTAGTTAGTCAAATAATTCTAGAAGCAGATAATGAACTAAGATATCCTAGTATAGGTGAATTGCAATCTATACAAAACTATTTAACAACAGGTGAAAAAAGAATACAAATAAGCAGCAAATTACGGGATAAAGAACAAGAAATTATACAAAAAGCTAGTAAAACTATTTTTCAAATTCATCCAGAATATATTGCACCAGGTGGTAATGCAGAAGGAGCACGTAAAAGATCTTTATGTTTAAGAGATTATGGATGGTACTTAAGACTAATTACTTATGGTATTTTAGCCAGTGAGAAAACATCTATCGAAAAAATAGGCATTATAGGTGTAAGAGAAATGTATAATTCATTAGGTGTACCAATCTTGGGTATGATAGATGCTATTGAATGCTTAAAACAAGCAACTATAGAAACACTAAAAAATGATGAAATTGAATTAATATGTCCTTATTTTGACTTTATAATACAAGGTATGTCACAATAACTATCACACAAAAATAGTTGATTAAGAAACATCTGTAATGTTATAATTATAATACACTCGGAAAATTACATGTGTAATAGCTAAAATTTGTCAGAACTGGAAAGTAGCAGCAATCAAGCTAAATTACACAGGTAAATTTTCCGGGTTTTACTATTTGATATATATAATCAAAAAGAAAATATCAAATATTAATTTAAGATTCAGTTAAAAACAAAAGCATAACTGAAAAATAAAATAAAAATATGAATATTAATTTTAAATATTCAATAGAAAATATTAATTTTTTATAATTCACCTGAATTTTAAAAGTAATATGGTATTATCAATTCTACAAGGAGCAAGAATTCTTGCAACAGGCTCTGCCGTTCCAGACTTGTGTGTAAAGAATGAAGAATTAAGCCAAATAGTTGATACATCAAACGAATGGATCGTTAATCGTACCGGGATACAAGAGAGAAGAATATTAAATAAAAAAGAAGAATCTATTATAACCTTAGCTTCTTTAGCATCAATTAAAGCATTAAACAGTGCTTCAATGAACCCATTAGACATAGATTTAATAATACTAGCAACATCTAGCCCTAACGACCTTTTTGGAAGTGCAGCACAAGTTCAAGCAGAGATTGGAGCACGTAATGCTGTTGCCTTTGACTTAACCGCAGCATGCTCAGGCTTTGTATTAGGCATTATAACCGCAGCACAATTCATACAAAATGGTAGTTATAACAATATTCTTGTTATTGGTGCAGATGTTTTATCTAAATGGATAGATTGGTCTGATAGAAATACCTGTATTTTATTTGGCGATGGTGCAGGTGCAGTCATTGTACAATCGTGCGCTAAAGAAGATAATGGTATACTTGGTTTTCAACTAAATACAAATGGAAAAGAAGCACACCAATTATCTATACCCTATGAAAAAAACTATATAATTAAGACAAAAAATGACATACCAGATATTAATCAAGGTCAATTTAAATATTTGCACATGAATGGAAAAGAAGTTTATAAATTTGCAGTATCTCAAGTTCCTATCAGTATATCAAAATGCTTAAAATCACTTAATATATTGCCCGAACATATACAATGGCTTCTATTGCATCAAGCAAATAAACGTATATTACATGCTGTAGCTAACAGATTATCAATAAGCTTTAATAAAATCATATCTAACTTGAATAAATATGGTAATACATCTGCAGCATCTATTCCACTCGCTTTAGATGAAGCACTAAAAGATAAAAAAATCAAAAAAGACGACATTATAGTTATATCAGGTTTTGGCGCTGGACTTACATGGGGAACAGTAGTAATACAATGGAAATGTTAATAAATAAATAAAAAACTTAAAACTCATATACAAATTAAGTTTAAAATATTGGTATATAGTCAATAAAGATATAATAGTATATGTAAATAAAAACCATTAAACTATAAAAGTTTCTTGATTAATACATTAATCTTTACCTTAAAATACATAAACAAGGATTTAATATGACATCATCTTTATCTAGTTTTTTAAATAGCTTAATTTTAGGCGCACTAATTGTAGTTATACCTATTACATTAGCACTATTATTTGTAAGTCAAAAAGATAAAACATTAAGAAATTAAAATATTTCTAAGGAGAACATAAAAATACCATTGTGAGATGGATATGTCATCTCCTTAGCTTAAAAAATCAATAATACTTTTTTCTATATTATCGTTATATCAAAAATTATGTCTTTATCTGAATGGCTGGCTACAAAAAGAAATATATCTATTAAAAATAATATCAAAAAAATATCTTCAGAAATTCCTGAAGGTTTATGGATCAAATGCAATAATTGTGGATTACTAATGTACTATAAGAGCCTAAATAAAAATCAAAAAGTATGTCCAGAATGTCAAAACCATTTTCCTACTTCTAGTTATGATCGAATTGAACAAATAATTGACAAAGATACTTGGCTTCCTATTAACGATAATCTTGCATCCACAGATCCACTTGGTTTTTGTGATAAAAAACTTTATGAGAAAAGACTTCATGATATGCAAATTAAAACAGGCTTATTAGACGCTGTACAGACTGGAATAGGAAGTATAAATAATATCAGCATAGCATTTGGCATTATGGATTTTCGTTTTATGGGTGGTAGCATGGGATCTGTAGTAGGAGAAAAATTAACAAGATTAATTGAAAAAGCAACTAAAATGAAAAAACCCGTTATTATACTTTGTGCTTCCGGAGGTGCTAGAATGCAAGAAGGGATGCTTAGTCTAATGCAAATGGCAAAAATATCTTGTGCTTTACAAAAACATCAAAAAGCAGGATTACTTTATATTCCTATTTTAACTTCTCCAACAACAGGTGGAGTTACTGCCAGTTTTGCTATGCTAGGAGATATTATAATAGCAGAACCAAATGCTCTAATAGCATTTGCTGGCAGAAGAGTTATAGAACAAACTATAAGAGAAGATTTACCTAAAAACTTTCAAACTTCTGAATATCTTTTTAAGCATGGTTTTATTGATCTAATTATTCCAAGAAAAAAACTAAAAAATACCTTACATCAAATACTATCTTTTTACTACAGTGAATGCTAATAAATAAATATATAATAATATTAAGAAAACTTGATTAAAGATATTTACTTTAAAAGTAACACTACAATAAATATAATTAACCTTAATTACTATTTATAAAAAAATCAAACAATACATACTTTACCAGTATTTTTTAATTTGTTTATTTATCATAAATATTATTGAGAAAAATATTAAACACTATTTAGATATAATTATGAAACAACAACGTATTTGGCCATTTTTTATATTTATTTCTTTAGTTTCTAGTCTGTTATGTTTTTCAGTGAATGCAATAGAGCTAGACGAAACTACTAGAACTGTACAACTAGAAAATTCCGGTAAAACTACCCTTTTAACTCCAGAGCAAGTTAAAAGGGGTAAAAGACTTTTTAACAATTCATGTGCTCAATGCCATAATGGAGGAATAACAAAAACAAATCCTAACATTGGTCTTGAACTTGAATCATTAAAACTAGCTAATCCACCAAGAGATAGCATTAACGCGCTAATTGATTACATGAAAAACCCAAGAAGTTACGATGGAGAAACGTCTATTGCTGAATTACATCCTAGTATTAAAAGTGCAGAAATTTTTCCTAAAATGAAAAATTTAACAGATGAAGATTTATTTGCCATTGCAGGTCATATATTAGTACAACCCAAAATAGGAGCAGAAAAATGGGGAGGAGGAAAAATTTATTACTAATAGCAATATTAATCAAAACTTATTAAAATTTTTATATAATATATACTAAAATCATATACTCCCTAGGAGAACATACAATAATGAAACTTTTATCTACATTATTTCTTATTTATAATATCTTCTTCTTTTCAGCACAATGCTTTGCTGCTGATATTGAAGCTGGTGAACAGATTTTTACAGCTAATTGTTCAGCTTGTCATGCTGGAGGAAATAATGCTATTATGCCAGAAAAAACTCTAAAAGAAGACGTACTAGAAAAAAATGAAATGAAAAGTGTAGAGGCTATTACTACACAAGTAAAAAATGGTAAAAATGCCATGCCCGCTTTTGGTGGACGCTTAGCAGATGAAGATATAGACAATGTGGCAAATTATGTATTATCACAAGCTGCAAAAGGATGGTAGATAAAACCAATTCATTCTATTATTACTAAAATCATAGATAGTTTAATTAAACTATCTCTTTTACAATATATAAACTAATTCAATAATAAAAATGAAGCGTAAACGTTATCCGACCATACTCTTACTAGAAGATGGCACTCAATACCATGGATGGTCTTTTTATAATTCTCTTAAATCTACTGGTGAAGTAGTATTTAACACAGGTGTTACGGGATATCAAGAAATTATAACGGATCCTAGTTATGCAGAACAAATTATTACATTCACATATCCAGAAATTGGTAATACTGGCATAAATGAAGAAGATAATGAAGCTAGTAAAATATATATAAAAGGTATTATTGCGAAAAATATATCCAATAAACCAAGCAATTGGAGGCATAAAATAAATCTTATAGACTATTTAATACAAAAAAAACTTCCACATATATTTGGAATAGATACACGCGCATTAACAAAACATTTAAGAAATTATGGTGTAATGAATGGATGCATAACAGATAATATAATGAATATTAAAATGATAGAAGAAATAATGAACAAAACTTCTAGCATAATGGAAAATCAATTAGTTAATAAAGTAGCAACTAAAAGCTTATATACATTTGTAAGAACTCATAAAAACTCTGGAATATATTCTCACCTACATCAAAAGACTCCATTTGAAAATAATTACTTATTTCATATTGCAGTAATTGATTTAGGTGTTAAGAATAATATATTATCACGATTAATAAATTATAACTGTAAAATAACAGTAATACCAGCTAACAGCAATTATGAAACAATTAAACAACTACAAGTTGATGGAATACTACTATCTAATGGACCAGGTGATCCATCATCTATGACTGATATTATTAATAACGTAAAAAAGATTATTGATTGTTGCGATATACCTATTTTTGGTATATGCATGGGCCACCAAATTCTGAGTCTAGCACTTGGAGCTGAAACATTCAAATTAAAATTTGGACATAGAGGTCTTAATCATCCAACAGGAATGAACCAACAAGCTGAAATCACTAGTCAAAATCACGGATTTGCAGTTAAATTAAACTCATCATTCAACAAACAATTAGCAATTAGTCATTTCAATTTAAATGACTCTACTATAGCAGGGATTGTACATAAAAATAAACCAATATTTTCTGTACAATATCATCCAGAAGCAAGTCCAGGTCCACATGACTCAGACTATTTATTTAATCATTTTATATATTTAATAAAACAATCAAAAATCAAGCATTAAAAAATATTAATTCATCCAAGCTGCATGATGAAATAAAGCAGATAAAACTTGCACGCCTCTTAACTGATTAAATAAAGGCAAATGCCCAGAAGGAGCACTTAAAGTCCAATTAAATTCATTAGGATAGCGAAGTGGTTGACTATTATAAGTCCAACCTATATTTTGCCATAATCTATTCCAATTACAATTATTAGCCAGCCATATCTGTCTTTGCTTAGAAAAACCAAACTTTTCCCTAGAATATACTCTCCATAATAAATCTATCATTAATAAATCATCTGAAGGTATCATAGGTATATCTGTAAAATATAACCAATCCCTTTTATTATGATCATCCAAACCAACTAGTTTACATAATTTTTTTTGCGTTAAACGATCTGCATCTTGATAACGATAGTTTTGCAATAAAACCTGTAAATTTTTATAATCTAAGTCAAATGATGGTTCAAGTTCTATCAAACCATTAGGAAAATAATTTCTTAAACCTTGCTGAATTATGTGAAACTTAGAAGAATAAAGAATTTGAAACAAAGCACCATCTAAACAAGATATATTAACATTTGTAAGTATACGACGACGTATTAGTAAATCCAATAAAGCTTCTTGACCTATTAAACCACGAGAAAAAATTTCCTGCATTAGACTTAATTGTTGTTTTAATGAATTATTAAGTTCTAATTTATTGATTTGTTTTGAAACTTCTAAGTTACTATTTAACTTTTGACTCATTTGTAAAAAATAAAAAATAAAAAATACATATAGATATTATAATCATAACTATCTCAAAAAACTTAAACTATAACAAGCAATCAACCAAGATATATTGAAATATAAATTATTAATAATTACTATAAACACTGCTTAATATAAAACGTATACAAAATATTACACTATTGCCTAAAAAACTAACTAAAACATATAACAAAATTTTACTTACAATAAAAACAAATTTTTCTACTTGAGGCACTATTAAATCTTGTATTTCGACTAAACAAAATATTATTAATTGTAATTTGGAAAGTAAATAAATATCATCTAATCTAGAAACATAAATGTATTTTACAACTAAACCAGAAGAACCTAATAACCATACTTTATATCTAGAATTGTAAATAGATTTAGGCTGACTAATATATAATTGAATAAGACTTTGAATTAACAACGTATTAAGAAACAAAGCAATAGATCTAATCGAAAAATAAGAAATATTAGATAAGTTATTATTTTTTATAAAATTAATAATACTAAATAAAGAATCCATCTTACTAACAATACAATATATAATTACATCACTTACTTGAACCAGTAAATTTTCAAATAAAATATATACATGGCTGATAGGTGTTTTTTCATACTCAAAAACAAAAAACTTACTTTGTATTTTAGAAGAACCATGTGTTAGGTAAATTAATAAATACTCAAGAAGTAAATGATATTCATTTACAATAGTTTTTAAATAAACTGAAAAATCAGTAAAAAAATCACTGTAATTACATGTTAAAGTAGGTACAAATTTTTTCAAAGACCTATAAATTAAATCAAATAAAATTTTAGAAGTCAATAATTTAAGACTTTCAATTGTTAAATCTAATGCAATAATATCTAAAATAATTATCTCTAATTCAATCAAAACATTAGAAAATAATCTTTGTTTATTATTATTATCTAATAAATCAATGTATAACATATAATTTGTACTATTTGATAAATTATGAGATAATTTTTGTCGTGTATTATAAAATAAACTTACAACTTGTTTATTTAATTCAAGACTTTGATGATGCGGCCAATACTCAATCATAAGTGTAATAAAATTTTATTGATTTTAATAACCAATTATATAAATACTTCAACAATCTATTATAATATATATATTTTTCCCTATATTATTTTTTTATCATAAAAAACATATTAAATTAATTAATTTACTACTATAATAAATATGAAATTAACAATTAATATTAAGCAAATTAATCATATGAATAATTATTATTTTGCTATTGCAAGCAAAAAATTTTTGGCTGAAGAAGAACCTGTTGAAGAAATTTTAAGAGAAAGAACAAATTATTACTTAGACAATAAAAAAAACATAGATTTTTGGTTTGTTGACAACCCTTCATTTATTTATAAACCAGAGTTTAAAGATCTAAAAAACAAAATTAACAGTACACCTGCTGCTATTATATCTTTAGATAAAGACTTTATTGAATGGATCAAATTAAGAATAAGCTTTGTATTAACCGGAGAATTCAAATCTAAATCTTTATAAACAAATAATAACTAAATATTCAGCCTTCAATAAAAATTTTATCTTGCGCAGGTGTTACAAATAAAGTTAGAATTTCTTGACTAAAAGTTTCAGCTGCTTTAGATTTATATCTATTAGGATTTACAATAATAGATAACATTCTTTTAATAGTTACATTCTTAATTCTTGCCCAATGCAATATACCTAACTCTAATTCTTTTGCTATTGCAGAAACTGATACAAAAGCAGCACCCAAACCAGATTGTACTGCATTTTTTATAGCTTCTATAGAATTTAATTCCATTTCTATCTTAAACCTACTACTATCTATATCATGCTGATTTAATACTTTATCAATTACTTTTCTAATTGTAGATTCAGTATCTAAAGCAATAAATCTCAAATGATATAAATCTTCTTTCTGTATATCAGATAATTTAGAAAATGTATGAGAAGTTGGTAAAATTAATGCCAATTCATCTTCTGCATAAGAAGTTACCTGCAAAACATCTTTCAATTCACTAGGTACTTCTCCACCAATAACAGCTAAATCAATTTGTCCATTTGCAACACTCCAGGATATAAGTCTTGTGGAATGCACTTGTAACTGAACATTTACTTGAGGATACCTTTGTCGAAATAAACCTATTAATCTCGGCATTAAATAAGTTCCTGTAGTTTGACTAGCACCAATTACAAGTGTACCTCCTTGTAAATTTTGTACATCCTCTAAAGCACGACAAGTTTCTTCACATAAAGCAAGGATTCTATTACCATATCTAAGCAATAAATTGCCAGCTTCCGTTAACTTTGCTTGTTTGTTCGTTCTTTCAAATAAAGGAATACCTAATTGCCTTTCTAAGTTTTGAATCTGCAAACTAATGGCAGGCTGAGATACATATAAGCTATCCGCTGCGCGCTTAAAACTACCTTCTTTAATAATAGCTTTCAAAATTCTTAATTGATCCAAATTAAAAGGTAAATCTTGCATATATAATAATAAATTATAAAAAATATAGAATTTACATAAATATTATATAACTATTATAATGAATATAAAACTCTTATCTTAATATTTAGTTAAAATGTATAATAATTATACATTAATATAACATTATCTCAAAAATCGTATTAATCATTTAATTACAATTATAATATAATTTAGTTATTCACGAATTTTAGGAAAAAATCTATGGACATACGATTAATTATAGTATTAACACCCTTATTAGCTGCTGGTTCTTGGGCTTTATATAATATTGGTAGAGTCGCAATACAACAATTTCGTAGTATGTAATTTAACTAATACAAAAAAACCTTACAAATATCATTAATAAAGAATACAAAAATATATAATATTTTGTATTCCTTAGATATAACAAAAAACTTATAATAAAAAATATAAATTTTTTCAAAAGAAATAAAATTATGGCTGTTCCTAAAAAAAGAACTTCAAAATCAAAATCAAAATCACGAAAAGCAAATTGGAAGCATAAAGCTCATGCCAAAAGTCAACAAGCTCTTTCTCTAGCAAAATCATTACTTAATGGAAAAAACAGTAAATTTATTTATATTGACAATAATAATCTTAATGAAAATAACACATAAAATAAAAAAAACAAGGTGAAAATTATCAATTTAACTCGTAATCACCCATCTATTATAAATATAAAAACAAGTTTTATTTTAAATTTTCAATATTCAAAAGATATTTGGATCATAAATTGTAGTCAAGGGTGTCAACACTTAATAGAAAAAAAAAATTAAAAATCAATCAGATATCTAATATAATTATTACAGAAAAAAATATTGATAATATATCTGGATTACTAGGACTTCTATCTAGTTTAAGCCTCATTAATAGAAAAAAAAAATTAAATATCTATGTATCAAAAGGAATAGAAAAATATATAATTTTAGGTAAAAAATATGCCAAAACTAATTTTCGCTATTGTATATACTTACATATATTAAAAACTGGTTTGATAATAAAAAATCAAGAATATCAAATTTATACATTTAATAATCAATTCATTTTTGAATTTTTACTTACTGCCAAAAATAAATATGGACAATTCAAACTAAATAAAGCCCAAAAATTTCAATTTCCTGTAGGCCCAATATATGGAAAACTAAAAAATGGCTACAGCTTCTTATTGCCAGATGGGATTATTATAGAAGGGTATAAATTTACAAATTTTCATAATTCAGGAGTCAAAAATAGCATCTTAATCAATAAATATCATACTAGAAATAGTATAGAAATGAGCTACAAATCAAAAATAATAGAACACAAATTTATAGTATAATTATAACTAAAGAAATCAAAAGTAATATAGAATTAACTTTTTAATATTTTTACAAAATTTAATATGAATTACGCCATTATTGAAGCAAGCGGCAAGCAATTATGGATTGAAGAAGGAAAATTTTATGACCTTAATTACATTCCAGGCGAACCAGGAGACTTAATTAAATTAAATAAAATACTATTGGTAAATAATAATAATAACATACAAATAGGAAATCCTTGCCTCAAGTCAATTAGAATAAAAGCAACCATCTTAAGACATGTAAAAAGAAAAAAAATAACTGTTTTTAAAATAAAACCTAAAAAGAATAATAAGTCAAAAAAAGGACATAGACAAAAACTTACGAGATTGTTAATACAACAAATCTTAACATAAAATATCATTCACAAAAAACTATGGCACATAAAAAAGGAAGTGGAAGTACTAAAAATGGTAGAGACTCAAACGCAAAACGACTAGGAGTAAAAAAATATGGAGGAGAAAATATTACTAAAGGGTCTATAATTATAAGACAAAGAGGCAGTAAATTTAAAGCTGGAAAAAATGTAAAGATGGGTAAAGATTATACTATATTCGCAACTATTGATGGAACAGTTAAATTTCAGAACGTTCAAAGAAAAGTTAAAAGAGTACATGTAATTAGCAAAAATCATAACCCGTAGCAAATTCATCTTATGCAAAACATATTATAAATATATAAAAACAAAGTTTTATGCAAATTTATTTTTTCTATAAATATTAGAAGCTATATATTAAAAATGGTAAAAAAAATAATAATATCACGTTTTAATAATATAGCAGCTATTTTACAAAATAATAAAATACAAGAAATTATTCCTATAAATAAAACGTACCAAGTTAATGATATCTATATAGGTATTGTTCAAAAAATTTTCTCTAGTATCAATGCAGCCTTTATAAAAATAAGTAACCATGGAAAAAGTGGATTTATACATGTAAATGATATCAAGCACTTAAAAAAAAATAGATATGTAAACCATATTAATGATATACTTACAATTAATCAAAAAATCTTGGTTCAAATAATCAAAGAACCTACTGCAAATAAAGGACCAAGATTAACAACTAACATTAACTTATATGGCAAATACACTGCATTAATGCCTTTCTGTAATACAATATATATCTCACATAAAATATATGATCATAATGAACGTATCCATTTACATTCATTAGCGATTCTTGTGAAACCATCTATGATGGGAATATTAATAAGATCTTCTGCAGAAGGAAAAACTACTCAGGCAATAATAGATGACTTAAATTATTTAAAAAAACAATGGTATTCAATAGAAAAAATTACTTTATGTTCACCTAGTCCTAACCTAATTTATAAAGAAAAAAATTTAATTCAAAAGATTATTAGAGATTACTATAAATTTAATTTTGACAATATTATCGTAGATTCAGAAGATGGACTACAACAAATTCAATACTATATACAAAAATGGAATTGTAAAAAAAATACTAGGATCCAATTATACAAAAAAACAGAATGTATTTTAGAACACTTTGATATTGTGAGAAATATATCAAAAGCATTAAAAACAAAAGTAAAACTTTCTTCTGGAGGTCATTTAATAATAGAAAACAACGAAGCTTTAACTGTTATAGATGTAAATTCTGGATCTTTTAATAAATCTGATAACTCTAAAGAAGCTATTTTAAGAACAAACTTTTATGCAGCTATTGAAATTGCATATCAATTACAAATACGTAATATTAACGGAGTAATCATTGTCGACTTTATAGATATGTTATCACAACAAGATCAACTACAACTACTTGAACATTTCACAAAGTTACTACAATTAGACTACGCAAAACCACAAATAGTACAACTATCTGCATTGGGATTAGTTGAATTAACAAGGAGGAGGAGAAGACAAAGCTTAGAAGAACTATTTAACAATGAAAAAAATACATATCTAAAAATATATCAGACTTATCATCCTAAGGAAAATAAAACAAATGTACATATATCTAAATATTTAAACAATAAAAATATTAACTCTTTATTTTTTAATAAAAAATTTAAAAAAAGGATTATAACAAACTATAAAAATAAAAATCATCCAACAGACTTATTTATTAAAGACTTCATTTATTTCAATAAAAAAAACACTATACATCTCTTAAACCCTAAAAAGAACTATATAATTCCTTTTATTATTTATTCTACTACCTTAAAAAAATAAAAAAAGCAAAAAGTATATATTAAAATATATGTTTTTTGCTTTTTTTTTAACTTATAATATCAATTGTTGTATCAAAAACTTAATAACTATCCATTAATAGCTGGAGCAACTAAAGCTACAGGTAAAGATTGACCTGAAGCTAAATCTAATGGGAAGTTATGAGCGTTACGCTCATGCATTACTTCCATACCTAAGTTAGCTCTGTTAAGAATATCAGCCCAAGTATTGATTACGCGACCTTGACTATCAACAACAGATTGATTGAAGTTAAAACCATTTAGGTTGAAAGCCATTGTACTAACAGACATAGCTGTAAACCAAATACCCACTACAGGCCATAAACCTAAGAAAAAGTGTAAGGCACGAGAATTATTGAAACTAGCATATTGGAAAATTAAACGTCCGAAGTAGCCATGAGCTGCAACAATATTATAAGTTTCTTCTTCTTGACCAAACTTATACCCATTGTTAGCTGATTCATTTTCAGTTGTTTCACGGATTAAACTAGAAGTTACTAAAGAACCGTGCATTGCACTAAATAAAGAACCACCAAATACACCTGCAACACCTAATTGGTGGAAAGGATGCATTAGAATGTTATGTTCAGCTTGGAATACAAGCATGAAGTTGAATGTACCAGAGATACCTAAAGGCATACCATCAGAGAAGCTTCCTTGACCGATAGGGTAAACAAGAAATACTGCTGCTGCTGCCGCTACAGGTGCTGTAAAAGCAACTGAAATCCAAGGACGCATACCAAGACGATAGCTTAATTCCCACTCACGACCAATGTAGCACGATACACCTAATAAAAAGTGTAATACAATTAATTGATATGGACCACCGTTATATAACCACTCATCTAAAGAAGCAGCTTCCCAAATAGGGTAGAAATGTATACCAATTGCCGCAGAACTAGGAATAACTGCGCCAGAAATAATATTATTTCCATATAATAAAGAACCAGCAACTGGCTCACGGATACCATCAATATCAACTGGAGGTGCAGCAACGAATGCAATGATGAATACTGATGTAGCTGTTAATAATGTAGGAATCATTAGAACACCAAACCAACCAATATATAAACGGTTTTCAGTGCTAGTGATCCAAGTACAAAAACGTTCCCACAGGCTTGCGCTTTCGCGTCTTTCTAAAGTAGCAGTCATAATAATAAAATTGTATTTAGGATAAATTGAGGATGCTTCCCAAGTGTATAATACTTGTTAGGTATATTATTACAGAAATACCCAGATATTGTAAAGCCATAAGTTTTTAGAAGAACAATAGTTCAGTAAGTCTATTGTACAATATATTATTCCTCTTGACCTTTTATAATATATAAATAAAACTATAATATAATTAGAATAAAAATATTTAATAAAGATACACTTATTCTAATAATCTAGCACGATTAATAATTTATTTAGAACAATAATAATAAAATGTCACATCTAAGCCGTATAAAAACATCTATTATACATAAAGAAATATTAATAAAAACACTACAAGATTTAAATTTTACATACAAAAACACATCTGGAAATAGTACAAATAATCATGGAACTAATTATGACAATATAACAGTTCAAAAAAATAGCAAAGACTTATTTATATTTTTGTGGAATGGAAAAGAATATTCACTTTTAGCAGACTTACAAATATGGACAATGGATATACCATATACAAAAGTATTAGAGAAAATAACTCAACAATATTCTTACAATACTATTCTTCAAGAAAGCGCAAAATATGGATTTACAAACATTAATCAACAAACACTTGAAGATGGATCTATACAATTAGTAGTTCAAAAATGGAAATAATAAAAAAAATGTATATATTATTTACTAAATAATATAAAACTTGAATGCAGACGGAGAGACTTGAACTCTCACGAGAAACTCTCACTAGAACCTAAATCTAGCGTGTCTACCAATTCCACCACGTCTGCTATCTTAACTTAATTTTATTAAACTATATCAAATTTTTTTTTAAAATACAAGTAATAAAATCAAATCTGATTTAATATACAACTTGTAATAATCAGTTTTTTTTGTTATCATTGAATTAATAAATGATATAGTAATCCTCAGTAGCTCAGTGGTAGAGCGATCGGCTGTTAACCGATTGGTCGTAGGTTCAAATCCTTCCTGGGGAGATTATAAGTAACAACAAAACAAATATAAACTTAAGAAAAAATGAGCAGCTTTATTAATTTTTTAGAAATGAAATCATATTATTTACAACAATTACTATACATACTCTTCTATTCAAGGCTAAATTACTCTTACTCATATAGTTGTATATTATCATTAATAGGTGGTATATTAACTTGTTTTAATCCTTGTTTACTATCCATACTACCTATTAGCTTATCATCTATACAAAATATACAAACCCCAAAAAATCAAACTGCTTTGATGTATGGATTAATAATTAGTAATATAATAATAATAACAATAATTACTATATTTACACAATCTTATAACAAAATAACTATATATATACCTATACTTTCATCCATATTAACAATATTTATCGGTCTTAATTTATTGCAATTACTGAAACTAAACTTCTATTTTTTGAATAAATATTTAACAATAAATAAAAATAAAAACTATTGGCTTACAACATTAATAACAGGTTTTACTATTGGAATTAATTCATCAACATGTAGTACACCAATACTAACAACTATTACAATTTGGTTAAATCATTCTTCTAATATATTATCAGGTATATCATATATATTATTCTACTTAATAGGATATACAATGCCAGTTTTTTTTTCATAAAATTTATATCAAAATATAAAAAAACAAATACTATAAATATTACTTGGAACTATTTTTTACCGACTGTAGGTTCTATCTTGATTGCCTTAGGTTGTTTTAATTTATTAGATAATATCTTTAAACTATAATAATTTCATAAAACTATATAAAATATAAATTTGACATATGAAATATTTACAATATAAAACTTTGAAATGGAAAATTATTAAACAATTAAGTAATTTAAACTTTTCCATAGGAATGCTATTAATTATAAGCAGTACTAGTATATTAGGCACAATTATTGAACAAGATAAAAATATTGAATATTATCAATCTAATTATCCTATTCAATCTAATATAATCTATTTCTTTAATTGGAAAAATATTATATACTTTGGCTTAAACCATGTATATACAACTTGGTGGTTTATATTACTTATAGCTTTATTTTTCTGTAGTTTAATTACTTGTACCTTTTCACAACAACTGCCAAGCTTAAGAAATGCACGTCACTGGAAATTCCCACACTATCATAAAAATAAAAATTCTAATATTGATTACTTACCAATAAAATCATTTATTAATATAATTTATAGCCTAAATCAGCATAATTATTATGTTTTCCAACGCAATAATAAAATTTATGGATATAAAGGATTAGTAGGAAGATTAGCTCCTATATTCGTTCATATTAGCATTATTATTACTCTTACAGGTAATATGTTAGGACTTTTTACTGGTTTTATAAGCCAAGAAATAATACCTAAAGGAGAAATATTTCATATACAGAATTTTATAAAATCAGGTAAATATAGTTATTTACCATATAATATTATCGGGAAAATAGACAATTTTTCTATAGAATATAATCCCAATTCTTCAATAAAACAATTTTATTCATCAATATCACTAAAAAATAATAAAAACGAAAATTTAATACAACAAAGAATTTATGTTAACTCACCCCTCAAATTTCATGGATTAATATTTTATCAAACATCTTGGAATTTAGAAGGTTTAAAAATTCAAATAGACAACAAATTAATACAACAAAAATTACAAGAAATAAAAATCAATAAAATTAGAGCATGGATATATAATTTTAATTTTACTAATCATAAATCATTATTTTTTTTAATTAATGGATTAAATAATCAAATATCTATATATAACTCATCTGGCCAACTATTAAAAAATATTAAAACTAACGAAACATTTAATATAAATAAACATCAAATTATTATTAAAGAAATCATACCTAGTACAGGAATACAAATCAAAACAGATCCTGGAATTCCTATTGTATATCTAGGGTTTTTCATATTAATAATAAGCATCATTACAAGCTACTTATCTTACAATCAAATATGGATAAATAGTCAAAACAATAGAATTAATTTGAAAGGTACTACAAATAGGGGCCAACTAACATTTGAAGAAGAACTAACTAAAATTCAAAAATATTATATAGAAATAACTATTTAATGAAATAAATACTCATTGGATAAAAAATTTTCGATAATTTTACGCCCTTCATGTGTCCATAAACTTTCTGGATGAAACTGTATACCTCTTAATAAATTATATTGTCTATGGCGACATCCCATAATTATACCATCTTCTGTCCATGCAGTAATTTCAAGTTCACTAGGCAAGTAATTTTTATCAATAACTAAACTATGATAACGAGTTGCCAAGAATGGACTTGGTAAATTTTTAAATATATCTTTTTGATCATGAAAAATTTTACTAATTTTACCATGCACAGGTTCATTTAATTGAACTATATTACATCCATAAACATAACCAATACTTTGATGCCCTAAACATACTCCTAAAATAGGGATTTTATGTGCATAATAATAAATTAAATTCAGCAATATACCTCCCACATTAGATGGATTACCTGGACCTGGAGATAAAATAATATGGCTAGGATCTAATTTAACAACATCAGTTAAAGATAACTCATCATTTCTTAGAACTATAATGTCACAACCTAGTTCACCAATACATTGAACTAAATTTTGAGTAAAACTATCATAATTATCTATAATTAAAATCATATAATTTTCCTTAAACTTCAAATTAATATAATAAATTAATTCTATAACATACCAGCTATAGGTGAACTAGGATTTGCAATTAAACTTTTCTTCATTCTTCCAGCAAGATATGCCATTCTTCCAGATACTATACTCTGTTTCATAGCATCAGCCATTAGTTGAGGTTTAGATGATCTTGCAATAGCTGTATTTAATAAGACACCTGATGCACCTAACTCCATAACATGACATGCTTCACTAGGAGAACCAATACCAGCATCAACAATTACAGGAATATTTGCATTTTCAATAATAATTTGAATATTTAATTTATTCTTTAGACCACTTCCCGAACCAATAGGAGAAGCTAGTGGCATAACTGTAGAACATCCTATATTTTCTAATTGTTTAGCTAACATAGGATCTGCATTAATATAAGGCATAACTGTAAAGTTTTTTTGTACTAGATACTCTGCAGCCTTTAAAGTACCAATAGGATCTGGCAACAAATATTTAGGATCTGGTATCACTTCTAACTTAACAAAATTATTACTAACTTGTCCTAAACGTTTTGCAATTTCCTTACCTAAAAAAGCAATTCGTATTGCTTCTTCAGCTGTTTTACAACCTGCTGTATTAGGCAAAAGCCATAACTTTTTCCAATCAAGACCATCAATCAAATTACTTTGGCCCATACTTTTCGCTCTTTGAGCTCTTCTTATAGCAACTGTAACAATAGAAGTATCACTTGCAGCAATACTTTCTTGAGCCTCTTTTAAATTTTTATATTTGCCTGTACCAAGCATTAAACATGAAGAAAAAGTCTTTTTATTTATTACCAATAACATAATGAAAATAAAAACTTAAAATAATTTTATACAAGCCAATCGAGAAATGTAAAAAATATTTGAAAATATATATGATTCTATTGTAAAATCAAATTAAACCCCATAAAGATAAAACTTATAAACATATTTAAAATTTATTAATCAAAGAAAATGAAACATTGAAATATACAATAAAATAAATTATACTTTCTTATTTTCAATATTAATTACATTTATATTACTATGACCAATCAATTACCTATATGGATTATAATTATAATCAGTACTTTATTAAGTAGCATCATTGGTATAGTAGTATATCAATCTTATACTTACTTAAGAAAATACAACAATAATTTTAATAAAACAAGTATCACAATTATAGATAGAGCAAGTTCTATACTTCCTTACTGGCTACCTCTGTTAGAAGGATTACAAAACTTTGGACAACAAATCTTACCAGATTATCCATTTAGTTTAATGAGTATATATAAAAAAACTCTTATGCCAATAGTTATATTTTATGTTACACATCCAGCATTAGCATTTGTAATATTTTTTATCTTATATTACTTATTTGTAAGAGCTAAAAGCCCAATCCCTGATAGACCTTTTATCAGATTTAATGTTTTACAATCTATTTTATTATTTTTAATAAACTCTTTATTGGGTGCTACTTTCAGAGCATTACCCATTGAATTTCGTATGAGCCTATATGGTTTCATGTTATGTAATACATTATTTTGGTTTGTACTATCAACCATTACATATGCTGTTACAAAATCAATTGAAGGTAAATATGCTAAAATACCAGTTATATCGCAAGCAGTAAGAATACAAATAGATAACAGATTATAATATAAAAATTTCCATAATAAATTATGATAGAATTAAATAATTACGAGACAATATATATTTTAAAACCTGACATTACAGAAGACAAGAATTTAAATCTAGTTAATACATATAAAGCAATTATAAACAACTTAGGTGGACAGAATATATTAATACAACACAGAGGTAGAAGACACCTAAGCTATAATATTAATCAGTATTATGATGGTACATATGTACAAATGAACTATCAAGGCAACGGCTCAATAGTAAAGAGCTTAGAAAAAGCTTTAAAGATGAATAACAACATAATTAGATATCTAACAATAAATAATAAAGAGATAAAAATATAAAATTACATTGAGTCTTGATACTGAGCTACCTTTCCAAAAGGCTTCCCTATCAGTATTATCGCCGCTATAGTGTTTAACAACCAAGTTCGGGATGGATTGGAGTGGTTCCACTACGCTATAAGTATCAAGACATAATTTTGTTATCATGAAGTATAAATTTAAAAAGTTTATGATCTATTAGTACGTCTCAGCTGAATACATTACTATACTTACACTTAACGCCTATCAAACAGTTAATCTTACTGTGATCTTAAAGAGTACTCATCTTGAGGTATGCTTCCCACTTAGATGCTTTCAGCGGTTATCTTTACCACACTTAGCTACCCAGCGTTTACTGTTGGCACAATAACTGGTACACCAGAGGTGTGTCTCTTCCGGTCCTCTCGTACTAAGAAGAGAGCCTCTCAATACTCTAACGCCTACACCGGATATGGACCGAACTGTCTCACGACGTTCTGAACCCAGCTCGCGTACCGCTTTCATGGGCGAACAGCCCAACCCTTGGGACGTACTACCGCCCCAGGATGCGATGAGCCGACATCGAGGTGCCAAACCTCCCCGTCGATGTGAACTCTTGGGGGAGATCAGCCTGTTATCCCTAGAGTAACTTTTATCCGTTGAGCGACAGCCTTTCCACTCAGAACTGTCGGATCACTAAGACCGACTTTCGTCTCTGCTCGACTTGTAGGTCTTGCAGTCAAGCTTCTTTATGCCTTTATACTCTGAGACTGATTTCCGACCAGTCTGAAGAAACCTTTGTACGCCTCCGTTACTTTTTAGGAGGCGACCGCCCCAGTCAAACTGCCCACCTGAAACTGTTCTTTGGCCTGTTAACGGCTTTCAAAGTTAGAGTTCTAGTATACTTAGAGTGGTATCTCACTGTTGGCTAATATATATCCGCAAATATATTATCTTTGCCTCCCACCTATACTGCGCAAAGCATACCCAAATCCAATTCCAAGCTACAGTAAAGCTTCATAGGGTCTTTCTGTCCAGGTGCAGGTAGTCCGCATCTTCACAGACAATTCTATTTCGCCGAGTCTCTCTCTGAGACAGTACCCAAATCGTTACGCCTTTCGTGCGGGTCGGAACTTACCCGACAAGGAATTTCGCTACCTTAGGACCGTTATAGTTACGGCCGCCGTTCACCGGGGCTTCAGTTGCTAGCTTCGCTTTAACACTAACCAACTTCTTTAACCTTCCGGCACTGGGCAGGCGTCAGCCTCCATACATTATCTTACGACTTCGCGGAGACCTGTGTTTTTGATAAACAGTCGCTTGGGTCTAGTTATTGCAACCCTACAAGGGCACCCCTTCTTCCGAAGTTACGGGGCTATTTTGCCGAGTTCCTTAGAGAGAGTTATCTCGCGCCCCTTAGTATACTCTACTTACCTACCTGTGTCGGTTTAAGGTACAGGTATTTGTTATTTAAGATATTTCGAGCTTTTCTAGGAAGTATGACGTCAATCACTTTAATACCTTAGTATTTTGTACTCATTTCTTAGCTCAAGATGTTTTCACCATCTATCTTCACCTTCAATAATTTAAACCGGTAACCAAAATCCGGCTGATTTAGCCTTCTCCGTCCCTCGGTATCAATAACAAATAGTACAGGAATATTAACCTGTTATCCATCGACTACGCTTTTCAGCCTCGCCTTAGGCCCTGACTAACCCTTCGCGGACGAACCTTCCAAAGGAAACCTTAGGTTTTCGGGGCATTGGATTCTCACCAATGTTTTCGCTACTCAAGCCGACATTCTCACTTCTGCTTTGTCCACATTTATTCACACTAATGCTTCAACCTAATACAGAACGCTCCCCTACCGATGTAAACATCCCACAGTTTCGGCAAATAACTTAGTCCCATTCATTTTCGGCGCAGGATCACTAGACCAGTGAGCTATTACGCACTCTTTAAAGGATTGCTGCTTCTAAGCAAACCTCCTGGTTGTTTTTGCATTCCCACTTCCTTTATCACTTAGATATTATTTAGGGGCCTTAACTGGTGGTCTGGGCTGTTTCCCTCTTGACAATGAAGCTTATCCCCCACTGTCTCACTAATTGACTACACACTTAGTATTCATAGTTTGCCTCGATTTGGTACCGCTTTCACAGCCCGCACCGAAACAGTGCTTTACCCCTAAGATTAAGCATCAATTGCTGCGCCAAAACGCATTTCGGGGAGAACCAGCTAGCTCCGGATTCGATTGGCATTTCACCCCTAATCACAGCTCGTCCGCTGATTTTTCAACATCAGTCGGTTCGGACCTCCACTTAGTGTTACCTAAGCTTCACCCTGGCCATGACTAGATCATCCGGGTTCGGGTCTACAAACAGTGACGAACGCTCTATTAAAGCTCGCTTTCACTATGGCTTCAATATTCTTTATCTTAACCTGCCACTGCCTGTAAGTCGCCGGCTCATTCTTCAACATGCACGAAGTCAAACGTTAAATCATTCTCCTACTGCTTGTAAGCTTACGGTTTCATATTCTATTTCACTTCCCTTCCGGGGTTCTTTTCACCTTTCCCTCACGGTACTACTTCACTATCGGTCATCTAGGAATATTTAGCCTTACGAGGTGGTCCTCGCTGATTCATACGGGATTTCACGTGTCCCATACTACTTGGGATACAGATAAAGACTATTTTATTTTCGGCTACAGGATTATCACCTTCTATGATATAACATTCCAGCTATTTCGCCTAACTATTTTATCTTAATAAATCTGTCCCACAACCCCACTAAAACTTATTAAAGTGGTTTAGGCTGCTCCCATTTCGCTCGCCGCTACTACGGGAATCGCTTTTGCTTTCTTTTCCTCTAGTTACTAAGATGTTTCAGTTCGCTAGGTTTGCTCTTGCCTACTTATTAATTCAGTAGGTAGTATAAAAGAGTTGCCTCATTCGGGTACCTCCGGATTATAGCTTACTTCCAGCTCCCCGAAGCATTTCGTTGGTAGTCACGCCCTTCATCGCTTCTAGATACCAAGGTATCCACCGTAAGCTCTTAATTACTTTATAAATTTATTCACTAAATAATAACAATAAACATAAAGCTAAACTTTATTATTTGGAGATAAGCGGATTCGAACCGCTGACATCTGCCTTGCAAAAGCAGCGCTCTACCAACTGAGCTATACCCCCTCTGTTTATTACTTGGGCAATACTGGATTTGAACCAGTGACCTCACCCTTATCAGGGGTGCGCTCTAACCAGCTGAGCTAATAGCCCTTTTATTTTTAAAAAATTAAACGATCTAAGATAAAATTATTTTCTTATATCCCTAAATAAGGAGGTGATCCAGCCGCACCTTCCAGTACGGCTACCTTGTTACGACTTCACCCCAGTTACTAGCCCTGACTTAGGCGCCTCCATCCAATAAAGGTTAAGATAACGACTTTGGGCATGGCCAATTTCCATGGTGTGACGGGCGGTGTGTACAAGGCCCGGGAACGGATTCACCGCCGTGTAGCTGACCGGCGATTACTAGCGATTCCACCTTCATGCAGGCGAGTTACAGCCTACAATCCGAACTTAGATTACGTTTACAAGATTAGCTAGCCTTCGCAGGATCGCAACTCTTTGTCATAACCATTGTAGCACGTGTGTAGCCCAGGACATAAGGGGCATGCTGACTTGACGTCGTCCTTACCTTCCTCCGGTTTGTCACCGGCAGTTTTTTTAGAGTGCCCAACTTAATGATGGCAACTAAAAACAAGGGTTGCGCTCGTTGCGGGACTTAACCCAACATCTCACGACACGAGCTGACGACAGCCATGCACCACCTGTATTTACATTCCCGAAGGCACTTTTTACTTTCATAAAAATTTGTAATATGTCAAGCCCTGGTAAGGTTCTTCGCGTTGCATCGAATTAAACCACATGCTCCACCGCTTGTGCGGGCCCCCGTCAATTCCTTTGAGTTTCACTCTTGCGAGCATACTTCCCAGGCGGGATACTTAACGCGTTAGCTACGATACTGCACGGATCGATACGCGCAACATCTAGTATCCATCGTTTACGGCTAAGACTACTGGGGTATCTAATCCCATTCGCTACCTTAGCTTTCGTCTCTGAGTGTCAGTAAAGGCCAAGTAGAGCGCTTTCGCTACTGGTGTTCTTCCCAATATCTACGCATTTCACCGCTACACTGGGAATTCCCTCTACCCATACCATACTCCAGTCTAAAAGTTTCCACTGCTTGCTTAGGGTTAAGCCCTAATATTTAACAGCAGACTTATCAAACCACCTACAGACGCTTTACGCCCAGTGATTCCGGATAACGCTTGCATCCCCCGTATTACCGCGGCTGCTGGCACGGAGTTAGCCGATGCTTATTCCTTAAGTACCGTCATTTTTTCTTCCTTAAGAAAAGAGGTTTACAACCCACAGGCATTCTTCCCTCACGCGGTATTGCTCCGTCAGGCTTGCGCCCATTGCGGAAAATTCCCCACTGCTGCCTTCCGTAGAAGTCTGGACCGTGTCTCAGTTCCAGTGTGGCTGATCATCCTCTCAAACCAGCTACTGATCGTCGCCTTGGTAAGCTTTTATCTTACCAACTAGCTAATCAGGCGTAAGCTCATCTTCGGGCAGATTTCTCTTTTTCACTAAAAAGCATATGGGGTATTAGCAGTCGTTTCCAATTGTTATTCCCCTCCCAAAGGCAGATTCTCACGTATTACTCACCCGTCCGCTACTAAAGTATAAAACTTTCGTTCAACTTGCATGTGTTAGGCATACCGCCAGCGTTCATCCTGAGCCAGGATCAAACTCTCCGTGTT